TTTCTTAGAAATTTTATGTTATTTCTTAAGCTTAATCTTAAGCTAATGATTAAGCAGCTATTATGTTTAAAGAAATTAGTGCACTAATTTCTTTACTTAATTTAATCTCAATTTTATATTCACCTAATTCTTCAATTTTCGGTAATATGATGTGGTTTTTTTGAAATATTTCAGATATTTCAGTAACCTCTAGTTTTTCTTGAATAAGATTAAAGATATCACTTTTTGTTATTTTTCCAAATAAATGAGTAGTATTGTTAACTACTTCTTTTTTAAGTATTAGTTGTTGTAGACTTTCAATTAAATTTTTAAACTTAGTAGATTTCTGAAAAAGATTTTGTTCTTTTAATAAAATTTGCTCTTGTTGCAAATTAAATTCACTAATTAGAGTTCGCGTCGCATGTTTACCAAATTTAAAAGGAATTATATAATTTCGACTATAACCAGCTTTAACTTTAACAATTTGTCCAGGTTCTCCTAGTCCTCTAACTTTTTGAGTTAAAAGGATAGTATGTATTTTTCTAATCATTTTTATTTTTATTTTAAATATACTTATTAATACTCTAAAATTCGAAAGTTCCATAAAAACTTAATATATAATGACGTTTTTATGTACTCAATTTCAAGTCTATTTATTTTATAATGAAACCAGTGATACAATTTATTAAAGGGATAGATGAAGCTACAATACCCATTATCAACATAACTAGATCACGCGACGGTAGTACGGGAACAGCGACTTTTACTTTTCAAAACCCAACAATATTTTATAATATATTGGAGACTAAAAATGAAATTACTGGAATGTTCTTAATTGATAACGAGGGTATTCTTAGTACACGTAATATTACTGCTAAATTTATTCAAGGTAAACCTAAAACAATCCAGGCAACTTACATTATAAAAGATGCTCAGTCATGGGATCGCTTTATGCGATTTATGGAACGTTATGCAACAGAACATGAATTAACTTTTATTCGTGCTTGAAAAACTTTCATGAGAAGAAATTAAAATTGTTTTACTTTATTTAATTTTAGATTTTATGTATGTTTCATTAAAGTGGATTGAACAGATGTTTAATCTTCAAAATTTATCATTAAATCTTTTTCTTGAACGATTAACTTTAGCTGGTTTTGAGATTGAAAGTATAGAGACTAAAAAAAGTCAAACCAATTATGGTGACCTCATAATAGATATAAGTTTCACTACAAACCGTGCTGATATATCAAATATTAAAGGCTTTGGTTTTGAACTTTCTTCTTTCTTTACAGAGCAAGTTATTTCTTATAAGCCCTTTAAAATACAACTTTTATCTTTAAGCACTAGTCAGCAAAAAAAAAATTTTTTATGGTTTAGTCTAAAAAAAAATGAAAAGTATAAACTTAGACCACAAAACATAAGTTTGACTTCAGTATCTTTGTTTAGAAATTTATTATTAAATTATTTGATTTGGGAAAAGTTTTTCCAAATCAAATATAAATTTTTAAATTCAAATAGTGAGAATTATTCAACAAATGATTATCTCCTTCTTTTTCAAAAAAAAAGTAATGAGATAACTATGTCAGAATCTCCAAAGTGGATTCAAAAACGTTTATCTCTGATGAATTTTAAGTCTGTAAATAATGTAATAGATACTTTAAATTATATAATGGTTGAAACTGGACAAGTTTTTTTTGCTTATGATATTAACGCATTAAAAAATTTTACTAAATCGTCAAATTTAAATTTTATTCAAACAGTAACTAGTCAAAAAGAGAAATTTTCACTTTCCAAATTTGAGATAATAAATTTACCTACTAATGTTTTGACTCTTACCATTGAGAATAAAGTTGTTTCTATTTTTGGACATATTCAGGATTTTAATACGGTAGTGACGCGAAAAACTTCACAAATTTTACTTCAAGTTAGCTTATATAATTCAAAACAAATTAAACAAATATCAAAAACTCTTGGTTTCCGAACCGAATATTCTCTAAAATTAGAGAAACAAACTGATTTAAATTTATTGGAACAGGCTTATTTTCGCTTACTTTATTTATTGAAAGTGCAAGGGATAACATTTCAAAATTCTTCAATAAAACCATCTAAATCATTTAACTTTAAGTTAAATGATTTAATTTTTTATTACTTCCAACAATCTTTCTTCAGAATTAAAGTTTTTTATAAAAATATTAATCGATTAATAGGTCCATATAAAAAAACCATTAAAGAACAAAACTTTACTTTTCTAAAAAGTCTCCGAATTCTTAATTTTAAGGTTTATGTTCGAACTGATAGTTATTTTACTCTAGCTGTTCCTCTTCAACGTCAATTAGATATTGAGAAAGAAGTGGATATTATTGAGGAAATAGTTCGTATTCTTGGTTTTAATAATTTTAAACCTCTTCTTCCAACAGAAAATCCGTTAGGGAAATTAACAAAACTTGAAAAGTTCAAAAGACGATTAAAAAGTTCATTTATTAGTTTAGGTCTTACTGAGAGTTTACACTCAATCTTCACGAAAAAAATTTTTTTATCAGAAACTTTATTACAAAATCCTTTATTTAATGAATCAGCTGCTTTACGTGTTAGTTTATTGAAAACTTTAATAGAAAAAAGTATCTTTAATCAAAAAAGTACTCGAGAGAATTTTGAAACATTTGAATTTGGAAGAGTTTTGAATAAAAATTGTCGGACGAAAAAAGAATTAGAATTTATTAGTGGAATTTTTGGAGGAAATTTTTTTCGATCTAGCTGGGGAAACTCGGCAAATTCTCCACTGAATTGGTTTGAAGCAAAAGGTCTTATAGAAAACCTTTTTTCTAATTTAGATATTTCAATTAAGTGGACTTTAACTAAATCTGAGTTTATTAATTTTTTTCACCCTAATCGTACTGCTAATTTATTTATAGGTTCACAAATTATTGGGATATTCGGTCAAATTCACCCAAACTTAGCTTTTAAAGAAGGTTTAACTAAAGATTTATATCTCTTTGAATTTAATCTTGAAATTTTAACAGAATATTGGAAAAGTAAAACATCAATTCATTATAATTTTTATACTCCTTATCCTATTTCGTATGTGGATTTAACTTGTATTCTACAGAAAACTTTTTCATTTCAAAAAATTAAGGAAACTATTTTTAGTTTAGGTCAACCTTTATTAACTTCGATCGAATTATTTGATTATTATTCGAAACCTCCAATTAAAGAAGGTTATTGTAGTTTAAGTTTTAAATTAGGTTTTAGTTCTATGACACGAACTTTAGTTAGTTCAGAAGTAAATCATGTAATAGAATCTATAGTAGCATATTTACATGAAACATTTGATATAGAGTTTAATTGAGATACTCTAGTAGTACAAAATTTCGTTCTTTTTTTTTTTTTTAACTATGTCTTTTTCTTTACCAACTTCAAATTTTGAGTTTAATAAATTTGCTTTTCTGCTCTCAAAATATAATTATCAATTTAAACCAAATGATATTTTAGCTGGTATTATTATAGGATTAGAGAGGAAACATGCTATAGTGGATCTAGGTTTAAAAAAAGTTGCATTTTTACCTTTAAAAGAAATTTATCTTGAAATTCCTAGTTTTCCAGATCAAATTTTAGATATTAATTTTATAGGGGAATTTTTTATTCTTTATTACAATAAAAAAACAAATCAAATTTTAGTTTCATTGAAACAAATTCATGCTATCTATCGTTGGGAACGTTTGAAACAAATGAACTTTCAGACAACAATTCTCTATGCTAAGACTATACAAATTTTAAAACGAGGTAGGATTTTGGACTTTGGTAAGTTAAAATTTTATGCTCTAAACTTACATATCCCAAAGTTTTACCGTCGTAATAAGAATAAAAACTTTTTGATACCTTTTAAATTCTTAGAAATTAAAGAGTATATTCATTTAGTTCAAGTAAATATTAAGTTAGCAATATTTACTAAATTAAGTATGCTTATACAAATAAATACGCTTTTTCTAGGAACCATTATTTCTATTAAAGATTTCGGTATATTTATAAACATTTTAGGACTTCAATGTTTCTTACATATTTCACAAATTTCTCGAAAACGAAGTTTAAATTTAAGAAATATTTATAAACAAGGTAATCAAATTAACGTTCGAATTCTTTATAAAAATTTTGAACAGGGTAAAATTTTTGTGACTTTATTTTAAATAAATTCTACCCGCCCCCAACGATAGTAATTATTTCAAGTTGGTCTTTATTCTGTAGATATTTCTGATGAATTTTTTGTTTATTTAACTTTGTATAAATTTGTCCATTAAATTCTAGAATATTTAGTTGGTTTCCATAATTGAAGAAGGTTATCATATCAGAAAGCGTTAAACATGATTTAGTATAAATTTTATAAGTTTCTCCACTTAAAACAATAGAATAAAAAAAGACTTTCATTATTAATTTGTATAATATTTGGTCTATAGTTTAGATAGATAAGCATAAACGTGTGTGGTGGATGTAGCCAAGTGGTTAAGGCAGTGGGTTGTGATTCCGTTATTCGCGGGTTCAAGTCCCGTCATTCACCCATAATGTATAAAAATCAATTGACTTTGATTTTTATACATAAATTAAATAATAATTTAAGCTTGCTGGTATAGCTCAATTGGTAGAGCTACTGATTTGTAATCAGTAGGTTGAAGGTTCAAGTCCTTTTACCAGCTTCTTATTAATATTTTATCATCTTTTTTGAATATAAAAATAAAATATCAATTAAAATCATATCATTAATTTAAAATTAGAAGAGAAAAAAGGGTAGTTAGCTCAGTGGTAGAGCGTCTGCCTTACAAGCAGAGGGCCACTGGTTCAAATCCAGTACTGCCCAGTTAAAATTATATAAAAGAGTTGATAGTTTAAAACTCTTCGGGGCTCATCGTCTAATGGATTAAAGACAGAAACCTTCTAAGTTTCTAATGTAGGTTCAATTCCTACTGAGCTCAAGGAATAGATTACTATTATTATTTTAAATTCATTTTTAGGCTTCAAAGCTTATTTTTTTAATAAAACACCAAAATACATACATTCTATCTAAAATGTATAATTTTTTAGTTTAGTGATTTTTTTCAATTTAAGGTTAGACATTATATCCTATGTCTCATTATACAGCTATTAAAACAAAATATAAAAACTTTCCACTTTTAAAAAAGTGTATAACTAAGTTAGCTCATCCTTACAGTGAACACAAAAATAAAATTGAAGTTTATACGATTCCTTCAATAAGTCTTTCTAGTCTTTTGTATAAAAAAGCGTATGTTAATTATTTATCGTTTGAGCAAACTGAAAATAATTACACCGTGATTTCTGATCCACAGTCTTGGAGTCAAAAAAATTTATTTACTGAGTTTCTAAATAAATTAGAAATTAATTATGGATATTCTGAGATAATCTCTCAAGCGATTGAATTAGGATTTACAAGGTCTAAAAAGATCCTTAATCAGAAACAAAACAATAAATTTGTTTTTCAACGTTGTATTGAAATTCAAGGGTAGTAAAATCAAATACTTTTCTTTCTAAGTATTTGATTTTACTACCCTTGAATTTGACTTTTTTTTATCTAAAATGTAAAGTTATGTTAATACTAAATTGGTAATTTTTTCTTTATTTTTATAAATATATCATAATTAATTATGACTGAAGTTAATTCAATATTACAAAAATTAGTCAATCGACCCTATAAGTATGGTTTTTCCACAGACATCGAGATTGATAGTATTCCTCCAGGATTGAACGAAAATATAATTAGAAAAATTGTACAAAAAAATAATGAACCAGATTTTATGTTTCACTTCCGCGTAGGAGCATTAAAAAAATGGAGAAAAATGAAGGGTCCTAAATGGGCTGAGCTAGATTTTTTAGATATTAACTATCAGAAAATTGTTTATTATTCAGCCCCAAAGCAAAAAAAAACGATTAAAAGCTTGGATGAGTTAGATCCAAAAATTAGAGATACCTTTGATAAATTAGGAATTTCTTTAAATGAACAAAAACGATTAGCAAATGTAGCAATTGATGCCGTTTTTGATAGTGTTTCACTTGGTACGACATTTAAATCCGAACTTGAAAAATTTGGTGTCATTTTTTGTTCGATTTCGTTAGCAATCAAAAAATATCCACATTTATTACAAAATTTTTTAGGCACAGTAGTACCTTGTGGAGATAACTTTTTTGCAGCTTTAAATTCTGCAGTGTTTACGGATGGATCCTTTTGTTACATTCCTAAGAATTTAAAATGTCCTCTCGAACTCTCTACTTATTTTCGAATCAATAATAAAGAGTCAGGACAGTTCGAACGTACCTTAATTGTTGCTGAGGAAGGAAGCTATGTAAGCTATTTAGAAGGATGTACAGCTCCTCAATATGATAATAATCAATTACATGCAGCAATTGTTGAGTTAATTGCATTAAAGAATGCAGAAATTAAATATTCTACAGTTCAAAATTGGTATGCGGGTGATACAAACGGGAAAGGTGGAATTTATAATTTTGTAACTAAACGTGGACTTTGTGTTGGTGATAATTCAAAAATATCTTGGACTCAAGTTGAGACTGGCTCTTCTATCACTTGGAAATATCCAAGTTGTATATTATTAGGTTCAGGTTCTATGGGAGAATTTTATTCCGTTGCTATTACAAGCAATAGACAACAAGCTGATACAGGAACTAAAATGATTCATATTGGTCCAAGGACCAAAAGTCAAATTATTTCCAAGGGTATTTCAGCAGATTACTCAAAAAATAGTTACCGAGGTTTAGTGAAAATTGGTACAAAAGCTTTTAATTCAAGAAATTTTTCGCAATGTGATTCACTTTTGTTCGGAGATAAAAGTCAAGCAAATACTTTTCCTTATATCCAAGTTCAAAATTCAACATCCAAAATTGAACATGAAGCTTCGACTTCAAGGATTGGAGAAGAACAGCTTTTTTATTCTTTACAACGGGGAATTAGTTCAGAAGATGCTATTGCATTATTATTAACTGGATTCTGTAAAGTTGTTTTTAAGGAGTTACCAATTGAGTTTCTCTCTGAAGTAGAACAATTATTACGTATTAAATTGGAGGGAAGTATTGGATGAAAAAAAGTATGCCTTTGTTAGAAGTTAAGAATTTACATGCAAAAATTGGGAGTACGCAAATTTTAAAAGGTGTTAATTTATCTGTTTTTGAAGGAGAAATTCATGTTCTTATGGGAACAAATGGGTCAGGAAAAAGCACATTGTCTAAAATAATTGCTGGTCATCCCGCTTATGAAGTAATTCAAGGGGAAATTTTATTTAAGGGCCAAGATATATCTTCATTAGATCCAGATATACGTTCTCATTTAGGTCTTTTTTTGGCATTTCAGTATCCGGTTGAGTTACCTGGAGTTAATAATGAAGCTTTTTTGAAAGCTGCTCTTACTTCGAAAAGACAATATAATAACTTATCTCCTTTAAACTCATTAGAGTTTACAACCTTATTATTGGAAAAATTGGAGTTAGTTAGACTTGACAAAAGTTTTCTTGATCGTAATGTAAATGAAGGATTTTCTGGGGGTGAAAAAAAGAGAAATGAGATTTTTCAATTTGCTGTTTTAGATTCCGAGTTAGCTATATTAGATGAAACTGATTCTGGTTTAGATATTGATGCATTAAAATTAATATCTACTACTATCAATAATTTAATGTTAGAGAAAAATAAAAGTATGATTCTTATCACTCATTATAAAAGATTATTGGAGTATATAAAACCAAACTTTATTCATGTAATGCATAATGGTAAAATTATTAAAACAGGAGACGCTAGTTTAGCAACCTTATTAGAGGAAAAGGGATACGATTGGTTAAAAGTGGAAAAGTAAATAGAAGCATTTTTTCTATTTCTATTTATTGGATTTTATTTCTTTGAAAATTCAATAATTAATTTCGTTCTATAGTCTAGATAGTAGAATAGAGAATGAAATTATAAACTTAGTATTTGCTAGATTAAGTATAATCTCTGTAGATTAAAGTCTATTAAACTTAGTCCTCAGTAGCTCAGTGGTAGAGCAATCGGCTGTTAACCGATTGGTCGTAGGTTCAAATCCTACCTGGGGAGTATGACACTTAATTTATAAACTTTTATTCGCAAACTCTTCATATAAAGGTGATTCGTATTAAATATGAAATAATTTTATTAGCTGATTAGGTAAATGTAAGATCAAATTACTTTTAATTTAATCTTCTTTATAACAAATTGTAATTTAGATTAAGTAATACACTTATGGCTATTACAATTGGACAAACAGAACGAACTGGGCTTTTTGATCTTGTTGATGACTGGTTAAAACGAGATCGTTTCGTTTTTGTTGGTTGGTCAGGCTTACTTCTATTTCCATGTTCTTACTTAGCTTTAGGTGGGTGGTTTACTGGTACAACTTTTGTAACCTCATGGTATACACATGGGTTGGCGTCATCTTATTTAGAAGGATGTAACTTTTTAACTGCTGCTGTATCAACACCTTCAAATAGTATGGGTCATTCTCTTTTACTTTTATGGGGTCCAGAAGCCCAAGGTGATTTTACGCGTTGGTGTCAAATTGGTGGGTTATGGACTTTTATTGCTTTACATGGTGCTTTCGGATTAATAGGCTTTTGCCTACGACAATTTGAAATTGCTCGTTTAGTGGGAATTCGTCCTTATAACGCAATTGCTTTTTCTGGTCCAATTGCAGTTTTTGTTTCTGTATTTTTATTATATCCCTTAGGTCAAGCTAGTTGGTTTTTTGCTCCTAGTTTTGGAGTAGCAGCAATTTTCAGATTTTTATTATTTTTACAAGGTTTCCATAATTGGACGTTAAATCCATTTCACATGATGGGAGTAGCAGGTATTTTAGGTGGTGCATTACTTTGTGCTATTCATGGTGCCACAGTTGAAAATACTTTATTTGAAGACGGTGATGCTGCGAATACCTTCCGTGCTTTTACACCAACGCAATCTGAAGAGACTTATTCTATGGTAACAGCGAACCGTTTTTGGTCTCAAATTTTTGGTGTAGCATTTTCGAACAAACGTTGGTTACATTTCTTTATGCTATTTGTACCTGTTACAGGATTATGGACAAGTGCAATAGGAATTGTTGGGTTAGCTTTAAATCTTCGAGCATATGATTTTATTTCACAGGAGCTTCGTGCCGCTGAAGACCCAGAATTTGAGACGTTCTACACAAAAAACATTTTATTAAATGAAGGTATTCGTGCATGGATGGCTGCACAAGATCAGCCACATGAAAACTTTGTATTCCCTGAGGAGGTTCTGCCACGTGGAAACGCCCTTTAATGTTGTAGCAGGTCGAGATATTGAATCCACAGGTTTTGCTTGGTGGTCAGGCAACGCTCGATTAATTAATGTATCTGGAAAACTATTAGGTGCTCATGTTGCTCATGCTGGTATAATGGTTTTTTGGACTGGGGCAATGACATTGTTTGAAGTTTCACATTTTATTCCGGAAAAACCTTTATATGAACAAGGTTTTATTTTAATTCCTCATTTAGCTACATTAGGATGGGGAGTTGGTCCAGGTGGAGAAATTCTTGATACTTATCCCTACTTTGTCGTTGGAGCTGTACATTTAGTTTCTTCATCTATTTTAGGTTTTGGTGGAATTTACCATTCATTAATTGGTCCTGATACGTTAGAAGAATCGTTTCCATTTTTTGGGTATGACTGGCGTGACAAAAATAAAATGACGTCTATTTTAGGAATTCATTTAATATTTCTTGGATTAGGATCATTATTATTTGTTGCACGAGCTATGTCCGGTAACTTACTAAGTTTTGGATTGTATGATACTTGGGCTCCTGGTGGAGGGGATGTTCGTTATGTAGATAATCCAACAATTAATCCTTTTGTTATTTTCGGTTATGCTCTCAAATCACCTTTTGGAGGTGATGGCTGGATTGTATCTATTGATAATTTAGAAGACTTAGTTGGAGGTCATATTTGGGTGGGTGCTCTGTGTGTTATTGGTGGAATATTTCATATTGTAACGAAACCGTTTTCTTGGGCTCGCAGAGCTTTTGTTTGGTCTGGAGAAGCTTATCTATCCTATAGTTTAGCTGCTTTATCTATTATGGGTTTAACAGCTTCAATTTTTGTATGGTATAATAATACTGCTTATCCAAGCGAATTTTTTGGACCTACAGGTCCAGAAGCCTCACAAGCTCAAGCATTTACTTTCTTAGTGAGAGATCAGCGTTTGGGGGCGAATGTAGCTTCTGCTCAGGGTCCTACTGGATTAGGTAAGTATCTGATGCGTTCTCCTAGCGGAGAGATTATTTTCGGTGGGGAAACAATGCGTTTTTGGGATTTACGTGCTCCTTGGGTAGAGCCTTTACGTGGTCCTAATGGTTTAGATATCAATAAGATTAAAAATGATATTCAACCTTGGCAAGAACGTCGAGCTGCTGAGTATATGACACATGCTCCATTAGGATCTTTAAATTCTGTAAGTGGAGTTGCCACTGAAATTAATTCTGTTAATTATGTGTCACCTCGTTCGTGGTTAACAACATCACATTTCTTCTTAGGGTTCTTTTTACTAGTGGGTCATTGGTGGCATTCTGGTCGTGCTCGAGCTGCGGCAGCTGGTTTTGAAAAAGGTATTAACAGACAAACGGAAGCAGTACTTTCAATGCGTCCAATTGATTAAATGACTAAATTTTTTAAAAATTTAAGAGTTCACTCTTAAATTTTTAAAAATTTAGTCATTTAATCAAGTAAAAAAGGGTACAGTCGTTTAGCAATAAGATTAACTTCCTCTTTTTGATCTGTATAAGTTTTAGAAGTAATAATTCCTTCAACTAATAAATAATCTTTAATTTTATAGTAATTGATGAAATCTTCTTTAAAATTCCCCCAAAGAATTAAATTTATTTCCGTTTTTACCGCTTTATGCTGAGCTTTTGCAAAGCATACTAAGATTTTAAGGAATGAGGTAGTTTGAAAGTTCAAATCTTGGGGATTTTCTATAACTTTTATAATGAAAATACCGTGATTCATCGGTTTACTTTAAGTAATGTAATTATTAAATAATTGAAGTCTTTGCATTTCGATTTTTATCTATACTTATATTATCTACAACGTCTAACATAGTTAACATTATTTCAAAATATTCTCGAAAATAAAAATCTAATTCTAGCAATTCTTTAGGGTTAATGTTAAATATTTTATAAGTGTATTCAATAGCAGGAATAAAGTTTTTACTATTTGATAAAACTTCAACAAAAGCTAAACGATCACTGATATTTAAACTCCATTCGAAAAGTCCTGTAATTCCTCTTAAAATTTTTAAGAACACCTTTGAGACAATTTTAATATTTGCTTTTTGACCTGATAATTTTTCACAAAGTTTGATAATTTCATTAGGATTCCAAGATTGTGCACTTCCTGTACAAAAAATTTTATTTACTGTTTTTTTAAGAGATAAACTCTTTATACAAAGAAATGCAGCATCTTGAGTATCGACGTAACAAATTCTCTTTACGTCTAACATTATTCGGATTGGTTTCTGATCTAGAATTGGAACTGCATATTCGTTTATTAAGGTTTGAAAAAATCCTGCATATTTAAAAATAGTAAAAGGAATAGTTGAATCTTTAAGCAATTTCTCAATTCCATATTTCATTCGCATTAAAGGGATATCTGGGTAATGTTCGCAATTTAAAATAGAGAGAAAAATAAACCGCTGAACGTTAATAGAATTTGATAATTCTAATAAAATCAATTTTCCATACCAATCAACCTTGATCAATTCTATTGAATCTGTAGCATTTCGGGTAGAGGCATCAATTACAGCAGTTATACCCTGAAAAGATAAAGGTAGAGTTTCCGGTAATGTTAAATCGCCATAGACTAATTCAGCACCCCATTCTTTTAAAAAATTTGCTGCATTTTTATTTCGAACAATACAACGAACCTCAAAACCATTTTCTAAAGCTTTTCTAACGATTTGTCGTCCTAATAATCCAGTCCCTCCGATAATAAGTAATGTCATAATTTTAAGGATAAGGAATAAAATTTTGTAAACTTTGGTGGATAATGGATAATGATAGAATACCTCGACATTTTTTTTAGTTTCTAGCAACCTCTTTATTTTAAAAGTTATTATAATATAAAAAATATATTTATATTATTCATAATAATGTGGCATAATTTATTACGTTATCCAAGATTTTTTATTTCTTCATTACTAGGTCTACTTTTAGTACTCCTTATGCCTATCACAAAAATCTTAAATGATAACCCTAAAAAATGGACAATCTTTGTCGTTTTATTAATATTAAGTTTTATTCTTCTTTTAGCAATTTTAACCTTAAGAACAATGCTTTTATCTGAATAATTTACATCTATATTAAAAATTTTACTATGCAAAGTCAAAAATCTTACGAATTAATACTTTATAAAAAGCGATTAGTTAAAGTTCCTCCAAAGGATAAATCATATGTCCGTTATAGAAGACTCTTAAAAAGTAATTATTGGATACTTCAAACAAATTTAGTTAATCGACCCGAACGTAAGAATAATGAAATGGATGAAAAATTTTTATACCAAAAAACTGGAGCTTTTGCTCTTTTTGATACTTTTGTGCAAAATGGTATTTACTCAATTTTTGGTTATCCGGGAGGAGCTATCTTACCCCTTTATGATGAATTGTTTTTTTGGGAAAAAAATAACTTGATTAGACATTATCTTGTAAGACATGAACAAGCTGCAACCCATGCAGCTGATGGTTTTAGCCGAGCAAGTGGAAATATTGGTGTATGTTTTGCAACTTCAGGACCAGGTGCAACAAATTTAGTGACAGGAATTGCTACAGCTTTTCTGGATTCTATTCCAATTATTATTATTACTGGTCAAGTTGGCACCCAATTTCTTGGAACGGATGCATTTCAAGAAATTGATATTTATGGAATCACTTTATCAATTGTTAAACATTCTTATGTTGTATTTGAACCACGATTATTACCGCAAATTTTAACAGAAGCAATATATATTGCTCAAAATGGTCGTCCTGGTCCTGTTGTTATTGACATTCCTAAAGATGTTGGTTTTGAAAAAATTCGTAAATATCGTCCTTGTCACCAACGAATTGTTGATAAAGTTCTTGGTTGGCATTATTCTTGTTCTTTTCAACGTTTTAAATTAAGAAAAGCTTTAAATTTATTAGAGGATTGTTCTTCTCCTTTGTTGTATGTTGGTGGAGGAGTTATTACCTCGAATGCAACAAACGAACTTTTAATGTTGGCAGAACGATTTCAAATTCCAGTTGCAACAACATTAATGGGAAAAGGAGCAATTGATGAAAACCATTTTTTATCTTTAGGAATGTTAGGAATGCATGGTACCGCCTATGCAAATTTTGCTATTGGAAATTGTGATTTTTTATTAGCTATCGGAGCTCGATTTGATGATCGAGTGACAGGGAAACTTGATGAATTTGCTTGCAATGCACATATTGTTCATATTGATATTGATGAAGCTGAAATTAATAAAAATAAAGGAGTAACGATTGGTATACATGGAGATGTTAAACAAATTCTAACTGAATTGTTAATATTAATCGATGAAGAAGCATTTTCAGAATTGCATCAAAAATTTATAAAATATTTCGAATCATGGCATAAACAATTATTTATGTGGAAATTATCATTTCCTTTGACTGTTCATCGTACTCAAACAAAGTTATTTCCTCAGCAAGCAATAAAGATAGCAACAAAATGTAAGCCTAATGCTATAATTACAACTGATGTTGGGCAACATCAAATGTGGGCTGCTCAGCATATTAGGTGTAATTCTCGACACTGGCTTTCTAGTTCTGGTTTAGGCACGATGGGGTTTGGTCTACCTGCAGCGATTGGAGCATCAATAGCCTGTCCTGAAAAAGATATTGTGTGTATTAGTGGAGATTCTAGTTTTCAAATGAATTTACAAGAATTAGGAACTATTTCACAATATAATCTTCCAATTAAAGTTTTTGTTTTAAATAATCATTGGCAGGGAATGGTTCGCCAATGGCAAGAAAATTTTTACGATAAGCGTTATTCACATTCTAATATGGAAAACGGAGCTCCAAATCTAAAACAGTTAGCTAAAGCTTACAATATTTTAAGTTTTTCGACAAATAGTTTATTAGAATTAAGATGGATGATAAAAGATACTTTTATGTCTGATGGACCTGTTTTAATTGAATGTAATGTGATAGAAGAAGAGAATTGTTATCCTATGGTCGAACCATCAAAAGGAAATACTGAAATGATGCTAAGTCCTAATTTAGTCACAACTCCGGAAGGGTTAATTGTTCAAAAATCGTGTCAAGGTACTAACTTATCTTTGGAACAAATTAAAAAATAAAATTAGTTTATAAAAACTATATTTTTTCAATATAGTTTTCTTCAAAGAAGTCGAGAGTAATATTCAACTACTAACATCTCATTTACTGTAAAGCTTAAATTATGATTTTGAATCACATTATTTACCTTTCCTATCATTGTAGTAGAGTCTAGGTGTAAATGGTCGTTTACCGAATGATTGCCAAGTTTATTACTAAAATTTTTTTTTAACTTAGCCAAATGTCCATCTTTAAAACTGATTAAATCACCCGGATGACATTGAAAACTTGGAATATTAACTCTTTTTTTATTAACTAAAACGTGACCATGATTAACCATTTGACGAGCAGCAGCGATTGTAGGTACAATATTTAATCTAAAAAGAATATTATCTAAGCGCATTTCTAGAAGTTGCATAAGTAAAAACCCAGTTAATCCTTTTTTTCGCTTAGCTTCTTTAATATATTTGATTAATTGAGACTCATTAATGCCATAGTAATAACGTAATTTTTGCTTCTCGTTTAAACGTATTTTGTAAGCAGATGCTTTTGTTTTCTTCTGGTCAATTATATCACTTCCTTTTAACGTTTGTTGTTCTCGTTTACTTTTTTGTGTTAATCCAGGTAGACTCCCTAGTTTGTTTATAATTTTTTTTTTTGGTCCTCTATAACGTACCATAAAATATCCTCGCTTCTAAAGTAAATACCTAACCTAATATTACTTTATAATTATAATAGTAATAACCAATATTAAAATTTTTGGGGCTTGTAGCTCAGCGGACTAGAGCACGTGGCTACGAACCACGGTGTCGGGGGTTCGAGTCCCTCCTAGCTCATTTTTGTGGGGTATAGCCAAGTGGTAAGGCAGCGGACTTTGACTCCGCTATTCGTAGGTTCGAATCCTCCTACCCCAGGTTTTTTAATAAATCTTAACTAACATATTATTCTTGTTTAATTTTAGTTATTAGTTGACTAATATTCGCTCTAGAAATTATAGAGCTAGAAATCAATACAACATATCTCAAAATTATACTTGATACTATCTTTCATTAAAATAGTAATATCATCAATTTTTTCAACGTTATATACCCAATAATTGATAATTTTATTGTAATTATTTAATATTTCAATTTTATCTTCTTCAGGAAGATATGGTTTTATGGATAATTGATTATTTAATAATTCCCAACCATTATCATTGGGCCAAAAAAAAAATGTTGTAATTGGGTATTTAATATTTTTCCTTAATTTGATATCCAAAGCTACTCCTACATAGCGTTTTCCCCAAATTACCTGAAATAAATATTTAGTATTTTTTACCATATTTATTGTATTTAATCAATACTATAAAAATATTAAAATAATGAAGATTTTCGAAAGAGATTTTTAACAACTTCAGTGGGTTGGGCTCCATCTTTTAATCTTAGCATAGTTCGCGATAAATTTACTTGCAAAGTTTTAGTTAAAGGGTTATAAAACCCTAACTCTTCAATTACTTTACCATCCCGTTTTGTTTTATTATTTGCTACAACAATTCTATAAATTGGATACTTTTTTCGTCCTACACGTTTAAATCGGATTTTTAACATAATAAATAAATTACTAATAGTAATAAAGTAATCGCTGAATAACTTAAACAAAACTAATTGCATCTAACGTTCGTATTATCCACTCTAAACAAACAAAAGCACACATGGTTGTCATATCAATTCCTAAAATTATTGGAACTAATCCTGTAAATTGTTCTAAATAGAAATCAGTAGCGTATATTAACATATAAAGTGGAAAAATATAAGGGTTAACACTAGGAAACCATTGTAAGGTTACTCTTATTGTTAAAATCCAATAATAAAGTCTAGCCCCAAATCGCAATAATTCTATCGTTCCATTCAAAATTAGTTTAATACCTGTTGGATCTGTAAGTTCGTTTAAAGTACTTAGTTCATTTAAATCAGTAACATTTAGTTGATCAAGTAATATCTGAGTTTCACTCATAATAGACACTCCTGAGATTTTAAATTTGAACTTTCCTCTTGGATAAAAAAAATTGAAATTATTTTTTTTTTTATGCTAAAGTAAATTATATTTGATATTTTTGAATTTTATTAACAGTAAAAGAGTCAATGGAATTTTAAATAAAAAAAATTAGATTATGCTACCCTTTTTTGAAAATGAGGCATCATATAAACTTGTAGATAATTATCAACTACCAAAGTGGGGGTTTTATAAAACTAGTGAAATTTTAAATGGACGTTTAGCTATGATAGCATTATTTCTTGTCATGGGAATAGAAATTACAACGAAACAATCTATTTTGAAGATTCTTAATTTGTGTAATTAAGCAAGGTCCAACACGAATTACAGTAACCGGGAAAACAAAACCTTCTTCATTGAAGATTTGTGTCATTCCTAATTTATTTCCTAATAGGCCAATGCCCATAATACTTTATGCTCCTCTTTAATGATAAAATATAAAAAATTAGGCTCAGATAGAAAAAATCTTTATTCAATTTGATTGATATATAATCGTGTTAATTTTTGTCTATGCCCAAATTTTTTTTCGATATTTTTTCTTTGGTTTCATTTTGAAAACCAAAATTTTTGGTCCAAAAAAATGCTTACTAACTATTCCCTTTACTAAAATACTAGTAATATAAGGTTGACCGACAAATGTAGAATTTTGTTTTCTTTGTTTAATAAAAGTTTCTTCCGCTTCAGATTGAGGGACTTCTTGAATAACTGTCTTTTTTGCAAACAGAATTCGTTTGAATAAAATTGTACTTCCAATTTGACTTAATAATCTATTTAACTCAATAAATTTTTTGGGTTCAATCCAAAATTGACGGCCACTTGCTTCAATAATAGCATAATCCATCACATATGATTAAATAATAATTTTTTTATTTCAAATTTCTGGTTACTAGTAAAAAAGATCTTGGCATAAGCTATCTTTCCAAAGAGCCCCCTCTCTAGTATTGTTGCTGTTATAATGTTTCACTTTTGAGTTCGAGATGGATCAATGTGGTTCCATTATACTTTAAACACCAAGATAAAAATTTTAAAACTAAGAAAAAGGTCAAGTTCTCGATCTATTAGTACATCTCAGCTAAATATATTACTATACTTTTACTTAATGCCTATTTTTTTCTTAATTCTGTAATAAAATTAAGTTTAGTTAGTTTTTTATCAAAGTTTTTTTTATTAAGACTAAGATAAAAAAAAAACATTTTAACGGTTAGTCTTACCGTGATCTTCCTTGCAAATGCTATGAGAATACTCATCTTGAGGTGGGCTTCCCACTTAGATGCTTTCAGCGGTTATCCTTACCATACTTAGCTACCCAGCGTTTACTATTGGAATAATAACTGGTACACCAGCGGTATGTTCTTCTCGGTCCTCTCGTACTAGAAAAGAATCCTCTCAATATTCTAACGCCTACACCGGATATGGACCGAACTGTCTCACGACGTTCTGAACCCAGCTCACGTACCGCTTTCATGGGCGAACAGCCCAACCCTTGGGACGTACTACCGCCCCAGGATGCGATGAGCCGACATCGAGGTGCCAAACCTCCCCGTCGATGTGAACTCTTGGGGGAGATCAGCCTGTTATCCCTAGAGTAACTTTTATCCGTTGAGTGACGACTTTTCCACTCAATATCGCCAGATCACTAAGACCGACTTTCGTCTCTGTTCGACTTGTAAGTCTCACAGTCAAGCTTTCTTATGCCTTTACACTCTCCGATCGATTTCTGACCGATCTGAGAAAACCTTTGTACGCCTCCGTTTACTTTTAGGAGACCGCCCCAGTCAAACTGCCCGCCTAAAACTGTCCCATGATCTGATATCAATACAAGGTTAGAATTTTAGTTTTATTAGAGTGGTATCTCACTGATAACTCAATTTATCCCAAAAGATAAATTTCTTTGTCTCCCACTTATACTGCGCAAACAAAACCCAAAGTCAATTTCAAGTTACAGTAAAGCTTCATAGGGTCTTTCTGTCCTGGTGCAGGTAGTCCGCATCTTCACAGACAAGTCTATTTCGCCGAGTCTCTCTCTGAGACAGTGTCCAAATCGTTACGCCTTTCGTGCGGGTCGGAACTTACCCGACAAGGAATTTCGCTACCTTAGGACCGTTATAGTTACGGCCGCCGTTCACCGGGGCTTCAGTTATTAGCGTTGTCAAAGACTAACCAACTTCTTTAACCTTCCGGCACTGGGCAGGCGTCAGCCCCCATACATTGTTTTTCAACTTAGCGGAGACCTGTGTTTTTGGTAAACAGTCGCTTGGACCTTGTTATTGCAACCTAAAAGGTACTCCTTCTCCCGAAGTTACGGAGTTATTTTGCCGAGTTCCTTAGAGAGAGTTATCTCGCGCCCTTTGGTATACTCTACCAACCCACCTGTGTCGGTTTAGGGTACAGGTATTCGTTAACTAGATAATATCGAGCTTTTCTTGGAAGTATAACATTAACTACTTTCATATCCCGTAAGATATTCCGTCATCATGCCTTAGCTTAAAGTATTTTCTCTACTTTGTTAACGCCTCGTACATTTAAACCAATAAACCAGTATTTGGCTAGTCTAGCTGCCTTCGTCCCTCGTTATCGATAACTAATAGTATAGGAATAACACCTATTGTCCATCGACTACGCTTTTCAGCCTCGCCTTAGGTCCTGACTCACCCTCCGCGGACGAGCCTTCCGGAGGAAACCTTAGGTTTTCAGGGCATCAGATTCTCACTGATGTTTTCGCTACTCAAGCCAGCATTCTCACTTCTGTTTTGTCCACACCCGCTAACGCTAATGCTTCAACCTAATACAGAACGCTCCCCTACCGATAATACAGTATTTTTTTGTCTATCTCACAGCTTCGGCAAATTACTTAGTCCCGTACATTTTCGGCGCAGGATTACTAGACCAGTGAGCTATTACGCACTCTTTAAAGGATTGCTGCTTCTAAGCAAACCTCCTGGTTGTTTCCGTCTTCCCACCTCCTTTACCACTTAGCAATTATTTAGGGGCCTTAGCTGGTGATCTGGGCTGTTTCCCTTTTGACAATGGAGCTTATCCCCCATAGTCTTACTAGTTAAAATACAATTAGTATTCAGAGTTTGCATCGATTTGGTACCGAGTTACCAGCCCGCACCGAAACAGTGCTTTACCCCTAATTGTTTTGAATTAACCGCTGCGCCTAAACACATTTCGGGGAGAACCAGCTAGCTCCGAATTCGATTGGCATTTCACCCCTAACCACAGCTCATCTGCTGATTTTTCAACATCAGTCAGTTCGGACCTTCACTTAGTATTACCGAAGCTTCATCCTGGCCATGGTTAGATCATTCGGGTTCGGGTCTATAATTAGTGACAATTGCCCTATTAAGACTCGCTTTCACTATGGCTCCAGTTTCTACTTTAACCGTGCCACTAATTATAAGTCGCTGGCTCATTCTTCAACAGGCACGCAGGCAAACGTTAAAAGTCGTTCTTCTGCTGTTTGTAAGCTTACGGTTTCATGTTCTTTTTCACTCCCCTTTCGGGGTTCTTTTCACCTTTCCCTCACGGTACTTTTTCACTATCGGTTATTCAGTAGTATTTAGCCTTACGAGGTGGTCCTCGTTGATTCACACGGGATTCCACGTGCCCCATGCTACTTGGGAAAGAATTAATTTATTAAATGGATAAAGTTTTCGACTACAAGATTTTCACTTTCTAGGATTTAGTATTCCAACTAATTCATCTAACTAAACCAAATAAAAAAACTCTATTAATTCTCCCACGACCCATTTTAATAATTAAGTTCGATTAAAATGTTTAGGCTTATCCCATTTCGCTCGCCGCTACTAAGGGAATCGTGTTTACTTTTTTTTCCTCTGGTTACTAAGATGTTTCAATTCACCAGGTTCGCTCTATTTCTTTTTAGTAAGTAAATAGTCTATCAAGTTTCCTCATTCGGACATCTCCGGATCATAGCTTGTTTCCAACTCCCCGAAGCGTTTCGCCGGTAACCGCGTCCTTCATCGCCTCTGAATACCTAGGTATCCCCCGTAAGCTTTTATTTCCTTGACCTTAAAAGTTGTTTTTCTTAGCTTTAAAAATAAACTCCAACTCGTGGAAACATGGAGATAAGCAGATTCGAACTGCTGACATTTGCCTTGCAAAGGCAACGCTCTACCAACTGAGCTATACCCCCAATGGGCCATCCTGGACTTGAACCAGGGTCCTCACCCTTATCAGGGGTGCGCTCTAACCAACTGAGCTAATAGCCCTTGTTTTAGAGAAAACTTTCTAAAACAACAGTCAAAAATATCAACCTAAAAAGCTAAAATATTTTCCAATAAAGTTATTAATTACCGCAAAATTTATTACCGATCTATCACTAGAAGTGTCCAATAAAGGAGGTGATCCAGCCGCACGTTCCCGTACGGCTACCTTGTTACGACTTCACCCCAGTCACTAACTTTACCTTAGGCGCCTTTCTCCAAGAAAGGTTAAAATAACGACTTCGGGTATAATCAGCTTCCATGGTGTGACGGGCGGTGTGTACAAGACCCGAGAACGGATTCACCGCTGTATAGCTGACCAGCGATTACTAGCGATTCCATCTTCATGAAGGCGAGTTGCAGCCTTCAATTCGAACTTAGAACAAGTTTAATGATTAGCTTATTTTTACAAATTCGCAACTTTTTGTCTTGTCCAATGTAGCACGTGTGTAGCCCAGGATGTAAGGGGCATGATGACTTGACGTCATCCTCACCTTCCTCCGATTTATAACCGGCAGTCTTTTAAGATATCTTTTTCAAGCAACTAAAAACGAGGGTTGCGCTCGTTGCGGGACTTAACCCAACATCTCACGACACGAGCTGACGACAGCCATGCACCACCTGTTTATATGTTTCCGAAGACACTTTATCTTTTCAGATAAATTCATATAATGTCAAATCCTGGTAAGGTTCTTCGCGTTGCATCGAATTAAACCACATGCTCCACCGCTTGTGCGGGTCCCCGTCAATTCCTTTGAGTTTCACTCTTGCGAGCATAATTCCCAGGCGGGATACTTAACGCGTTAGCTACAATACTGCATGGATCGGTATATGCAACATCTAGTATCCATCGTTTACAGCTAGGACTACTGGGGTATCTAATCCCATTTGCTCCCCTAGCTTTCGTCTCTAAGTGTCAGAAATAGCCCAGTAAAGTGCCTTCGCCTTTGGTGGTCCTTCCAATCTCTACGCATTTCACCGCTCCACTGGAAATTCCCTTTACCCCTCCGATTCTCTAGTTTAGTAGTTTCAATTACACTTTTGAAGTTGAGCTTCAAGCTTTAATAACAGACTGACTAAACCACCTACAAACGCTTTACGCCCAATAATTCCGGATAACACTTGCATCCCCCGTCTTACCGCGGCTGCTGGCACGGAGTTAGCCGATGCTTATTCGTCAAGTAACGTCAGATCTTCTTCCTTGACAAAAGAGGTTTACAACCCGATGGGCTTTCTTTGTTCCCTCACGCGGTATTGCTCTGTCAGGCTTTCGCCCATTGCAGAAAATTCCCCACTGCTGCCTCCCGTAGGAGTCTGGACCGTATCTCAGTTCCAGTGTGGCTGATCATCCTCTCAAACCAGCTACTGATCGTCGCCTTGGTAAGCCTTTACCCTACCAACTAGCTAATCAGACGCGAGCTTTTCTTTAGGCGAATTTTTTCTTTGATCAGTTTTATGAAATTCATAAAACTAATGTTATGGGGCATTAGCAGTCATTTCTAACTGTTATTCCCTTCCTAAAGGTAAATTCTCACGCGTTACTCACCCGTCCGCCACTAAAGTTAAAAAAAACTTTCGTTCAACTTGCATGTGTAAAGCATACCGCCAGCGTTCATCCTGAGCCAGGATCAAACTCTCAATAAGTTCCTGAGTATCAAATCTTTGGTAAGATTTTTTGAAAATTTTTATTTTCACGGTACGGATTAATATAGCCTATCTATAAACAAATTGTCAAGTTTTGCCTAATTTAAAAATTTTTTTTTCAGGTCCAGATAACGGATAATTTTAGGTCTATCTAATTAAACATTACCTTTAAGATTTTAACAGTATCTTCTGGTTAATAATTTTTATTTTAGATAAAAAAAAACGATTTTTAGGTTGGAATTTTAAACAATTTTTATAACAAGAAGAAGCTTCTTTAAATAAATTTAAAGATTGATAGGTAAAAGCTAAATTATTTAATGCTAAAACATAATCAGGTAGAATTGTCAAAGCAATTTTATAGTAATAAATTGCAAAAGCATACTTTTGCAATTTATTATATGTAAAACCAATTATATTAACTAAATTTCCGAGTCCAATTTTATCATTAATATCCCAAATAGACAATGCTTGATGAAATACTAATACAGCTTTATTAAATAAATTTTTTCGTAAATACAATTGACCTAAACTATATAAATCTTCACAAGTATAATTTGTTTGAGGCTGTTGAACATGATTTTGCAATCTTTTGATTTCTCCTTCTACTAGTTGAGTAGTGCGAATTTGGATAACGATATAAATAACTAATATTAAAAGTATTAGAAATAGAAAAATTGAATATAGAAGAGCTAATATAGAATTCATAAAGAATAAAGTAATTATATAATATTTGAAAATTTAAATATTATATAATTACTTTATTCTTTATATGATAAATCGAGAGTTTAAAGTAAAAAATTATTTTTATTTAAAAAGATGTTAACAAATCTACAAGTTTTAATAATATTAACTGTGGCATTAATTCCTGCTTTATTAGCCTTTCAATTAGGAAAAACATTGTATATATAACTTAAGTACAATCACAAGGAATTAAACACATAAATTATTCATAAGAAAAATATGAAAATAAAGTTAAGGTATTCTCTAGTTTTAAGTAAAGGAATAACTTAACTTATTTTTTAAAGAATTTACTTAAACCAAATATCCAAATATTTAGATTAAACAAAAAATGATTGAAAAACACCGAAAAACTCCTATTTTCCCTTTTACAGCAATTGTTGGACAAGAAGAAATGAAGTTAGCTTTACAATTGAATGTTATAGATCCTAAAATTGGAGGAGTAATGATAATGGGAGATCGAGGGACAGGAAAATCAACAACTATAAGAGCTATTGCTGATTTACTTCCAGAGATTGAAGTTATAAAAGATGATCCTTTTAATAGTCAACCACTAAAGACAGATAAAAAAGAAACTGAATTTATTAAAATTCCTATGATCGATCTACCTTTAGGAGCAACTGAAGATCGAGTCTGTGGAACAATCGATATAGAAAAAGCTTTAACAATGGGTATCAAAGCTTTCGAACCTGGCTTATTAGCTAAAGCTAATCGTGGAATTTTATATGTAGATGAAGTTAATTTACTTGATGATCACTTAGTTGATATTTTGTTAGATTCAGCTGCCTCAGGTTGGAATACTGTAGAACGCGAAGGTATCTCTATTCGTCATCCAGCACAATTCGTTTTAGTTGGTTCTGGAAACCCAGAAGAAGGAGAACTACGTCCTCAATTACTAGATCGATTTGGTATGCATGCGGAAATTCGTACAGTCAAAGATCCAAGTTTACGTGTAAAAATTGTTGAAGAACGAACACTTTTTGATATTAATCCAGAAGCATGGATTGAAAAATATAAAGACGAACAAGAAAATTTAAAAAAAACAATTATTAATGCCCAAACTTTATTAAACACCATCAACTTATCTTACGAAGATCGAATAAAAATTGCCCAAGTTTGTAGTGAATTAAATGTTGATGGATTAAGAGGTGATATCGTAATAAATCGGGCAGCAAAAGCTTATACCGCTTTTCAAGGTAAGACAACCGTTTCAACATCAGATATTGAAAAAGTTGTTGTCTTATGCTTACGTCATCGTTTACGTAAAGATCCATTAGAATCGATAGATTCTGGCTATAAAGTAAGAAAAGTATTTGAAGAAGTGTTTTTATCTTAATTGTTATTCAAATTATTCCATTATATCTACATATAATGTAGGTATCATTAATGATTATTTTAAAGCCGGGGTAGCTCAGTTGGTAGAGCAGTGGATTGAAGATCCTCGTGTCACCAGTTCAAATCTGGTTTCTGGCATTTTAACAAATTACTCTTTAAAAGTTCATTTGTGGAAAATAAAATTTTTTAGTCAAATTTCCATATGAATAAAGTTTATGATTGGTTTGAGGAAAGATTAGAAATTCAATCAATAGCTGATGATATAACAAGTAAATATGTTCCTCCACATGTGAATATTTTTTACTGTTTTGGAGGTATTGTCTTTACTTGTTTTTTAGTTCAAGTAGCTACAGGATTTGCTATGACATTTTATTATAGACCTAGTGTTAGCGAAGCTTTTTCTTCGGTAGAATATATTATGACTGAAGTAAATTTTGGATGGCTCATAAGATCTATACATCGATGGTCTGCTAGCATGATGGTTCTTATGTTAATCTTACATATATTCCGTGTATATTTAACAGGCGGTTTTAAAAAACCTCGCGAGTTAACTTGGGTCACAGGCGTAACATTAGCTGTTACAACTGTTTCTTTTGGTGTTACAGGTTACTCTTTACCTTGGGATCAAGTAGGCTTTTGGGCTTGTAAAATTGTGACAGGAGTTCCTGAAGCAGTACCTATTATTGGACCTCCGATCGTCCAACTTTTAAGAGGAGGAGTAAGTGTGGGGCAAAATACATTAACGCGTTTTTATAGTGCACACACTTTTGTTTTACCTTTAGTGGCTGCTGCGTTAATGATAACACACTTTTTAATGATTCGTAAGCAAGGAATTTCAGGTCCATTGTAATTATTTTAATTTGATTTCGTTTTACATAAAATTACTATTAACTTATATATACTAATATGTCAATTTTAAAAACTCCAGATTTAACAGATCCGAAATTACGTGCTAAATTAGCAAAAGGTATGGGACATAATTATTATGGTGAACCAGCGTGGCCAAACGATATTTTTTACATGTTCCCTATTTGTATATTAGGTACCTTTGTGATTCTTATTGGATTAGCGGTTATGGAACCTTCTGCATTAGGTGAAAAGGCAAATCCCTTTGCAACACCTTTGGAAATTTTACCTGAATGGTATTTTTTCCCTACTTTTAATTTATTACGGGTATTACCTAATAAATTACTAGGCGTTTTAGCTATGGCTTCAGTACCACTAGGTTTAATTACAGTGCCTTTTATTGAAAATGTAAATAAATTTCAAAACCCTTTTCGTCGGCCTGTCGCATCAACAGTCTTTTTAATTGGAACAATTTTTGCTATTTGGCTGGGTATTGGAGCTTGTTTACCTATTAATAAAGCTTTGACTTTAGGTTTATTTTAATGTCATTCTAAGTTTTTTTAGAGTTTATTTTTAAATAAACTCTAAAAAAACTTAGAATGACATTAAAATAAACCTGAAGCCTCTTTAATTTTTAAAATCTCTTCTTTCAGTAAACTTTCAGCTTCATTACTAAACTGTTTCGAAGAGTTAATAAGATTAACATATTGGGAATTTTTAAGTGAACTACGAATTAATTCTATAAAATTCGAAATTTTATTAAGTTCTAAATCATCTAAATATCCATTTGTCCCCAAATAAATAATTGCTATTTGTTCAGCAACAGGAATAGGAGAATTTTGGGCTTGCTTCAAAATTTCGCGTAAGCGTTGCCCACGAGCAAGTTGGGCTTGAGTTGCTTTATCTAAATCTGAAGCAAATTGAGAAAATGCTTCTAACTCATCAAATTGAGCTAACTCTAATTTTAACTTTCCTGCCACTTTTTTCATTGCTTTAATTTGAGCGGAAGAACCTACACGCGATACAGAAATCCCTACATTAATTGCTGGTCTTAATCCAGCATTAAATAAATCACCCGACAAGAAAATTTGACCATCCGTAATTGAAATAACATTTGTTGGAATATAGGCCGAAACATCTCCTGCTTGTGTTTCAATAATTGGTAACGCTGTCATACTTCCACTTCCTAATGTATCACTCAATTTAGCTGCCCGTTCCAATAACCTTGAATGTAAATAAAATACATCACCAGGATAAGCTTCTCGACCAGGAGGACGGCGTAAAAGTAATGACATTTGTCTGTAAGCTGCTGCTTGTTTAGATAAATCATCATAAACTACTAGAGTGTGTTTACCTAAATACATAAAATATTCAGCGATCGTTGCTCCAGTATAGGGTGCAATATATTGAAGAGTTGCCGGTTGATCCGCATTTGCTGCAACTATAATAGTATAATCTAAAGCTCCTTTTTCCTCTAAAGTTGTTACGGCTTGCGCTACAGATGATGCTTTTTGACCAATTGCGACATATATACAAATAACATCATCATTTTTCTGGTTAATTATTGTATCCAATGCAATTGAAGTCTTACCTGTTTGACGATCACCAATAATAAGTTCACGTTGACCACGTCCTATAGGAATCATAGCATCAATTGCTGTAATTCCTGTTTGTAATGGTTCACAAACGGATTTTCGACTAATAATACCAGGGGCCATAGATTCAATGAGACGCGTTTCTGTTAATTTAATTTCTCCTTTACCATCAATTGGAGTTGCTAAAGGATCCAAAACACGACTTAATAAATTTTCGCCCACAGGAATTTGGGCAATTCGTCCTGTTGCAATTACAGTACTTCCTTCTAAGATATCTCGACCATCACCCATTAATACAGCTCCAATATTATCGTTTTCTAAATTTAGTGCAATTCCAACTGTACCTTCATCAAATTCTAACAGTTCTCCTGCCATTACATCTTCTAAACCATAAATTCGGGCAATACCATCCCCTACTTGTAAAACGGTCCCAATGTCTTCAACATTAAAACTTTTATCAATTTCCTTATCAATACTTTCTTGAATACTGGTATCAATACTTTCTTCGATTTGTTTTTGAATACTTTGATCAATTTGTTTTTGAATAACGGCACTAATTTCATTTGGAGTTGTCATAAAAATAATTTTAAAAACATTATTATTGGTCAATAAAATCTTCGTATGAGGAAACCAAAAGTAATAGTAATAATATTACTTCTAGCATTGCTAAAATCTATTTTTTATTCAAACCATTTTTTTTCCATATCTTCACTCAATGTTTGTAACTTTTTACGTAAACTTAAATCAATGTACTTTGAATTTACTTTAACCGTTAATCCACCTAACAATTCTGAATTTATTCTAAATTTTACACAAATTTGAGGTGAATAAATTTGTGAGATCAAAAGCTCCGAATATACGAGAGATTTAAGACTTTTAAAGATTCTCTGTTGTTGTAAATAATTTAATGGATAAGCCGAATAAACTTCGACAAATTGTATAGAAAGAAAATCTTCTACTTTTTTAATAAAAATTGGTAAAATAATTTCAATTAGATCAATTCTTTTTTTATCAACTAAATAAGTCAAAAAATCTTTTGTTATAGAATTCGTATTTTTTCGTGAACTAAAACACGTTTCTAAAATCCTTTTTTTATCCTCATCTTTTATACTCGTTTCCATTAAACAATTTTCAACTACTGGAGAAGAACTTAACAATTTTAGAATATATTCTGCGTCTAAAAGAGTCTCAAAAAAAATTTTATTCTTATAGCCCTCTTTCATATATAACTGAAGTATTGAATTAAATAATGCTTCAGCATAGGGATTGGCTACTTCTATATCAAAATTTGTATTTGCCATTATAATTTCTCTAGCTCAAATATACTTTTTTCAATTATTGACGATTGTTCCGATGTTCCCAATTGTTTTTTTAGTTTTAATATAACTCTTCCTAATGCTTTTTGATAAATTTCTCTTATTACTTGAATAAAAAGTTTCTCTTCTCGACTGCGTATGATTCCAATAGCGATCTTAAATCTGTTAGAAAGTTCATTTTTAATTTGAGGAACCTTATCTTTAACTAAAGTTTTCTTAGTTAATACCATTTGATCAATGATTCCTTTAATTACAATATCTATTTGTGATAATTCTTTTCTTGCCTCCCGATAACGTTTATTAGAATTATTTAATGAAGTTTCTGCATTTTCAATGTCTAACACAATTTTTGTTTTTCGTGCACCAAGAAGTTCTTTAAAAAAATTTTTTACTATAATAATAAGACCTATCAAAAGCACACCTAAATTTATTATATTTGTTTCAAATATGTCTAAATTTAATTCAATGCTCTCATTACAGATTAAAAAAAAATATTGCATATTTCATAAGAATAATACTTTACTTAATGGAAAGAAAATAAATAATATACGAAGACTACTATCTTATATTAATATTAGGCTAATAACCTTATTAACATCTCATTAGTTACTGATTCTACTTGATTCTCAAAACTCTTTAATATAATTTCTTTATTTTTTTCTGAATTTTGAAGTGTAACAGATAAAAATTCGTCAATAAAAAGTTGTAGCGATTTCATCTTAAGATCTAACAAATCTTTATATAATCGCTGATGTGTTAATAAGTCTAACTCTACGATTTTTTTTGCCTTTGAAGTTTTTTTCTCATATTTAATGTTTAAACGACTCGACTCCGATAAAATGGTAGAAGCTTCTTCTAAACTTTCCTCCATGTATGTAATTCTTTCGTCCATAATATCAAGTAAAGGATTATATAGTAAAGAAGGTAAAACAATCATTAACAAGATAAATTGTAAAACAATTATAATGAAAGTCCCATCAAAATCAAACAATCCTCCACTTTTATCAACATTTGTTAAAAGAATAAAATTGTTATTAGCTATCATTATTTTTAAAAGAAATGATTTAATAAACTTAAAATTTTGATAACATCAAAATCATCAATTAGTAAAAGATTACTGGAAGTGATGACTTGGATGTTATCAAACTTAATTAGAAAAAGGATTCGCAAAAAGCAAAGCTAAAGCAACAACTAACCCATAAATCGTTAAAGCTTCCATAAAAGCAAAACTTAACAAAAGTGTACCACGAATTTTATTTTCTACTTCTGGTTGTCGTGCAATCCCCTCAACCGCTTGTCCTGCTGCTGTTCCTTGTCCAATTCCAGGACCTATTGCAGCTAAACCTACAGCAAGACCAGCAGCTATAACCGATGCAGAAGAAACAAGTGAATCCATAAAGTAAATAAAGCATTAATTTAGAGAAAAAATTAACAGATTTCTAATAAAACTGTAGAGAAAATCAAATCGAAGTCAAATTCATATTTTTAGAAGAATCTGACATCTCAGGATTTTGAAAATTTTCTTCTTCTTCTTCTCCTTCAATAGATTCTCCAATATAGGCTGCTGCTAATGTTGAAAAAATTAAAGCTTGAATAGAACTTGCAAAAACTCCTAAAGCCATAACTGGTAAAGGAGCAACTAAAGGAACAAGCAATACTAATACAGAAACAGTTAATTCATCTGCTAAAATATTTCCAAATAATCTAAAACTTAAAGAAAGAGGTTTTGTAAAGTCTTCTAATATATTGATAGGTAATAATAAGGGTGTTGGTTCAATGTAACGTTTAAAATAACCAAATCCTTTTTTACTAATACCCGCATAAAAGTACATAAAAGATGTTAGTAAAGCTAAAGCAACTGTTGTGTTTATATCATTTGTGGGTGCTCCTAATTCACCTTCTGGTAATTTAACTAATTTCCAAGGTAATAAAGCTCCTGCTAAATTACACCCAAAAATAAATAAAAAGAGATTACCTACAAAAGGTAACCAACGTTTATAATAGTGTGATCCTATTTGATTAACAGCGATATCCTTAATAAAGAGTATTACTAATTCCATAAAGTTTTGTCCAGTTGTCGGAATTAGATGCTTATTGTAAGTTCCCCAAAAAGAAAATGAAAAAATTAATAATAAAACTAAAGAACTAACAATTAAAACTTGTCCATGGAAAGTAATCCCGAAAAACTCCCAATATAGATGTTTTCCTACTTCAATGTCGGATAAAAAAAGAATAGAATTAAATCTCATGTTCTGACCAATATTCATTTATTTTATATTTTAGTGAAAGATATAAGAATACTTTAAAAACTTCGGTTAAATTAATTAATTTTAATAAAGATATATTAATTTCATATTCTAATTTTAGTAAAAAAACAATACTTCTATCGAATTTTTACATAAGAAACTTTTTTATTATGATATTATTAAGAACCTAAAATATAACGTATAAAACGTTTAACTTTTATATTCTCTCCAAATAACGAGATTTGTTCTTTAATTAATTCTTCAACTGTAATATTAGGGTTTCTAATAAAAGGTTGATGCAATAAACTAAAACTTTTAAGTGTTTTATCTACTCGCCCTAGCATAATTTTTTCTCTTATTTCAATAGGTTTAGTTTTTAAATCCTCTTTTTGAAGTTCGATCTCTTTTTCCCTATCAAAAATTTGTCTTGGAATATCTTCAAGAGCGACATAAGAAACATCTGGACAAGCAGCAATCTGCATTGATAAATTATTTGCTAATTCTTGAAACTCTTCGCGTCGAGCCACAAAATCTGTTTCACAATTTAATTCAAGTAAAACTCCAATTTTTCGACCAGTATGGATATAACTATTAATAACTCCTTCGATTGTGCTTCTCGTAGACTTCTTATCGGCAGAAGCTAAACCTTTCTTACGTAAGGTTTTAATCGCTTCTTCAAAATTGCCATCAGTTTCTTGTAGAGCTTTTTTACAACTCATCATTCCAGCTCCGGTTTTTTCTCTTAATTCTTTGACTAAGATTGAAGTAATTTCAAATAGCATTAATATGTACTCCTAATTAACTTTTTAAATAAATAATCAAGATTTCGGTACGTTTTTTTGACCTAGACAAATACTATCAACTAAAGTAACAATCATATATTTTAAGGACTTAATTGAATCGTCATTCCCAGGGATAGGAATAGTCGCTAAATCTGGGTCACAATTGGTGTCTAAGATTGAAACAACTGGAATATTTAAAGAAAGAGCTTCTTTAACTGCAATAATATCATTTCTTTGGTCGATAATAATGATATTATCTGGAAGTTTTTTCATTTTTTTAACACCATTAAAATACTTTCGTAACTTTTCTAATTCTTTCTTCAATTTTGTTGCTTCTTTTTTAGGAATATTTCGAAATTGAGTTAAGTGTTCTTGTTCTTCCAATTTTTTAAAATGTTCAATACGGTTCTTTACAGTTTCCCAATTTGTTAACATACCCCCTAACCACCTATAGTTAACATAGAATGCATTACATCTTTCTGCTTCATTAGTTATTAAAGAAGCAGTATATTTATTCGTTCCTACAAATAGGAAAGTTTGATTATTACGAGCTGCATTTTCAATAAAAAGACAGGCTAATTTTAAAAACTTAATAGTTTGAATTAAGTCTATAATATGAACATTATTTCGTTCTGTATAAATATATGGAAACATTTTAGGATTCCAACGATTAGCTTTATGCCCTAAATGGACACCAGCATCTAAAAGATGTGCTAGTTCAATTTTTTTCATTAATTACAATTAATAAAATTACTTCATTAAAAATTTTATGTTAGTACTAAAGAATAATTATAATAAAATTAAATAAACCTAGTTCTAGGTAATAATTCTATTATAATTATATTTGAACTCGATCATTTTTTTCAAAACTATTTGCCTTGAAGTTAGATGATTTGTCAAATTTAAAAACTCTTTCTTATTATTAGGATTAGGTAACGTTATATGATTATAAACAATATCCTGGTTCTTATAGAATCCTGTACCTGCAGGTATCAAACGTCCTGTTATTGCACTTTCTTTTAAACCTTGAAGCCAATCTGTTCTTCCTTGAATCGCTGCTTGAGTTAAAACTCTTGTTGTTTCTTGGAAACTAGCAGCAGCAAGAAATCCATCTACTTTCAATGAGGATTTTGTAATTCCCAATAAAATTGGACGATAAAATAATTTATCTTTTTGTTTAAGAGATTTATTAATATACTCTGCTTGATCTAAATCAATAATATCTCCTGGTAAAAAGTTTGTTTCACCTATATATTCTATATACACTTTTTTTGTTATTTCTTTTAGAATCAATTCAATATGTTTATCAGAAATAATTACACCTTGTGATTTATAAATATTTTGAACAGATTTTAAAAGTAAAGTTTGTAATTTTTTGATACTATAATATGTAGACTCATATAAAGATAATGTTTGAAGAGAAAAAAAATAACGAAAATACACCTGTAAAAGCCTATGAGGATTTATTTGACCTTCTGTTAAGGGTTCTCCTACACAAATATATTGAAACTTTTTAACCAAAACACGAATAGAAGAACTAATTTCATATTCATTTATATCAAAATGAGGTTTAATTGTTAAAAAAATTTTATTTTGATTCCGACGAATACTCACGAGAAGACCTTGATTTGTTGCTAATAAAGCTTCTGATTTAGGCTTACGAGCTTCTAAAAGCTCATCAATTTTAGGTAAACCCTGAATAATATCACCTGTTTTTAATCGCTGATAAATTAACTGCCCTAAACTTTCTTGGGTGTGAACAAAATCACCAGGAAGTTTTCGAACTATAGCCCCTTTAGAAAATAAATAAGGTTCAGCTAATTGAAAACGCAAATAGTTTCCTGAAATTGCCTGAAAGAATCCGGATTCTTTTAATAATAGGTTATTATCAAAAAGAGAATCTACTCTATTTAAAGAGTTCTGTTTATACGAATGATTAAAATCTTCAAAGAATAAGATTTTATAATCTGAAGTCGTTGTCAATAGTATTCTTGTATTTTTAATACTAGATTTTGTTTTTATTGTATAAATATAATCACTCCAAGGCATAAGGATATTCAAAGAAATAATTGTGCTATAAGACTCAACAAATTGTTTTTCTTCAACAAGAATATCTATTAGAATCTCTTTTTTTTTAATTTCTTTAGGGACTAAATTCTCTATAATTAAAGTTTCGCTATTTCCAATGAAAACTTCTCCTGAGGAATTCTTTATTTGCGGCTTGTGAATTTCGAAAAAAATTTCTGTTTTATCTTTAGTTAAAAAATCTCCAACCCTAATGGGGTAAGAAATAAATTGGATAGGGTTATCTGTTTGAATCTTCTCGCCAGATTTGACTACAAAACTATTTTCTTCAAGTTTGAAGAAAACTTCGGGAAAAAATCGTTCTCTAAATTGATTTTCTTTGGTAACTTCATACCGACTAATTGGAATAAAATAGAGAATAGTAATCTCAAAATGTTTAACTATTTGAAGGTAACTTAAAAAATCAATTTCGAAGTTATCTAAAAAAGTTTCTCCAGGAAAATAAACACGGTGATTATAAGACTCAATATCTATATTTTTATCCAACAAAAAATACCGTTTACCCGGTAAAATGGTTATTGTTTTAATTGTTTTATCAAATTTATAACTAATAAAACCACTAACGTTAGTTCGATAATATGGAAAAATTTCACTATTTTTATGGACGTAGGTTCCTTCTTTAAAGTTAAAAGACTTTTTTTTAGAAACAGTTTGTATTGTACTTTGAGGGACAAAAAAAATCGTCGAACCTTCATGCTTTTTGGGTTTAATTCGGTTTTTTCCTTCCTGTTTTATGAAGGGGAAATTAAAACTATAAAATTTTCCACCTGTTTTAGTTTTGTACTGTTTATTATTCAATAATCCAATTAAAACTTTATTTTCATATGAATAAGGTTTTATTGTGATATCGTATTTTGAAGATAAATAAACTTTACATGCCTGGACTTCAGATAAATCTTTTTGAATAAAAAATTTAAATTTATTTAAAATTTTGAAATAGTTTTGAATTTTTAAACTCGTAACATTATTCTCATTCTTCAAAATATGCACAAATCCGGAGATTGTGGTAGTCACCTTAGATTGAGCAATGGATTGATTTTTTAAAATTTTTTCAAATTTTCGTGCTTTAATTTGTGAACCAAAAGGGATACTGAAAACTTCTCCGGACAAAATCCAAAAAACAAAATTTTTATTCTTTTGTTCTCCCTTATTCTCTAATACTTTTGTTTCTAACGATTTATTATTTTCAAGAACAAGTTCGCCAGACCTTTGTGCTACCACATATTTCATTTCTTTTTGCGTTCTACTTTGATCATTCGAACTCGGAGCTGCTTCAAACAATACGTCCCCTACTTTAATACAAGAGTAATTTTTTGCAAGAATTATAGTTCGTGCATCAATTTTTACTTCAGTAATTTTATTTGAATAAGTTAAAATTCTCAAAAAAGATTCGCGCTCACTTAAGTAAGCATTTTGACCATATATAGTTCGAAAAGGTTTAAGCAAATACGTAGGTACAAAACGAACATAACCTGTACAATTAGCCCTACCTTGACGCGCCAGTTGACTAGTAAACACTCCGCCAGTATGAAACGTTCTCATAGTTAACTGAGTACCAGGTTCACCAATTGATTGAGCTGCAATTAAACCTACGGCTTCTCCTAATTCAACTAAATTTCCTGAAGCCATGTTTCTACCATAACATCTTTGACAGACAGAACGACGACATTCACAGATTAGGGGTGAACGAACACTAACATATTCAACATTTAAATTATCTAAAATTTTAAGAAGTTCAGAATTTAGCTGTTGATTACGTTTTGCGATAATCTCTCCTGTTTTAGGTTTAAAAATTGAACTGGCTAAAGTTCTTCCATTAGCTTTTTCTATGAAGTGTAAATAATTATCACTTCGCATTAATTTATTTATTTTTAAAATAACACTTCGTTCAGTTTGGCAATCTAGCTCACTGATGATTAAATTTTGTGTAATTTCTACTAATCGACGCGTTAAATATCCTGAGTCAGCCGTTTTTACTGCTGTATCTACTATACCTTTTCGAGCTCCGTAAGAAGAAATAATATAATCTGTTATCGATAAACCTTCACGAAAATTAGTCGAAATTGCTTGATCAATAATTTGTCCATTAGGATCCGACATTAATCCCCGCATTCCAATAAGTTGACGGACTTGACCTATATTACCTCGAGCTCCCGAAAATGCCATAATATAAATCGAATTCAGAGGATCTCTCTTTCTAAAAAAGTCAATTAATCGATCTTTTAAAGTTTCACTAGTCAAGTTCCAAAGATAGATAATTTTCTGAAAGCGTTCAACTTCTGTGATTTCTCCATTGTTTGTCTCTGCTTGAGTCGAATGAATTTCTTGACCAGTTTGATACATAAGTAACTTTTTAAATGGAGGAACACGTAAATCTTCTAAACTTATTGAAATACCTGAAGCTGTTGCATACTGAAAGCCTAACCTTTTCAATTGATCAATGAAATAAGCAACTTTTTGATGTCCATAGATATTAAAAGCCCAATTAATAATCTTTTTTAATTCTTTTTTATCAACAGTATTATTGAAAAATATTTTAGACTTTTTTATCATAATTAAAAATATGATTAATTCTTTGATTGAAAAGAATTCGTCCAGGAGTAGTTCTAATGTATTGAACTATGAGTTTTCCATTAGACGTTTCTTTTTTTTGAAGGTTTTTATAGATTTTTAAATGAGTATCATTGGGTAAAACAAGCTTTTTTAAAAATTCTAAGTTCATATCAAAGTTAAAAGATTTCGGACATCGAACCCAAACAGAAGAATGTAAACTTACTTGTTTTTGATGATAAGCAAAAAGAACTTCTTTAAAATTTGAGAAATAATGATTAGTCCCTTTAAGACCTGGTCGATTTTGTGATGTTAAATAATAAAACCCTAATATCATATCTTGTGATGGTAAAATATTTGGTTCTCCTGTAGCTGGAGATAGAAAATTATTTGGTGCTAATAAACATAAACGAGTTTCTAATTGAGATTCTAATGATAACGGAATATGCACAGCCATTTGATCACCATCAAAATCTGCATTAAAGGCTGGACATACCAATGGATGTAACTGAATTGCGCGACCAGTAACTAGTATAGGATCAAATGCTTGAACTCCTAATCGATGTAAAGTAGGTGCCCGATTTAATATTATTGGATGGATTTTTACTATTTCTTTTAATAAATACCAAATGAAAGATTTATTTTTATAAATAATTTTTTTTGCTGTTTTAATTGACCCAGCTAACTTAAAGAAAAATATTTTATGAATTAAAAATGGAAGAAATAATTCAATAGCCATTTCATAAGGTAAACCGCATTGATTTAAATGTAAGTGAGGACCTACGATAATAACAGATCGTCCAGAATAATCTACTCTTTTACCTAAAAGATTTTGACGAAAACGTCCTTGTTTCCCTTCAATCATCTCAGCTAAAGATTTTAAAGGGCGTTTATGAATATCAACAACTTTTGGACCTCTTTTGCCATTATCAATTAAAGCATCAACAGATTCTTGAATCATCCGTTTTTCTGTAAAAATAATCATACTAGGAGCTTGAACGGATAATAATCGTCCTAATCTTTGAGTTCGAATAATAATTTTTCGATAAAATTCATTTAAATCAGATGTAGCTAATCGACCATTCTCTAATTGAACAATAGGTCTCAATCCTGGTGGAAGAACAGGAAGAACCTTGAAAACCATCCATTCAGGCTTAGTTTTAGTTGCTAAAAAATTTTCAAAAATACGAACTCTTTTAATAGCATCTTCAATCGTTTTACTAGATTTAGAACTCAACATTATAGTTCTATTGTTTTCAATTTCTAAAACTAAGTCTAAATTCTTTAGTTTTTTATAAATAATCTCCGCTCCTTGTAACTGATTTTGAGCACTTAAAAGTTCACCTTCTAAGATAAATTCTTCAAATTCTTGATAATTTGTTAAATCACGAGATAAATCTTTCCCATAAATGATTTCTTCTAATTTTTTTAAGGAAGCTTTTAATAAAATGGATAAAAAATTAGGTGTACCCCGTAAGTACCAAATATGAACCACAGGGTGTAATAAATTTATATAACCCATTCTATACCGTCGAACACGAGACTCAGTTACAGCAACACCACAAACTTCACAAATTAAACCAGCTTGAGTAACCTCATTTTTATACAATCCACAAATACATTCCCAGTCTGTAATCGGTCCAAAAATTTTTTGGCAAAATAATCCATTTTTTTCTGGTTTATGTGTTCGATAATTAATTGTATCTGATTCTGTAACTTCACCTATAATATCTCCATTTGGTAACGTAATTTCACTCCATTTTTTAATTCTTTCTGGTGAAGCAAGATTAATTTTTAAAGACTGATATTCTTGAGTCATTTTTTAACAAAAATTAAAAGACATTAATTTAAGGACATTAGATCTATATCTAAATTAATAAGTTCACAATTATTAAGCTTTTGAAATTGATGTGCTGTTATATCGAGTCCTAAAGAATTTAACTCTCGTAATAAAACCCTAAAAGATTCAGGAAGACGTGGGCGTGGGATAGGACGACCTTTTACAATTGCTTTATAAACTTCATTCCGTCCTTTCATATCATCCGACTTCACCGTTAATAACTCTTGAAGAGTATAAGCTACCCCATAAGCTTGTAAAGCCCAAACTTCCATCTCTCCAAATCTTTGTCCCCCATTATTAGCCTTCCCTTTTAGTGGTTGTTGGGTTATTAAAGAATATGGACCTGTAGAACGTGCGTGCATTTTTTTATCTACAATATGCATCAATTTTAAAAGATAAGGTTTACCAACTAATATCGGGTTACTAAAATAATCTCCTGTTCGACCATCTTTTAATAAAACTTTTCCAGGAGAAGAAGAATTAAATAACCAAGGATTTTTAGTTCTTTGAGCCGCTTTCCATAAGTTTTTATTAACTAGAATTCGAGATGCCTCAGCACAATACATTTCATCAAAAGGTAAAATTTTATAGCGTTGATTTAAATAGTCACCAGCAAATCCCAGTAGACATTCAAAAATTTGACCAACATTCATTCTTGAAGGAACACCAAGAGGATTTAGAATAATATCAACTGTACTGCCATCTGGTAGAAATGGTAAATCTTCTAAAGGTAAAATCTTGGATATGACTCCTTTATTACCATGACGACCTGACATTTTATCACCAACTCTAATTTTTTTGAGTTGGGCTATTGAAATACTAAACACTAGATAAACACCTGTTTCTAAATTATCACCGTTTTCTCTAGATCCTACTTTTATATCAATAACCCTTCCACAAACCTCATTAGGTACTTTTAAGGATGTATCATGGGGTTCTGGTGATTCAATTTCAAAGACAGCTCTGAGTAATTTACTTTCGGGTAATTCTTCAGATTCTACTACCGGAGTAATTTTACCAACTAAAATATCACCACCTTGAACAAAGGTTCCTTTTTTGATTAAACCGTTTCCATCTAATTTATTAAGTATATTTTCATCAGTACGAGGTATATTACAAGTCAATTCTTCTAAGCCTTCATTTTTTTCCATTAAATACAAGTCGTATTTTTCGATATGCAATGAACTAAAAAGATCCTCTTGAATTAATCGCTCACTAATGACTATAGCATCTTCATAATTGTAACCTTCCCATGGTAAATATGCAACACGTAAATTTTGACCTAAAGCCAATTCTCCTTCATCTGTGGCAGAACCATCGGCAAGAATTTGACCTGATTTAACTTTTTGTCCTGGCCAAACGATTGGGCGTTGATTTATACTTGTGTCTTGATTTGATCGACGAAATTTATCTAAAAAATAAACTTTTGTATTTTTAAAAGCGTCAACAATTATAACACGATCTGAAGAAACAAATTTTACTATTCCATTTTTAACACTTAGTATAGTAACTAACGAATCTAAAGCTATTTGGTACTCAATTCCAGTTCCAATAATAGGTTTTTGTGCTTGGATTAAAGGAAGAGCTTGCCGCTGCATATTTGATCCCATTAATGCACGGTTGGCATCATTATGTTCTAAAAATGGTATAAGCGCTGCTCCCGCTGCAAGAATTTGAATAGGTGATATTGCAACAAAGTTAACATTAAAAGAACTAATTAAAATAAATTCATTGTGAAATCTAACAGGTATGATATTATCTTTAAAAAAATTATCTTTTGTTAAAGATACATCTGCTGATGCTACTTTATATATAGATTCTTTCTCAGATGTTAAATAAAGGGGAGGTCGATTTTTTAATACTTGACCCTTATATACTTTAAAAAATGGAGTCTTGATAAAGCCATATTGATCAATAATAGCATGAGTCGCAAGAGACGTTATTAATCCTGCTCGTTGTCCTTCAGGTGTTTCGATAGGACATAATCTTCCATACTGTGTGGGATGAATATCTCGAGCAGTAAAACTCACATGCTCACTATTTAATGCTCCAGGACCAAGTGAACTTACTCTTCTTTTATGTGTGAGTTGAGCTAAGGGATTGATTTCATCAAAGTATTGGGATAATGGGCTTAATCCGAAAAATTCTCTTATTAAAGAAGTTAAAATTTTTGAACTAATTAAGGAGCTAGGAGTTCCGATTTCTTCAAATTGTAGTTGGACTGTTTGATTATTACTCTTTTTTTTTGTATTTTTAGTTTCTTTTGATGAACGTCTTTTTATTTTTTTTAAACCAAATATTTCAGATGCTAATTTTTCGTTTCGAGAAAAATTTTTCGCTAAACGAGTTAAAGCAACTCTAACTTGAAACTGAAGAAGTTCACCGACTGAACGAACCCGACGATTTTCTAGACTATCGATTTCATCAAGTTTTTCATTGTAAAAACTTACATCAATTAAATTATCAATAGTTTTTAAAATATCTAATGGTGTTAAAAATTTAACATTTAAAGGTAAATTAATTCCTAAACGTTTATTTAATTTAATTCGTCCAATTTCTCCTAAGTCATACGAAGGGTTTTTAAAAAAACGTGTATCAATTAATTCCTTTATTCTAAAAATAGAAGATAAAAGATTAGAATTATAAATATCAAATTGATTTTCCTTAAACATTTTTTGGTAAATAATTCCATTCAACGAATTAATACTTTTTTGAAGAAATTGATAATTTCTTAAAGTCTCAAAAATTTCATGTGACTCTATCATCAAACATACAAGAAACCAATTAATTGGAATTTTATATTGTTTATCTATTTTAACCCAAATTAAATTATATTCTAACTCAAAACTTAACCAAGAACCATAGTTTGATATAATAGTTGCCTCATAAAAACTTTTTTTATCTTTTTGCAGATATCTATAGTATACTCCAGGACTACGAACAATTTGACTAATAATAATTCGCTCACAACCATTAAAAATGAATGTTCCTTTGGGCGTCATTAAAGGTATCTCACCTAAGAAAACATATTCTTTAAAAGATATGGCTTCTTTTATTTGTATATTTGAAATATCTTGATTAAAAGATAAACTCATCAAGACATAAACTTTAAGTGTATAATCATTTCCTCGTTTTAATGCATTCAAAATGCTAAATTTTGGGTAATAGATTTTATACTCTTCTCCAAATATTCTTATTTTAATTTGACTTTTTTTGTTGTAAAGGAAAGGAAAATTAGTTAACTCTTTTGGTAAACCTTCACTTAAAAACCAACAAAAACTTAAACGTTGAAGTTGTGACAAATCAGGAAGATTTAAAAACTGCTCTTGTTTTTTTGGATCTACAAGGTCTTTTACCATATAGTAAAATAGAAAAATGAAATTTATAAAAGTTGATTAAAAAGTTTAACTAAATTAGATTTTTTCCTTGCAATATTATTTTTATGGTAAACTTTTTTCTTTTTAGCTTTATCTAATTGACTTAATGTACGGTTTAATGAATCCTCAACTTCAGAAAGATTCATTTTCTCTTGTTTGTTGCTTTTGTAATCTTGAATTGAAATTAAATATTTTTTTGTGAACGTTCTAATGCGAGATTTATAAATACTATTTCGTTCATTATTACGAGTATTAATTTTGATACGTTTCTTTGCAGAATTATTATTCGCCATTTTAATTTTAGATTTTATAAAAAAACTATTTAGTAGTTTCATTCTTTAAGGACCTTAAGGAGAGAGTCGGATTCGAACCCACGGAACGGATAAACGTTCATCTGATTTCAAATCAGACGCAATCGACCATCTCTGCCATCTCTCCCATAAGGCTAAAAAGCAATAGGAAAAATTTTTAATAGGACAAAAATTTTACTTGATTCTATTAAAAATTTTTAATGTTATTGCCACTTAAAGGTTATTGCCACTTAATTGAACCAGGATTTGGATTCTTTCCAATTGAAAAATCTCTTTTTCCTACAGGAGTACGTCCAGGATTTGATGTTTCTGGAAAAACCCCATCTTTTGGGTGTAAAAATTGTATTTCACCTCCTGGAAAAATACGATAAATTTTATAATCTTTTATCTTTAAAGTTCGTAATTGTGTACCAAGAGCTAAACATTGCTCTTTACGAGCCATATATAAAAGATTTTGACCTGTAAGCATGAGAGCTGACCCCGCAGTGGGCATTTCAAAAAATTGTTCTTTAGAAGAAGTCCATGTAATAACATATTTTTCTTCTAACTCTGCTGAACGTAACCAACCTCCAGTACTACCTCCAAAAGTTGGCGTATAGCGCAAAGGAAAAACTACCATAGTTTTTTCTTATTTTAAAAGAATAAGTCATAAAGTTTAAAAGATTTATTCTATAAAGATTCTAATTAGCGGAGGCTGGATTCGAACCTGCGACCTTCGGGTTATGAGCCCAACGAGCTACCTTGCTGCTCTACTCCGCACTTTTTATTCTATTGTTTTTCCTAGGAAGAAGAAAAAACACTTTTAGTGAGTATCTTCTATTTTATTAAATTTTGAAAAAGTAAAAAATTTATTAATCGGGACGGCAGGATTTGAACCTGCGACACCCTGCTCCCAAAGCAGATGCGCTACCAAACTGCGCTACGTCCCGATACTTTTCATACAATTATATTGTATAATGAAGATTTAGCTATTATTGCATAGCCTCTTTAGCTTCATACATGATATCTAAAGTTATTAAACTCAAATTTTTTTGTTGAGCAAATTTTTCCGTTTTCCGTTTTATTTTTCCTCGTACAAAACCAGGAATTTTTTGTAACTCTGCTTCTGATTCTAAACTCCATTCTATTTCAGAATTAGAAGATAATCCGTTACTTAAAATTTTACTTGTATCATGACCACCAAAAATTTCTAATAAATGATCTTCCATCCCTAAAGTAAAAGAATTATAGATTAAATCAGCTATTTGATTTGCACCTTCATAACCAAAAAAGGGTCTATAACTTAAGGGAAAATTCTGAATATGAACAGGAGCAGAAATTACACCACACGGTATATTTAAACGTTTCGCTACGTGCCTCTCCATCTGAGTCCCAAATATAACAGAAGGCTCTACCTTAGCTATTAAGTTTGCAATTAAATTATGATCATCAGTGATGATAATTTCATCACAAAGATGACTAACTTCTTTTTGAAACCATGCTCGATCGGATTTACAATAAGTTCCAGCCCAAATAACATTTATACCCATTTCCCTTGTCAATATTTTTGTCATTGCTGCAGAATGAGTAGAATCTCCGAAGACAACTGCTTTTTTACCGATTAAGTTTTGACAATCAATAGAACGTGAAAACCACGCAGACTGAGAAACAAATCGTGTTTGTATATCAATGTATCGTTCAAAATTAACTTTCAGATTATACGACTGTAAAATATATTGAATTTTACGAATACAGTTTGCAGTTCCAAGAATTCCCATTGGTGTACTATCTATAAACGGTATACTAAACTCTTTTTCTAAATAATGAGCTACTAGTAACCCAATTTCTCTATATGGTACAATATTAAACCAAGCTTTAGGTAACTTTTTTAAATCATGAACCGAAGCACCTTCAGGAATTATTGTATTAATTTTTATATTTAAATCAAACATTAATCGTTTTAATTCAGCTACATCATGCTGATTATGAAATGATAGATTAAAGCTACCTATTATATTAACAGAAGGTTGATCTGTCTTAGTTATATCTAACTCATTATTTTTTTTTGCCTTTTCAACATAAAATTGAATAATTTGTTCTAATGTTCGATCAGCTGCTTGCATTTCATTAACTCTATAATGATTAACATCTGCTAATAAAACATCTGCTTTTGTATCTAAAGATGCTCGGTTTACAAAATTTTGTAAATCTTCTTGTAATATACTAGAAGTACAGGTTGGGGTTAAAATAACTAAATCAGGTTTTTCTTCCTTATCTTTCCTACTAATATTATCAACAACTTTTTCTTGAGATCCTCTAGCTAAAACATGCCGATCAACCACGCTAGCAGTCACAGGGGTAAAATCGCGTTTTCGCTCTAGCATAGATCTCATAACGTTAAAGTAATCATCTCCTAATGGTGCGTGCATAATAGCATGAACATTTTTAAAAGAACTTGCTATTCGTAAAGTTCCTATATGAGCTGGTCCAGCATACATCCAATAAGCTAATTTCATAAGAATTCAATTAAATAAGGTTTATATATTTATTATAATATAATTATTAGATTATTATTTTTTTCCTATGTTATACTACTAGCATTAGTAATCATGGGTCGATGCCCGAGTGGTTAAAGGGGGCGGATTGTAAATCCGTTGGTTTACCTACGTTGGTTCAAATCCAACTCGGCCTAATTATATTTTATATTTAGTTTTCAAAATAGAACAACTTGCCAAAAAAAAACAATACTTTGTCTTATTTTTTCGGAGGCTTTGGTTTTGGCTTCTTTTCTCTATCCCACCATACAAAATCAGGACCGTCCCTTCCTAAATGCATTTCGATCGTTTCTCTTATAAAACTATTTTCTATATATTTTCCAAGAAGAGCTCTAAGTACTGCAGAAAAAAAAACTATTAACCATATCAATAACATAGATAAAGTTGTGTCTGACTTTTCTCGTACTGTTTCGCACCAATTATTTACATAATACATATATATTTCTATATATATCCCTTGCATATACATTAAAAAAATTCCAAACATTAAATTATAACGAATAAATCGGTCAGGAGGAAATTTAAATCGTAGAAATGTAATATAAGTGAAAAGCATATATATGGTACTAAAAAAAGGAACCTGTTGATACCAACCCATTGAATCGGAAATGAAGCTTGGAAGAAAAAGACGAACCAAATAAGGATGTGTTTCTTGTATTAAAGGTATATGATAAGTTAAAAGTTCAATATATGGTACATAATACGCTAAAATAGAACATCCACGTTGAAAAATTAGTTTGTTAGAATTTAGAAATAATTTCCTAGGTAAAGTAACATTAAATTTTCGATCTAAAATAAGAATTAATAAAAAAAAGAAAAGAAATAAAAAAACTTCTGAGGAAACCGTATTCAAAATTACTGTTTGCATAATAACCATTATAGTAAATTTTTTTATTGAGAAATGGGAATTTTTTGAAATGTATTACTAACTTGACGTATTCTCAATGCTCAATATAATAGAATAAAATAAAAGATAGAATTAGTTTTGTCCTAACTGAAACGACAATTTTGCTAACAACGAGTTACTTATAAAAATTAATAAAGGATTGTTTCAGTTCTAAAAATTCTACGGTTAACCTAACTTTGGAACGATTTGTTTTTGCACCTGCAATTGTCTTTCTGGAAGTAATCAATAACCAAAATTCTGAAAAAGAAAAATAGCTAATTAAAGAACTAATAATTAAAAATAAAAAACCAAAATAAATAATTTTTAGTCCTGGATCTAATTTTATTTGTATTCCTGTGCAAGGAAGAACATCAATAAAATTGAGAATTAATAACTTGTTTAGATAATAAGGTTCTCCTATATTAATTATTTGTAAAAATTGTCCTTGATTATTGAACAAACTTAATTGTCCTCGAATATCTTTGATTGATAAGATAAAATTATCTTTTTTGGCAGATAAAAAAGGTAATGCACTAATCCAAATTTTTTCTTTGTTTGACTTTACTTTTAATACTGGTATTTGAATAGTTGTTGTTAAATTAGCTCCTTTTTTAAGATGTAATCGAAACCCTAAGATTCCCCAATCTGTTTGATAAAATGTTAAATCATTGAATAATAAAGGATTATTTACGGAAATCGTTTTTCTTTTTAGTTCAAAAGCGTCACTATTTAATACTGAAATATCAGAATAAAACTGTTTAATATTACCATTAAATAAATGTGTTGACCAAAAATCATTAATTCGAAATGATTGTTGAGGAACATTCGAAAACAGTCCTGTTTTTATAATATTCTGCATATGGAAAATCTCAGTTTTTGCTATTACTTCTTGCGATGTAAAGCCTTGAACTGCACCTAATGTACTTCCTAATAAAATACAAATGAGACTTAAATGAACAATAATTGGACCAAGCTTACTTATTAAACCTTTATAAGCATAAATACAGTTTTTTTGGAAAAAAAGCGAATAGTGTTTTCTAAATAAACTATATGTTAACTTTGATTTAAATACTTTATTAGATATTAATTTGATAAATAAAGTATTATATTGATTTATTTGTTTATAGAAGTAATAGCGACGAGAAAATTTAAGTGTTGGTAACTGTTGTAAATAAGTACAAGATAATAGTGAAATTCCTAAAAAAATAAGAAGACTTAAAAACCACCAACAATTGTAAATATTGTCTAATTTAAAAAACAAAAGAATTTTCCAGAATGGAATTCCAAATAATAAAAAATTATACTCCTCTTGGTAAAATTGAGTCTCTTTATTTTGCTCCACAAAGGAACCAAGACTACTAGAAACTGCAATTAATAATAATAATACTATAGCTAACCTTAAATTAGCGAAATAGAGAAATAATTTCTTAGTCATGTATAAGTAAGATACTATAAATTTACTTAATTTGTCAAACTTTTATGCGATTCTAATTCGTCCTGAGGATGTCCAACTTTGAATTAATTCTGTACGCATCGGATCAATATCAAGGATTGGGACCGTTTGATTAATCGCTAGTAATATATCATTTGTATTAAATTCACGCTTTTCATTGAAAGCCGTATACATAGCATCAATAATTGTTTGTTCAATTTCGGCTCCAGAAAAACGATGGGAATTAATACCTAATTTTTGAATATCATACTTATACCAAGTATCAGGTCTAAATCGTTTTAAGTGTAACTCAAAAATTCTATAACGCTCTTCTAAAGAAGGAATACCTAAAAAGAAAATTTCATCAAAACGACCCTTACGTAATATCTCTATAGGTAAAGAATGTAGATCATTCACAGTAGCAATAACAAAAACAGGACAAGTTTTTTCACTTAACCACGTAATAAATGTACTTAATACTCGATTTGTAGTTCCACTATCCATATTTTGCTCTGATTGACTAAAAGCTTTGTCCATTTCATCTACCCAAAGGACACAAGGTGATAATGATTCTGCAATGTTTATCATTTCTCGAACTCGGGACTCTGATTCACCTACAATACCACCAAATAAGCGTCCAACGTCTAATTTTAATAAAGGGAGTTCCCATTCATAAGCTACAGCTTTTGCTATGAGACTTTTACCACTTCCTTGCATACCAACAAGTAAAACCCCTTTTGGTGTAATTAAGCCATAATTAATGGCTTGCTCTGAAAATGTATCTGCACGATCGATTAACCACTTTTTTAAATTATAAGCTCCCCCAATATTTTTAAGTTTTTCTTTAATGGACCAAAATTCCAAAAGTTCTGTTTGATTAATTATTTGACGTTTTTCTTCTAAAATTAATCGAATAGAACTTTGATTAATTTTAGAAGAAATAGCCAAAGATTTACCTAAGACACGTCGAATTCGTTGTAAAGATAAACCTTGACAAGCTTGAACAATTTTTTCTAGAATAAAAGAAGATAAACGTCCTTGAAGATGTAATTTTCTAGTTAAGCGCTTAATCTCATCTTTTATTTCTTTTGTTGTAGGTAATTGAAATTGGACAATAGTAATGTTCTCTCTTAAATCGAGAGGAATTTCAAGTTGTGAGTCAAGTAAAACTATTGTTTTTGGCTGAATTTTTAATAATTGACTAAGATTTCGTAATTTTCTTGAAATTAATAAATCTTTTAAAAATCGTCTAAAATCCTTTAATAAAAAAATACTAGGAGTTTTAGAATTTATTAATTCAATGAATTCAAGCGCTTCTAATGGATTTCTCTTTCCAAACCCATTTAAAATGGGATTCTTCTTATAACCCTCAATAAAATCCCAAACATATAAATGTCGCAATTGAGTATCAAGAATTTTACGAACTGTATATTCTAATCTATCTTCTTCAATAGTAACAATATAAATAATGGGGTATCTCGCTTTCAATAAAATTGAGAATTCTTCTTTAAAATTCATAAAAAATTTTATTCGCTCTTAATTAACTATTGAAAATGTAGTTATTTTCTATTTAAATTAAACTTTCTTAAAATTAACGACTCAACTCTTTTCTTTTCTTTCTTCGACGATTATTTATAACTTTACGGCCTTGTTTACTTTTCATCCGTGACCGAAAACCTGAAACCCCAATTACTTTTTTATTTGTTCCTCCAAAAGGTCGTTTTGTCATAAATTTTTTTATTTTATTTATCAGTAATTAATAAAAGTTATTATATTCCAAAATATACTAAATTCTAATTACTAAAATTTATAATAAATCTGTTATTATTAGATTTGATACAAAAATTTCAAATACAATTGAATCACGACAATCTTTCAAACTAAGACTTAACAATTTTGTTGCACTAGTTTCATATTGAATATAAGGATCTTTTTGAGCATAGGCTTCCCAACTAGTAGCATCTAATAAAAAATTCATATTTTCCAAATGCTTATACCAATATAAATCCAAATACTTAAAAAAAATTAGTTGAGTATATCTATCTAAAATTCTTGAATCTGTAAAACAAGAATATTGAAATTCTTTACAAGTATAGCTGGACCATAATTGTTGATATAAAAACTTTTTTAAGCTTGTTAAATTATGAATATGTTGATATATAGTATTATTGGAAATTGACAAACGGTTTAACAATCCTAAAATTTTTTTTGGCAAGATGATTGTTTCACTTTGCCGTTTGTGATAATCTAAATACTCTATAAAGTCATCAATAACTCCTTGACTAAACTCCATAACTAAATCACGCATATTTAATGTGTAAAGAATTTTTCCTCGTAAATAATACAAAATTTGTCGTTGCTTATCGATAACTTGATCATATTTATTTAATATTTTTCTTTGGTCATAATGAAAACCCTCAACCTTCTGTTGAGCAGAAAGTAAAGAACTCGAAAGAAAAGAAGATTGTAAAACCTGATTTCCCATATTTAAAGTTTGCATAGTCGATTGAATTTTTTCTCCCCCAAAAATTCTAATTAAGGGATCAGTTAAACTTAAAAAAAACTGTGATTTACCAGGATTTCCCTGCCGACCTGAACGACCTCGTAATTGGTTATCTATTCGACGTGATTCATGTTTTTCTGTGCCAATGACATAGAGTCCACCAAGATTTTTTACAATTTGAGATTCTTTTTTTTGTTTTTCTTTGTAGCTTTGCAATAATTGTTTATATAACTGGGATATAAATTTTTCAACTATATTTAAATTTTTTTTTGAAGTATAAAAAGCTGTTAATAAAGTATCTAATTCTTGTTGAAAATAGTTAATTAAACGAGGATTTTTCTTTAAATTATATTTAATCTTTATTAAATCAATACCAGGAACGTAAAACATATCATTTTGAATTAAATTTTGGAGAATAAATCGAGTAGCTTTAAGAGCTTTAATATCTGGATTCCCCCCTAGTAAAATATCCGTTCCTCGACCAGCCATATTTGTTGCAATTGTTATTGATTTTAAGCACCCAGCTTGAGACACTATCTCAGATTCACGTTTAATATTTTCAGGTCTTGCATTTAGTAGTTGATGTGGAATATTATATGTGTTCAATAAATGAGACAAAATCTCAGAATTTTGAATTGTAGTCGTACCAACCAAGATAGGTTGACCAGTATAATAAACTTTTAAACATTCTTGAGCAATTGAACGCCATTTACTAATCTCATCAATAAAAATAAGATCAGATTCATCTTTTCGACGCATTTTCTCATAAGTAGGTAATACAGTTACGGATAATCCATAAATATTCTCAAATTCTAATTCTTCTGTTTTTGCCGTTCCGGTCATGCCAGAAATTTTCGGATAAAGCCGGAAAAAATTCTGATAAGTAATTGAAGCCATTGTTTCACTTCCTTTTAATAAAGGAACATTTTCTTTGACTTCAATTGCTTGATGTAAACCATCACTCCATTTTCGTCCTTCTAGAATTCGTCCAGTGAATTCATCAATAATAACTACTGTATTGTTTCTTAGTATATAATGAATATCGCGAAAAAAAAGATACTTAGCTTTTAATGAATTTAAAATGTATGGTATCCAAGGGTCATTTACATTATAAACATCTTTAACTTGTAAAAGAATTTTCGTTCGTTCAAGTCCTTTAGATGTTAAACTAATCTTTTTAACTTTTTCATCAATCTCAAAATGCTTATGACGAATTAAGTGTTTAGTTACTTCATTTGCTTTGATATATTTATCAATAATTAATTCTGAATCACGAGAGATAATTAAAGGAGTTCGAGCTTCATCAATTAAAATGGAATCAACCTCATCAATAATACAAAAGTGAAAAGAGGTTTGAACCAATTCAGAAATTTTAGTAACCATATTATCCTTTAAGAAGTCAAATACTAGATCGGAATTTGTAACGTATGTGATATCCCGTGCATAATTTTGTTTTTTTTTTAATTGTGACATATTAGTTTCAATTAAACCAACTCTAAGACCTAATAGACGATGTATCTGACCCATCCATTCAGCATCTCGTTTTGCTAAATAATCATTTATTGTAACTATATGAACTCCTTTTCCAATCAAAGCATTTGTCAACGAAGGTAATGTTGAAACTAAAGTTTTCCCTTCACCGGTTTTCATCTCAGCAATTTTTCCTTCATGTAAAACTAATCCACCTAAAATTTGAACGTCATAATGTCTTAAATTAATTGTCCGTTTTGAGGCCTCTCGAGTTAAAGCAAAACTTTCGATTAACGACTCTTGATTAACTAAACCATTTTTAGAAGTCAAATATTTTAGTTTTAATGTTCGACTTTTCAATTCAGTATTACTTAAATCCATTAGTTCACTTTCTAAATTATTAATAGAAATAAGTGTAGAATTATATTTCGTCCAAATTGTTTTGTTGTTGTTGTTATTAAATATTTTTAACATCTTTCACCTTTTTATTTCATAATAATTCTTTCCTTTTAAAAAGAATTTTTTTTTAAGAAAAACTTAAACTTTATTAAAGTTTTTCCTATTTTTAAAGTCTACAAAGCTATTAAATAAAATTTAAGATCGTAAAGGATTTAGAATAAATTTTGATGGAGTAACAAAAAAGCCAATTCCGACATGATGATATCTTAATTTTAACCAACGAATAAAAGACTCATTTGTAGATATAATTGCTACAGAATCATTTGTAAGTTTTTTTTTTAAAGAATTCATAATAGGAATATTAATAAACTTTGGTGATTCTACTAACCAAAAATTCACTGCTTTCTTTTCACGTTGACAGTATTGAACTCGCTCACGTAATACTTCTTCGAGAGGTTCTTCTTTTAATAAAAAATTTTGGCTCCCAATTATAAAAAAATATTTGACCTTATAAAAATCTTTTATAAAGTTCTTTTTTTTTATTAAAAAAAAAAAAAACGTATTAAACTCACTTTATTTCTTATTGGCATAATTAATCTTTTTATTTTATTTCAAGTTTTTATTAACCTTATTAACCTTGCTATAGTTTGAACTTTAAAAATTAAATAAAAATTTGTTTAATTAAATAAATTAAAAATTAAACTTTTCTACAGTTTACTTAAAGTAATAAAGTATTTCAGAATAATGATACTATATGCTAAGAAAGTAAAAAAGACGAATCTACAATAGGCGAACTACCTCGAGCAAATTTGACTGTATTTATTCGACCAGCCAAAAAGGCTTCTCGCCCTGCTTTTACTCCTAACTTCATAGCCTTTGCCATTTGAACGGGATTTTTTGCTTGAGCAATAGCAGTATTAATTAATACTGCATCTGCTCCTAGTTCCATAGCAAATGCAGCTTCACTCGGAGACCCTATACCAGCGTCAACAATTATCGGTATTTTTGCATTTTCAATTATAATTTCTAGATTTTGTCTATTCTGAATGCCTTGACCTGAGCCAATAGGTGAGCCTAATGGCATAATAGTAGAACAACCTACATCTTCTAAATGTTTTGCTAATACTGGATCTGTATTTGTATAGGGTAACACAGTGAATCCCTTTTTTACTAAAAATTCTGCTGCTTTTAATGTTCCGACAGGATCAGGAAGTAAATATTTTGAATCAGAAATCACTTCTAATTTAATAAAATTGTTAGTGCTTTGTCCTAATCGTTTAGCTAATTCACGACCTAAAAATGCTAATCGAATTGCTTCTTCAGTTGTTTTTGCTCCTGCAGTATTTGGCAACAACCAGGTGTTTTTCCAATTAATTATTGTTGACAAATTATTTTGTTTTTTAATATCTACTAAATTAAGGCGACGTATGGCAACAGTAACAATCTGACTTTGGCTTTCAGCTAATGCAGTAATCATTTGAGATGAACTTTGATATTTCCCAGTTCCCAATATAAGTCGTGAATCAAAAACTTTGTTTGCAATTATAAACTTATCAAGTTTCAACATTATTAAAGCTTTTTTTTGTTAAAAGATTAAAAGACTTAATTTAAATGAACAAAAGAAAAATAATTTTAGTCAATTAAATAGAAAAACAAATACTTATAAGTTTTTATTTAAGTTAAGCGAGTGACGCGACTCGAACGCGCGACATCAACCTTGGCAAGGTTACGCTCTACCACTGAGCTACACTCGCGTTAAGCTTAACTATACTATACTAGAGAACAATAAAGATTATAATCTTTATTGTTCTCTAGTATAGTATAGTTAAAATCAATTATTCAAAATCTTTTCGATTCGGATTACGTGAAGGGTCATTTGAAAGAAAACCAAAAATAAATAGTGAACTAAATCCTGTTACGACAGCAAAAACAAATAATTTTAAAAAGTATAAACTGAACATAAAAATTCTCCTTTCATATTAATCATTTGCCTTTAATTATATACTAATTTTAACTTTTTGTAATCTCGATTTTACTCTTCAGTAAAATTAGTATCAATAACTGTATTATCTGTTGAGTTTTTTTCCTTTAAATTTTCCTCTGTTTTTGTTTGATCTTTAGTATTTTTTAGTAAAATTTGGACTTGATCTTGTAATTCTTGAGTTTTAGTTTTTAATAATTGACTATCAAAATCATTCTTTTCTATCAATTCTCGAATTTCACTAATCAAATTAGTGATTTTACCTTTATCAATATCTGAACTATCTAAATCTTTAAGTTGTTTCTCAGTCTGATAACAAAGTAAATCTGCTTGATTTTTCGATTCTATTCTATCCTTTTTTTGTTGATCTGCCGAAGCAGATTCTTCTGCTTCTTTAATCATTCGTTCCACTTCTTCTTTATTTAAGTTTGACGGATTCTGAATACTAATACGTTGTTGTTTACCAGTTTTTTTATCTTTTCCAGTAACAGCTAGAATACCATTTGCATCTATTTCAAAAGTTACTTCAATTTGAGGAACACCTCGGGGAGCCGATTCAATACCCTCTAATCTAAAATTACCTAGTTTTTTATTATCGCGTGATAATTTTCGTTCTCCTTGTAAAACTTCAACATCAACACTATTTTGATTATCTTGAGCTGTTGAAAAAATTTCAGATTTTTTTACTGGAATTGTTGTATTTCTTGGAATCATTACTGTCATTAAAGAACCAACAGTTTCAACACCTAATGACAATGGTGTGACATCTAGAAGAAGAATATTTTTCACTTCACCTGCTAGAACTCCTCCTTGAACAGCAGCCCCAATAGCTACAACTTCATCTGGATTAACACTTTGATTTGCATCTTTATCTACAATAGTAGATACTAATGCTTGAATAGAGGGAATACGAGTAGACCCTCCAACTAAAACTAACTCATTAATCAAGTTCTTATCAATTTTTGCATCTTTTATTGCTGCTTCAACTGGCAAACGACAACGGTTAATTAAAGTCTCACATAATTCTTCAAATTTTGCTCGCGATAATGTTTCTTCTATATGCTTTGGTCCATCTGTTCCTGCAGTAATGAAAGGTAAACTTATTGTTGTTTCTGATAAATTTGATAGTTCAATTTTAGCTTTTTCTGCAGCTTCAGTTAATCTTTGAAGAGCTTGAGGATCAGAGGTTAAATCGATCTTTTCTTTTTGATTAAATTTTTTAAGAATGTAGTCAACAATTTTTCTATCAAAATCGTCACCACCTAATTTTGTATCTCCAGAGGTTGATAAAACTTCAAAAACGCCATCTCCAACTTCTAAAATAGAAACATCAAAAGTACCTCCTCCTAAATCAAAAATAAGAATAACTTCATCATCTTTTTTCTCAAGTCCATAAGCTAATGAAGCAGCAGTAGGCTCATTAATAATTCGTTTTACATCTAAACCAGCAATTCTACCAGCATCTCGCGTAGCTTGACGTTGAGCATCATTAAAATAAGCAGGAACAGTTATAACCGCTTGATTTATAGGTTGACCCATATACAAACTAACATCATTCGTAAGTTTTCGTAAAACTTGTGAAGAAATTTCCTCAGGACTAAATAATCGATCTAAATTTGAACAGATAATTTTAACATTATCTCGTTCATCACTAGTAAGATTATAAGAAACTTCCTTCGCTTCGGCACTAAGTTCACTATACTTGGTTCCCATAAAACGCTTAATTGAAGAGAAAGTATTTTCTGGATTTAAAACAGCCTGGCGTTTTGCTACTTGTCCGACTAAAGCATCTTTATTTTTTGTATAAGCAACAACTGAGGGGGTTGTTCGAAATCCTTCTGCATTACTTACAACTACAGGCTGACCTGCTTCTACAATAGCCATAACGGAATTTGTCGTCCCTAAATCAATTCCAAATACTTTAAGATAATTTTCTTCTTTAGCCATAGATATTGTCTTAAATTTTTAATAAATTTCTAAAAAATTAACAAGATTCTACTATTTCTATATCTTTAGTTAAATTTAATTTAAAGTTAATATATATTTGTACACAAATTTTGTAGTTTAAATAGCCAAAAGGAAAGAGAGGGATTCGAACCCTCGGTACAAAAAATTTGTACAATAGATTAGCAATCTACCGCTTTAGTCCACTCAGCCATCTCACCATGCGAATATGACTCTGGCTGGATTTGAACCTGCGACCTTAGGCTTATGAGTCCTCTACTCTAACCACTGAGCTACAGAGCCTATATCAATAATAAAATAACTAGTTGTTTGGTAACAGATTATATAGAAAACCTTAAAAATATGTCAAGTTTCTAAAACAAAAATAGGATTATACTCTATTTAAACAATGGCTTTTCTAAAAATCTTTTTAGGGATTAAGTAAAAACCTAAGTTTGAAATAAATAAGTATTTTAACTAACTTATAATGAAATGTAAATATCATAGATATTAGGGGCTGTATCTCAATTTGGTTAGAGTATCACCCTGTCACGGTGGAAGCTGCGGGTTCGAGTCCCGTCAGCCCCGATTTTAACTTTAGCTATCACTAACAACAATGCACTCTGTAGTTAAAATCATACTTCCAATTGAAACAGCATTTTGTAACGCAGATCGTGTCACTTTCGCAGGATCAACAATACCATAGTTAAACATATCTCCAAACTCATTAATTTCTGCATTATACCCCATTTGAAATGGTTGACTCTCTATTAACTGGACAATTACACTCCCATTTTGGCCTGTATTTTCAGCAATTTTTCTTAATGGCTCAGTTATAGCTTCGGCTAAAATATAAGCCCCAATTAATTGATCTTCTTTCAAATTTTGCTTCGCCCAAATTTTTAATTCTGGAGAAAAATGAGCTAATGTAGTTCCACCACCCGGAATAATCCCTTCCTCAACAGCTGCACGTGTTGCATTAATAGCATCTTCAAATCTTAACTTTTTATCTTTCATTTCTGTTTCGGTAACAGCACCTACTTTAATAACAGCAATACCGCCCGATAATTTGGCAACTCGATCTTTTAACTTTTCTTTATCATATAAAGATTCACTTAAAACAATTTGTTTCTTTAGTTGCTCACAACGGGTTTTAATATTTTCTTTATTTTGGTTAGTTAAGATAATTGTCGAATTCTTAGTAACGGTAATTCGCGATGCTTCTCCTAATAAAGATAACTCAATATTTTCTAATTTTAAACCAACATCCTCCGTAATTAGAGTTCCAGAAGTTAAAATTGCAATATCCTCTAAAAGAGCTTCACGAAAGTCTCCAAAACCTGGTGCCCGGATTGCAACGACTGGTATAATACCTCTTAATTTATTCAGAACAAGTGTTGATAATGCTTCTTTCTCAATATCATCAGCTATAATTAATAAAGGACGCTTTGTAATAGCAACTTTTTCTAAAACAGGGATTAAATCTTGTTGAACTAACGTTAATTTCTTATTAGTTATAAGTATATAAGGCTTTTCATAAACAACTTCTCCTTTTTCTGGATCAGTAATAAAATATGGAGAAATAAAGCCTTTATCAAGTTTCATACCTTCAGTTATCTTTAATTCTATAAAAGTATTACTACTTTCCTCTAAAGAAATAATTCCATCCCTACCAACGATAGTTAAGGCTTCAGTAATCATATTACCAATTTCTTTATCATTCCCTGAAGAAATAGTGGCTACTTGTTTTATTGCTATATTGTTCTTTATAGGACGAGAGTATTCTAAAATTTGATTAATCAAATACTTTGTACCTTTTTCCAATCCTACTTTTAAAGAAATTGGGTTTGACCCAGCAGCAATATTTTTCATTCCTCTCTTCACGATTGCATAAGCTAAAACAGTAGCTGTAGTTGTTCCATCTCCAGCTACATCATTTGTTTTAGATGCTGCTTGTCGTATTAGAGACACCCCTGTATTAAAAATACTATCAGAGAGTTCAATTTCTTTTGCGATACTTACCCCATCGTTTATTATTTGCGGTGATCCATATTTTTTATCTAAAACAACATTTCGACCTTTAGGACCTAAAGTAACGGAAACAGCATCAACTAGGATTTGCATACCTTTTTCTAGAGCTTGTCTTGCATTATCTTGATATAGTATTTTTTTACACATAGCTTCATGAAAAAAAAATTTTTAAAAATTAAGCTAGATTCAAACTGAAGTAGTAAAATCTAACTTAATAGTTTTTATTAATAGTCAGAATATTTTAAATATAAGAAACTTAATTCCAATCATTTTCAGATTGAGATAGGACAAAACTCGCTACATCTTCGATATCCAAATCCGATAAACGTCCACCAAATGCTGGCATAGCATTTTTACCATTTGTTACTTGATAAGTAATTGCATTCATACTATTCATTTGGTTGGCTGAAAGAGCTTCTTTTTTTAAAGTTTTCTCTGGCATAATAACATTATTTCCACCTGCATGACAGGCAGAGCAATTTGCAGTAAAGACACTTTCACCATTTTTAATATCTGCAGCATATGTTGAAAAAGCAGTACTAAAAACCGTTAAACAAGCAACTGATACTATATTAAGATAAAGATTTCGCATTTTTTCTTTACTAGAATAAAAATAAATAAGTAGTACTTTTTAAAGATAAAAATCTATAATTCTTTACTAAAAATAAAATTATATAATACTTTTATTTAATAATTTACCAAAAAATTAATAATAAATTTTCCCTCCTCCCCATTTTTCAGCCAGAATTTTTGGCTGAATTAAAATATGACCAGCAATGTCAAATAAATCATCATCATCTAATGATCGCATTCTAGTAAAAATATTAGCACTTTTAATACTTGGATGAATCTCTGCTATCGATTCTAATCCATCATAAGTAGTAGGATTTTTCATATAATCAATTAAACTATTAACATTATTTCGTGATGGAGTAGCTAAGCTTAAAGCTTCAGGATCTAAACCTACATTAGGATTTGTTTTTGTTATACCCCCCACATGACATTGACCACAACTAGAATTAAATAGACGTTTTCCGCGCTTCACTTGTTCTGGGGATAAAACAGTTGTTTTTCCTTCATTATTTAGTTGAACTGTTCTAGTTGCTTGATCCAATTCAATAGCAAACGCATTTTGCGTAGAAATAAAAATAGTAAAAAAGGAATAAAATAACACTGTTATTTGTTTTAAACGCATAATTTAGTTTAAAAAGTAATCAAAATATTTTATATTTGAAACAAAAATAAAAAATTATTAATTTTTATTAAAAGTTCTTTACTGACTGTCAAATTCGTTTTCGAATTTATCTACGATTAAGTCCGCAATTAAACCTCGAAGTCTAATGTTTTCCCAACCTGCAGCAAGTGCGATTATTACAACAAGACTTTGACTAAATAGTAATATTGGGTCTAGTCGCCAACCATGAATAATTAAAATCGTTCCATAAAGCAAACCAAGAGTTGTAAAAAAAATATCTTCATCACGTGCTACTTCAGGACGAATACTTCGCAAAAAATATAATAGTAAAACTCCAAGTATTATTAATAACCCTAAAACTATATTTGTTCCAAAAATAATATTGACCAAAACTTTAAGTTTAATTAAGATAAAATGCTGAAAATTCTTAAAATTTTCAAAAATTATTTTTCAGATGAACTTTTTCCTTGAGGTATACGAACAATAGCATCTTTTTGGCTGACAAAAAGAAGTGCTAATGTTATAGGTAAAACAACAATTACACCACCAGCCACTAAACTAAGTAAGAAATTTGCAAGTGAATATGTCATAAGTTTTAATAGGTTTAATTTTTTCGAATAAGGTTTCTTTTCTTAACCAATATATTATCTAAAACAATGTATTAGTCTAGAAATTAGCAATCATTGAAAACATATTTTAGACTTAAAATAGTAATAAAAACTACCTAATCTTTCAACACAGATATAAAACTTCTTTTATTTTTTCTTTTATAACAAACGGAACCTTTTTTTAAGGCATATAATGTATAATCCTTTCCTATTCCTACATTTATTCCGGGTTTAAAGTGTAACCCCCTTTGACGAACTAAGATATTTCCTGCTTGAACTTCATGCCCCTGAAAATGTTTGATACCAAGACGTTTAGATTTAGAATCACGCCCGTTTTTTGTACTTCCTGCGCCTTTCTTATGCGCCATTTTTTTTACTTACTTAGAGTAGATAAAAACTAACAGATTTCTAAATATTTCTTAAAAATTTGTAACTAAACGTAAAAAATTAATAATTAAAACTCATTACGAATCGTTTTTTCTCCAGGTACCCAATCAGCAGGACAGGATTCGTCAGGATTTTCATTAACATATTGGATAGCTTGTAAAACTCTCAAGGTTTCTTCTACACTACGTCCTATCGCTAAATTAGTAACTGTGGAATATTGAATAATCCCTTCTTTATCAATAATAAATAAACCACGTAAAGCCACACCAGATTCGAGTAGAACATTATAAGATTTACTTATTTTTTTTGTTATATCAGAAATTAATGGATAATTTAATAAGCCAATCCCACCATATTCTCTTTGAGTATCTAACCAAGTTAAATGCGAAAATTCACTGTCTACCGACACACCTAAAATTTCAGTATCTAATTGAGAAAACGTATCAAAATAATCATCAAAAGAAGTTATTTCTGTAGGACAAACAAATGTAAAGTCTAAAGGATAAAAGAATAGAATAACATATTTTTTTTTTCGATAATCAGATAATCGAACTTTAAAGATATCTTCTTCAAATGCTGCTAAAGCTTCAAAATCAGGAGCTAATTGGCCCACTTGGATCATATTTTTGTAGTTATTTCTATAATAGAGTAATTAAAACTTAATGTTTTTTTTGGTTTGTATTTTGTATCTATGATTTCTATCAAATTAAATTTCATATTTCAAGAATTTGAACCTATCTAGTAAATAGTTAACCAATCTTTTTGTGAGTCGATTGGTTTTAATAAAAATAATTGAATTAATTTAACTGTTATAATTAAATATAATCCCATTTGTTGTGAAGTGAACCAAATCTGATGAAACAAATGAGTATTTTTCTGTCTTTTTATTTTAAGATCTAAGGCAACTAAATTTGCTTTAGCGCAGTCATCTAAACACTTGAAAAAAGCTGGATTCTCCACATTTAAAATAACAGGGAACAAACGTCCCGCATTAGAGTTTGTTTTTCGAATTACATGTTTATCAAATTTTTTCGCATCTAATCCAATTTTAGCATAAAAGTCTGCACGTTGAACATCATTTAAATACATAGTGGCAAATACAACTAATAAAAAAAATTTACACCAAAATTTAGCCATCAAAGTTGTTAAAAGTTCAGGCTGTGATTTTAAAATAGCTGCAAAAAAATCTCCATGACGATTTTCATCTTGACACCAACTTTCAAAAAACCTAAAAATGGGATAAATTCGATATTCTGGGTGTTTCTCTAAATGTCTATAAATAGTTATGTAACGCCAGTAACCAATTTTTTCTGATAAATATGTAGCATAAAGAATAAATTTAGGAGCAAAAAAAGTATATTTACGGCTTTTTGTCAAAAACCCTAAATCTAAAGTTACATTAAAATCACTCATTGACTTATTTAAAAATCCTGCATGGCGGGCTTCATCCCTGGACATAAAAGCAAATCCCTCTGACAGAAGAGGATTTATTGTTTTTAAATTTCTAGACAATTCTTTATATAATAAAAATCCTGAAAATTCAGCGGTGCAAGAGCGTTCTAAAAACTCAATCATCAAATTTTTAACAGATTGTCCCAAATGATTCCATGAATCAACAAATTCCTGATCTCTAATAAAATGATGTTGATTATAATCATTTCGAAATTCTTCGATAATTGCTTCAATTTCTAATTTATTTGATGTAATGTTTAGGTTTGCCATTTCATCAAAATCTGTCGTGTAAAATCGAGGCGTTAATAAAGATTCTGCAGCAGGGGTTTTTGACTTTACCTTTTCTTCGTGTTTTTCACTAATATTTAAAGAAAAATTTTGATCTTTGTTATGTAAATAAGCCATAATTTTATTATTTTTTATTCTTATTATTTATATTAACTGCTTTTCTGTTATATTTAATGATCTTTCTTATAGTAAATATATAAAATAGCAGATCGAACATATACATTTCCTAAGATTAGTTCTTAGTTTAAATTTAATGTAATTTTAAAATCTAGGCTGAATGAACAAAAATTACCTCATTTCTTGAGTTTTAGACTTAACGAAATTGATACAATTAACAAAGACACCTACTCCTCGAATTAATGAGAAAATCATAATCAAGAATAATTGTATTTTAGAATACTTTGAAGTATACTATTATACTATATTATAATATAAAATTATATATATATATTGATTATATGTTTTTTTAATTCAAAAGACCAACTATGGATCTTATAAATCTCGGGTGGGCTGTGATCATGATGATTTTTACATTTTCTATTTCATTAATTGTTTGGGGTCGTAATGGGTTCTAGAATATTTATTTATTAAAAATAGAGAAATTAGGAAATTATGCTTGGTGAAATACTTGTTGTAAGTGCCTTATGTTTTAGTATGGTAATTATTGGTTTATCTTTAGGATTTTTGTTATTAAAAATACAAGGTTAAAAATTAGAGTCTTCGCATTACTTAATAAAAAAATTTGAATTTATAGTTCTCATGACTCTCGGAATTAAAAATATATTAAATCTAATTTCTATATTTAGTAATTTTTTATTAATCCTAATTATAATTATAAGAAGTCCAAACGAACAAAGTTTACAAGAAAATTTAAGTTCATTTCAACTCTTTGAAAGTTCTAGTAAAGCTGAGCGGACATTAGATTTATTGATTTTTGGCTTTACAACTTTATATTTTTTATTTAATATTATTTTTACTATAAACCGTTCATTACAAATGTAAGAATAATAATAACAATAATATTCTTAATACTAAGAATATTAAAATAGAAAAATTCCGTTTAGTATTAATCAAAAAATAAAAGATAACTTTGACGTGTTAGTCAGTATATAGTAATTATTAACTAAATTAACTAAAAGTTTGATATGAATAAAAAATAGGTAAAGGTAGTCAACAATCCTAGTGAAAATATCACAAAAAATATAGGGGCTGTAATGGTTTCGACATTTACGATTAAAATCAACTAAGCAGATAAATATAATAAAATTTCTGAATAAATGTAAACAACATTTGTAATTTTCGACTAAACCAAGTTTTTGCATAAATTTCTTGGATTTATAATTTAATTAAACATGTAATAATGTTAGTTTAATTAAAGTAATAATTATACCACTAGTTTTAGTTATAGGAATTTTAGTTTCATTTTTAAAAATTAGAAAAGAAAAATTAATTTTAACTCAATTTGACATTTCTAGTTACTTCTCAACTAAATCTGTGAGATAATTAACTAATTATATTTTTATCTTAAATGGACGTGGGTTCGAATCCCACCAGCTCCTTAAATAACTTTTAATATTTAGCATCTATGGCCGAGTGGTTGAAGGCAACGGACTCATAATCCGTTTTCACGTTAGAACAGCGCTGGTTCGAACCCAGCTAGATGCAACTTATTTTTTATTACTAAATTTTTGTTTTAAACGACTTGCTTTCCCAGAAATTTTTCTTAAGTAATATAATTTTGATCGACGAATATTTGCAGATCTTAATATTTTTAATGATTCAAATTTAGGGGAATGTGGTAAAAATTGTCGTTCAACGCCTATACCCTGAAATACTTTTCTAACTACAATTTTAAAATTGATACCTATATTTTTTTTACTAATAACAATCCCTTGATAATATTGTATTCGATCTTTATTTCCCTCCTGAATAGAAAACCCTACCTTAATAGTATCCCCAACTGAAATATTTTGAAGGCTTTTTTTTAAAAAAACTTTTTCAACTGAATTAAGTAAATTTTTATAATTGTTTGAAACACTTTTATTAGTAAATTGTGATAATTTCATAATTTTTTTAATTTTTAACTAGTTTTTTACTAACACACAACAGAAAAAGCAATTCGACCTTTACAATTAAAGTCACTAAAATTTTGTTGATTTGAACTTGACAAAGAAAAATTCTTGTAATATACTACATAACATTGAAGGATTTCAATATAGGAAACCCCCTACGGCTATTAGACACTTTAAAATTATTAAAAAATTACTAAAGAGATATAATTTTCTATATAAGTAAGTATGGTAAAAATAAAAACGAATAAAGCTGTTAAAAAACGTTATAAACTTATCTCTCAAAAGAGATTTATTCGAGGAAGAGCCTTTAAAAGTCATTTGTTACAAAAAAAATCAAGTAAACGAAAACGAAGATTGTCAAGTTCAATTGTTGTCTCTAAAAGAGATACAAAAGCTATTCGAATTCTTTTAAGCTGTTAAAATTAAAAAATGTAGCTATAAATTATAAATTTTTTCTATGGTTAGAGTAAAACGAGGAAATAGTGCAAGAAAACGCCGACATAAAATTTTAAAACGAGCCAAAGGATTTTCAGGGAGACATTCAGACTCTTTTCGGATTGCAAATCAACAAGTACTTAAAAGTTTAAAATACGAATATATTGGTAGAAAACAAAAAAAACGAAGATTTCGTCAACTCTGGATTATACGAATTAACGCAGCAGTTAAAAAATATAATTTAGGTTATAGTCAATTTATTTTCAAATTGAAACAAGCCAATATTTTACTAAATCGTAAGATGTTATCACAGTTATCAATTTTAGATCCAAAAGCATTTTCCTCCATTGTTAGTATTATTAATTAACAAATAAAAAACTTGTAATTTAGTATCTAGATAACATTATATATATAATCTATAGATAAATATAGATCTATTAAAACATGGAAAATAATACAACAAGAACCCTTTCTATTTTAATCGAAAAAGATCCTGGTATTTTACTACGAATTATTAGTTTAATTACCAGACGACGATTTAATTTAGAGACTTTAACACTTGGAGATTGTGAAGATAAACATTATCAAAGATTAATTTTAAATATTAAAAATGAACGACACGGATCTGATGAATCAGCTTTACAATTAATAAAGCAACTCCAAAAACTTATAAATATTATTGATATCCAAGATATTTCATATGTGCCAGTTATACAAAGAGAACTTATCTTAGTAAAACTTAGTACGAATTTAAAAGAACGTGATGAAATTCTTAAGTTTACCTCAGTTTATCAGTTTACTGTTCTTGAAACAACTTCTACAACCATTAGTTTAGAAATAATTGGGGATCAAAAAAAAATATCAAATATTGAAACTTTTTTGAAAAAGTATGAAGTACTTGAATTAGTACGAACTGGGAAACTGGCTCTAATTGAACATACAACTTTTGAAATTAATTTGGCTAAAAACCGTTTTCAACCAAATTATGAATTAGAAAAATTAGATTTTTATTAAAGAATTAAAACAAAAAAATTTTTAGAGTAGCTCTGATTACTCTTTTTCAAATTCAAAAAAGAAATCATAATTAAGATACGAAATTTCTAAAATTTTTATCTCAGGTATTTTAAAAATCCATTTACCTGGATTATTATCATAAGATAAACATCCGTTAATATCCCATTCAAGTAAAAATTCTAGTTCATCAAAATAAGTGAAAAGCGTCTGTAAAACTGGTGATTGGGGATAAAAATCACTTAGTTTAATAAAACTAACTTCTTCATGTTTTTGACCAATCACATTATAAATATTACACTTTGTTATACGATCACAATTTAAACAAATACACATTAACTTTTGAAAAAATTTGATAAGTTTCAGTTCTGGGGGTGGAGGGACTTGAACCCTCATGATTATTATAATCAACGAATTTTCTTCCTCGAAGTGATTTTTTTTTTTCGATCAACTATAGAGATTGGACTCTTTCTTTACCTTTTAAGGTAGTTCCCGTTGAGTCTCTGCACCTTTTTAATTTTTTAGTTAAAAAGAATAAACTATGTAAATAGTTGGCTCAAGATTATCTGATTTTAACATATGAAGATATCAAAATCATTTAGATTTCCTTGAATTTGAGAACTTACTTTTCAGTTAGTTTATTTACTAATAATAAAGCTCAAAAATTTAAGTCCGTTGCGTCTACCATTCCGCCACACCCCCAATTAACTAATTTTAATTTATAATAAAAAAGTTTAAACTTCAGGCGACACCCAGATTTGAACTGGGGAATAGAGGATTTGCAATCCACAGCCTTACCACTTGGCTATATCGCCTAAACTTTATTTACTTAAGTATACGTTGTAACTTAAGCTGAAAACAAAAAAATAAAATAGCGAATCTTTATGTATAGGTATAAATAAAAGTGTACAATTATAAAATACCTTAAAAAGTAGAGATCTTAACTTCTCTTTCTCTCTTTTTTCTATTAATTAACTTTCTAAATATCAAAAAATTGAGGCTAAGAGTTCTTCACTCATAGAGTGAAAAAACGTCGATGCCTGAGAATGTGCAGGAAAGAACTAGAATTAAAAGCCAACGTTACGAATCAGGTGTGATTCCTTATGCTAGAATGGGATACTGGGAACCTGATTATAACGTCAAAGAAACTGATATTCTAGCTTTATTCCGAATCACACCTCAGCCCGGCGTAGATCCGGTAGAGGCTGCTGCCGCAGTAGCAGGAGAATCCTCAACTGCTACGTGGACGGTTGTTTGGACTGATTTATTAACAGCCTGCGACGTTTATCGAGCAAAAGCCTTTAGAGTAGATTCTGTACCTGGTACAAACGATCAATTCTTTGCATATATTGCTTATGATATTGATTTATTTGAAGAAGGTTCATTAGCAAATTTAACAGCTTCAATCATTGGTAATGTATTCGGTTTTAAAGCCGTTCAAGCATTACGTCTAGAGGATATGAGAATTCCTTACGCATATTTAAAAACATTTCAAGGTCCAGCTACAGGTGTTATTGTAGAACGAGAAAGATTAGATAAATTTGGTCGACCATTATTAGGTGCAACAGTAAAACCTAAATTAGGCCTTTCTGGTAAAAATTACGGTCGTGTTGTTTACGAAGGTTTACGTGGTGGACTTGACTTTTTAAAAGATGATGAAAACATTAACTCACAACCTTTTATGCGTTGGAAAGAACGTTATTTATTCTGTATGGAAGGGGTAAACCGTGCTGCCGCTGCAACGGGAGAAGTTAAAGGGTCCTACTTAAATGTAACGTGCTCAACAATGGAACAAATGTATGAGCGTGCAGATTATGCGTATGCATTGGGTACCGTAATTGTAATGATTGACTTAGTGATTGGCTATACAGCAATTCAAACTATGGCAATTTGGGCACGAAAAGCTCAAATGATTTTACACTTACATCGTGCAGGTAACTCTACATATGCCCGTCAAAAAAATCATGGAATTAACTTCCGTGTAATTTGTAAATGGATGCGTATGTCAGGTGTAGACCATATTCATGCAGGTACAGTTGTTGGTAAACTAGAAGGAGACCCTTTAATGGTTAGAGGTTTTTATAATACTTTATTATTACCTCAGTTAAAAGTTAATTTAGCTGAAGGATTATTTTTCGACATGGATTGGGCTTCTCTTAGAAAATGTCTTCCAGTAGCTTCTGGAGGAATCCACTGCGGTCAAATGCATCAACTCCTTTATTATCTAGGTGATGATGTAGTATTACAATTTGGTGGTGGTACAATTGGTCATCCAGACGGCATTCAATCCGGTGCAACAGCTAACCGTGTGGCTTTAGAAGCAATGGTTCTAGCACGAAATGAAGGCCGTGATTATGTATCTGAAGGTCCAGAAATTTTACGTGCTGCTGCAGCTACATGTGGTCCATTAAAAACAGCATTAGATTTATGGAAAGACATTACATTTGAGTACACATCAACAGATACTCCTGATTTTGTTGAAACACCAACTGGTAGTAAATAAAAAAATTAATTTATGGATATTTTAGCATAAATATATGCTACTATAAAGTTTTTTGATTCTAAAAAGCTTTATGAATATCGTTGAAGACTAATTATCACATAACGAAAATTACGTTATTTTGAGGCGTTGCAAAAAATAATAAAACTAAAATTTTTTACTTTAAACAGTACTTAAACTATGAGAATTACACAAGGATGTTTCTCTTTTTTACCTGATTTAACTGATGAACAAATTACAAGTCAAGTAGAATATGCTCTAGAAAAAAAGTGGGCTATCAGTGTAGAGTGGACAGATGATCCACATCCACGTAATGCTTATTGGGAGTTATGGGGTCTTCCATTATTTAATCTTACAGATCCCGCAGCTGCTCTCTATGAAATAAATCAATGCCGTCGTGTAAACTCTGAAGGATATATTAAAATTAATGCTTTTGATTCTTCAAAAAGTGTAGAAAGTTGTGCTTTATCTTTTATAGTGCAACGTCCATCAGAAGAACCTGGTTTCTATTTAGAGCGTAATGAAGTAGAAGGACGTAACATTCAATATACAATTTGTAGTTATGCTGTTCAAGCGCGACCTACTGGTGATCGTTATTAACTTAATTTTTTATTTTTAATACTAACGTCGCACATATGCGACGTTAGTATTAAAAATAAAAAATTAAGTTACTGTTAACCAACCATAACTGTGTAAACCCTGACCTAAAAAATTAACTCCTAAGTAACAAACCCAAATGAAAAAAAATCCAATACTTGCTAAAATAGCTGGACCTTGTCCCGACCAACCTTTAGTTAAACGAACATGTAAATAAGCAGCAAAAATTAACCAAGTTATTAAAGCCCACGTCTCTTTGGGATCCCAACTCCAATAGGATCCCCAAGCCTCATTGGCCCAAACCGCTCCAGCAATTATGCCAATAGTTAATAAAGGAAAACCCAAACCTATACTTTTATAACTCCATGCATCTAAAATAAGTAAAAAATCTGATGAAGGTAAAGAAGGCTTAAATATTTTCATCTTATAAAGAGCAAAAATAGGCTTCATAGTTATATTTTTTACTTTTAAATCATTAGTTATTTTTTTCTTATCCAGTGTAGGCAAGAAAAGTACTAAGAAAATAATAGAAAATAAAGAACCGAGTAAAAGAGTGGCATAACTTAGTAACATTAAGCTAACATGCATCATTAACCAATTTGATTGTAATGAAGGAACTAGTGCTGTAGCTTTCTGCATTTCTAGAGGAAGTGTTAAATCAGCAAAACTTGTTATAAACAGTATACTAGGAAGCAATAAAGAACCAAAAACCTTACTTTGAGTTCTATATTCTAATAATTGATGAATAATTAAAAGAATACAAGATAAGAATAATAAAGATTCATACAAATTACTAATTGGAAAATATCCATAAGAAAGCCATCGATAACCTAAAAAGAAAAATAATAAAATTGTTGCTATTGACGAATTTACTTGAGCTAAAGAATATAGTTGTAGAAAGCCTGGAAATTTTAAACTAAACCAATAGGAAATTGTTGAGCAAAACAAACAAATAAATAAAATATTTTTAAAAATAACAAAATAATTATCTTCAATCATTGATATACCTCCTTAAAAATCATTTGGGTATTTATAGGAATTCAAATTATTTCTATCCCCTATTTGTCAGTTTAAACTAAAGAATTATTTTATTACAATTAGGGATATCTATAAATTATATATTATAATATTATAATATATAATTTAGTATTCAAGATCAAAGATATATTTAAAAAAGAGCAACTAATTTTTAGTTAATTTATTAATGTAATGAAAATGGAGCTTGCAATGAAATTAGCTGTATATGGAAAAGGAGGAATAGGGAAATCAACAACAAGTTGTAACATTTCTGTTGCTCTTTCTAAACGAGGAAAACGTGTTTTGCAAATCGGCTGTGATCCAAAACATGATAGTACTTTTACGTTAACAGGATTCTTAATACCAACAATTATTGATACACTCCAAAAAAAAGATTACCACTATGAAGACATTTGGCCTGACGATGTAATTTATCAAGGATATGGAGGTGTAGACTGTGTAGAAGCTGGTGGTCCTCCGGCTGGCGCCGGGTGTGGTGGTTATGTTGTTGGCGAAACTGTAAAACTACTAAAAGAATTAAATGCTTTTGATGAGTATGATGTTATTTTATTTGATGTATTAGGAGATGTTGTATGCGGTGGATTTGCAGCTCCTTTAAATTATGCGGATTATTGTTTAATTGTCACAGATAACGGATTTGATGCACTCTTTGCTGCTAATCGAATAGCTGCATCAGTTCGAGAAAAAGCAAGAACCCACTCTTTGAGGTTAGCAGGATTAATTGGAAATAGAACAGCAACACGAGATTTAATTGATAAATATATTAATGCAGTTCCTATGCCTGTTTTAGAAGTTTTGCCTTTAATAGAAGATATTCGCATTTCCAGGGTAAAAGGGAAAACACTTTTTGAAATGACCGAAGTCAATCAAACTTTATATTACATTTGTGATTACTATTTAAATATTGCTGATCAACTTATAGCAAATCCTGAAGGTGTTGTTCCGAATGAAGCAGCTGATCGTGAATTATTTAGCTTATTGTCTGATTTTTATTTAAATCCTAAAGAGACAGAAACTACAGAGTTAATTTTTAGTGTAGAAGAAGCTTAAAAAGGGTCAAAACCTTTTTATAACTTTTTAGTAAAAAAATTTTACATGAATATTATAAAGAACAAACCAACTGAAAATAATTTGAACTTTAATTGTGAAACAGGAAATTATCATACATTTTGTCCCATTAGTTGCGTCGCCTGGTTATATCAAAAAATTGAAGATAGTTTTTTTCTTGTTATTGGAACAAAAACTTGCGGATATTTCTTGCAAAATGCTTTAGGAGTTATGATTTTTGCAGAACCTAGATATGCTATGGCTGAGCTAGAAGAAGGAGATATCTCAGCTCAATTAAATGATTTTGAAGAATTGAAACGATTATGTCTACAAATTAAAAAAGATCGAAATCCAAGCGTAATTTTCTGGATTGGTACATGTACAACGGAAATTATAAAAATGGATTTAGAAGGAATTGCACCAAAACTAGAGGCTGAAATAAATTTACCAATTGTTGTTGCTCGAGCGAATGGCCTTGACTATGCTTTTACACAAGGAGAAGACACAGTTTTGTCAGCTTTAGCACAGCGAACAAACAAATCAATCGTTCTTACATCCTCAGACATTAATTCTACGTCTACTAATAAAAATACACAGTTAATATTGTTTGGCTCAATCCCTGACCCTGTAGTAAACCAACTAAGTTTTGAATTAAAAAAACAAGGCATTAATATAGCGGGTTGGTTACCCTCGAAACGATATAACGAGTTACCTGTGATTAACGAAGGTGATTTTGTTTGCGGAGTAAATCCGTACTTAAGTAGAACAGCTACAACGTTAATGAGACGAAAAAAATGTAAATTAATCGGAGCCCCATTTCCTATAGGCCCAGATGGAACTAGAGCTTGGATTGAAAAAATTTGTAGCGTATTAAACGTTAAACCACAAGGCTTAAAAAGACGTGAGAATGAAATTTGGCAAAAATTAGAATCCTATATAAGAATTCTTAAAAATAAAAGCGTTTTTTTTATGGGGGATAATTTACTAGAAATATCATTAGCTCGATTTTTAATTAAGGCTGGAATGCTTGTATTTGAAATCGGTATTCCTTATATGGATAAACGCTACCAAGGAGCAGAATTACAATTGTTAGAACAAACGTGCAAAGAGAAAAATATTCCAATACCGATTATTATAGAAAAACCTGATAATTATAATCAAGTTGATCGAATTCGAGAAATACGTCCAGATTTAGTTATTACAGGAATGGCACATGCCAATCCATTGGAAGCTCGGGGCATTAATACAAAATGGTCTGTCGAATTTACATTTGCTCAAATACATGGGTTTACAAATGCCTTAGAAGTCTTAGATTTAGTTACTAGACCGCTACGTCGAAATCAAAATGTAGAAAAAGTTACTATACAACCTTTTACAGATCTTCGCTAAGAAATTAGAATAATTAACTTATTATAATTCTTCAATTATGAATTATAATAAGTTAATATAATTATATTTTTAATATACTTTAAATTTAAAGAAATTGAAGTAAGGTTTATTAGTTCAAATTTCTAAAATTAGGTTATATTAGAAAATTTATTCTTTATTAAAATTAGAAGAAAACAAATTTCATTTGTTACGACTCAAATGTTCCATTTTAAAAAAGTTATTTTTACATCGTTATTAACCTTAATTATTCCTTTAAATGCATTTGCAGATGTTGCAGGGTTAGTCAAGTGTAGTGAGTCCTCAGCTTTTAATAAACGTTTAGAAGGAAGTATAAGAAAATTAGAAGTTCGAATTAAAAAATACGAATCAAATTCACCTCCCAGTTTAGCTTTGACACAACAAATCGAGCGCACTAAGAAACGATTCGAACGTTATTCTAAGTCAGAACTTCTTTGTGGAAAAGATGGTTTACCTCATTTAGTTACTGATGGTCGATTAGACCATGCCGCCGAATTTATACTTCCTGGAATATTATTCCTTTATATTACAGGTTGGATTGGTTGGGTGGGACGTACTTATATCAATAAAATTAGTATGACATCTAACCCTAATGAAAAAGAAATTATTCTTGATGTTCCTTTAGCTTTAAAAGTTATGTCTTCAGGTTTCATTTGGCCTATTTCAGCTTGGCAAGAATTTAAAAGTGGAGATTTTTTAGCTTCTAGTTCACAGATTACAATTTCTCCACGATAGTGCTTAGATACAAATAATTTAATAAAAAATTATGGAAAACTTTTTAAAATATCTTTCAACAGCTCCTGTTCTTTTAGCTGTATGGATGACCTTTACCGCTGGTTTTCTTATTGAGGCGAATCGTTTTTACCCGGATGCTTTAATATTTCCCTTATTCTAAGCATAAAGTAGTATTCTTATATAAAAAATTTTTTAGACATTAAACATTATCTTTTATTATTTTTATTTCAACTCTAAATTAAATACTAGAATTTCTCTATTTTAACTTTAACATGGAAATTATTGACATTTCTAAATTTTATCGTTTTCAATCTATCCCCAATCCTTTAATTATTGCTTCGGATATCCTTTTTTCTAAAGAGGATACAAATAATAAACAAAGGTCTGAAAATTTTAGTGAAATAGAAGACCTTACTTCTAAAATCTATCCTTCTAATAAAAGTTATCAACTTAATCATAAACAAAACCTTGAAAACATTTTACAAAATTATAAGGGAAAACATTTGCAAAAAGATAATGAAAATAGAGTCTTAGAAAAAAATTTAGTAAGAAAGATATTAAACCAAATTTCCATATACTTAATTGTACAAATTAAAACCGTTGAAAAAGTTGAAAAAAACGAAGGCTATGTATTATTACCGATTAGTAATGTTGAGTCTTTGTCCAATACAGCAATAAGTCGCTTATATTTGCATCGGGATGGTTTATTTGAAATAAATGCAGACCCGATGTTATACTTCCCTGGAAAACCACCTGATGATCATCGTTTTTATACTCTAGACGAATTATTATCTACTCAAGGGGTATTTGATAGTGAATTAGATACTAAAATGAAAAACATTAAATTAGAAACAGAAGATGATATTCTTAAACGGAAAGGACTAAAAGGGAAATTGCTTGGGGATGATCCGAAATTTTACTCACTACCGAAATATGAATATGAAGAGTATCTTCCAAATTTAGATCCTGATCCTGAAGTTTGGAGAGACGAAGATAAAGACTCTATATGGGTCCAAAAATATGGCATTCCTAGACAGGATTATGAATATAATGAAGCAGAATTTGATAATATGCTTTTTAATAATCCAGTTAACTATTGCTCAGGTATAGAAAAAAATATTTTTCCTATTTTTGAAAGTTTAGAAGATGCAGAGAATTTTTTATTAATAGCTCTAGAAGATTTATTGGAACCTTTTAGAAAAAAACGTATAGGAATGAAGCAAGAAGATTTTTTGATGTTGACGAAAAGAGAGCAATATCTTCTTTTATTACCATCTTCATATCTTTTAAGAATTACAGATTCAGAAATTTTTGACCCCGTTAATCTAGATTATTTGGATAATTCTAACCAATCTCTTAATGAGCATGAAGATTTAACAAAAACTAGGATTGATTTAATAAAAAGTTGGTTTGCAAGACGTCGTTGGATTAAGTCTTATACACGTATTGAGCCACCTTATCAGATAGCTAATTATGATCAGAATGCTTTTGTACCATTATCGAATTCTTTTCTACTGGATAAAATTATTAATACCAAAGTTATTAAAATTGGGTTAGGTGATTTTTTAGACATTTGGTTTTCTGAGGGTCATAAGAGTTTTAAAGAGAGATTAAGTTGGTATTTAAAAGGTATAAAAGATTTTAAAAAAGGTGAAATTCTTTTTATTCCAAAATTAAAGCAAAGTGGTCAGAAACCATTAGAGGTCAAAAAATTATACCAACTTAAAAATACTCAACATTTGAAAAAAAATAGCATTGATTTGAGTAAAATTAAAATTAGTTATGAAATAGGAAAGCCAATGTCTTTGAGTGAGGTTGAAGACATTTTGAGAAAGTTCAAGCAGCAGAGTTAAAAATTTAAAGTATCGAATTCCTATCCCGAAATAGTTTACTATTTCGGGATAGGAATTCGATACTTTAAATTTTTAACTCTGCTGCTTGAACTTTCTCAAATTGCTTCTTCTTAACTACAAAAAAGATTTGTGTAAGCAAGATAGAAAATGCAAAAGCAATAAACCCAATAATACGTATAGGATCTTGTAAAACAATCTCAGTCTCTGTTTGACCAAACCCTCCAACATTTGGATCATTTGTTAAAGGCTGATCTACTTTAACAGTATCTTTCTTCGAAACTATTAAAGATAAACCTTTAGGAACATTTTGTTTAATCTCTTTACCAAATGAATCTTTAATATATAAAGATGTATCTCCTTTACTTGTAACTTCAATATCAAAAATTTGACCATCAATTAAAGAAGTTACAATATTGTTATTACTTTTCTCACCCGTAGGATATAATTGTCCCCGACCACGGTTTCCACCAACATAAATCGGATACTTTAAAAAGTTAACATTTTTATTAACTTTCGGATCTGGAGATACTATAGGAAAAACAATCTCCGGATGAGTATCACCCTGAATTGGACCCACAACTAAAATGTTATCCTGCGTTGAACTATAAGGTGATATATACACACCACGATTTTTTTCTTGAAATTCTTTACTTAAAACATCTTTGGGAGCCAATTTGAAACCATCTGGTAAAATAACAACTGCTCCAACATTTAATCCACTAAGCTGACCGTTTCCTAAAAGTTGTTTACTACCCTTTGTATAAGGTATCTTAACAATAGTCTCGAAAACGCTATTTGGCAAAATAGATTTTGGTGCTTCCACTTCAATGGGTTTTTCAGCTAAATGACAATTTGCACATGCGATTCGACCGTTCGCTGCACGTGGATTTGTATATGCTTGTTGAGCATAAATAGGATAACCATCTGCATTTGATGTGTATAGTATTAAACTACTAATTAATACGAAACAGTTTAAAAAGAAAGATTTCAAACCTTGACGTAAATTTTTCATGTTTCTCGCCTAATATATAAATTATAAATAATAATATTCTACGACAGTTCTAATTAAAATTATAATTAAAAGAATGAACAATTTTTCACTTTCACTTAATTTTTATTTCTTGTTAAATAAATTGATGTAGATGTTCCTAAAAAGTACAAAAAAAGCAAAGCTGTTGCTAATAAAATTTGTGTAATAGGATCAGAAGAAGGTGTTAAAATTGCTCCTAAAATCGTAGAGAGTAATAAAATAGGTCGCCATAAACTTAACATTCGTTTGGGTTCAATAAAATTTGTTATGCTTAAAATAATTTGAATAACCGGCAATTGGAAAACTAAACCTGTACTAATAAATAAACTTGTGACAAAAGAATAATATTCTTCAAATGATAAAAATGGTTCTAAAATTTCAGCTGAATAGAATATAAAAAAATTCAATGCAGCTGGAATTAGCACAAAGTAGGAAAAAGCTAATCCAGAAAAGAAAAGAATTATAGAATTACTAACGAGAAGCTTGATAATTTTTTTTTCGTTGAAACTTAATGCAGGTCGAAAAAAGAAAATTATTTGTCCTAATATGAATGGAATAGATAGAATAAATCCTGTTGAGAAAGAGATAAAAAAAGTTGAGACAAAGTATTCGTCTGGAGATGACTGAAAAAATTGTATTGTTGAAACAGAGCTTTTTATAATTTTTACTACTATTTTAATCTTAGAAAAAATTAAAATAGTAGTAAAAATTATAAAGCTTAAACTATAAAGAAAACGGTGTTTTATTTCTGAAAAGTGTTCAAAAGAATACAATTCAGTAAGAGCAAACGGCATAGAAAATATTCCTTTTATAGAATAAAATTTAAAGTTTAATGGGGTTCTAGTCGTGGAAAACATTCAATATAAAAAATATTAAACTTTATGGTGCTAAAAATTTAAAGGCTTCTACTCGAGCTTCTGCAAAATTTTTTGCTTCAGAAGCCTTAATGCGTTCTCTAATGTCAGTAGGATTAATAGCTATTAAGTTTTGACTTGCTTTTTCTAAAATAAGTTCTGCCGCTTTAAAATTTTGCTGTTCAATCTCTTCTACTTCCATTATGCCAACTTCTACATTAGTTGAATCCGTTGTTATAATTTGAGCCGCACCAGAAGAAATCAAAATAGGTTTCCAACCTGAATCTATTCTAACTCGAAGAAGTCCAGGTGCTAAACCAGTAAGTATATTTATATGACCTGGAAGAACAGTTAAAGGCCCAGTGGTGCTAGGTAATAAAATTTCATCAGCTTTTGTTTCCCAAATAAAACCTGTAGGAGTTACTATCCGAATATTTATAGTCATTTTGAACATGAAAATTAATTAGTAATTGTTTTCGCTTTTGCGATTGCTTCATTTATGTCTCCTACGAGATAAAATGCTTGTTCAGGTAAATCATCTAATTCTCCATTTAAAATCATATTAAAACCTTTGATAGTATTTTCTAAATCAACATATTTGCCTGGGGAACCTGTAAAAACTTCTGCAACAAAAAATGGTTGTGATAAAAATCTTTCAATTTTTCGTGCACGATCTACAACTAAACGATCCTCTTCTGATAATTCATCAATACCTAAAATAGCAATAATATCTTGCAATTCTTTATAACGTTGTAACGTTTTCTTAACTAATTGTGCCGTCTGATAATGTTCATCACCAACAATTACCGGTTGTAACATAGTGGATGTTGAATCTAAGGGGTCAACAGCAGGGTAAATTCCTTTGGCTGCTAAACCTCGAGATAATACTGTTGTAGCATCTAAATGTGCAAATGTTGTTGCCGGTGCTGGATCCGTTAAATCATCTGCAGGGACATAAACAGCTTGAATTGAAGTAATTGAACCTTGAGTTGTGGAAGTAATTCTCTCTTGTAAAGCTCCCATTTCCGTACCTAATGTTGGTTGATAACCAACTGCAGAAGGCATACGTCCCAGTAATGCTGAAACTTCTGAACCTGCTTGGACGAATCGAAAAATATTATCAATAAATAATAAAACATCTTGTCGATTAATATCACGAAAATATTCAGCCATAGTTAATGCTGTTAATCCTACACGCATACGTGCTCCAGGGGGTTCATTCATTTGTCCATACACTAAGGCTACTTTAGAGCTACTTAAATTATTTTCATTAATTACCCCAGACTCTTTCATCTCTACATATAAATCATTTCCTTCTCGAGTTCTTTCACCTACTCCTCCAAATACTGACACACCACCGTGAGCTTTAGCAATATTATTAATTAACTCCATAATTAAAACTGTTTTTCCTACTCCAGCACCACCAAATAATCCAATTTTCCCTCCACGACGATAAGGAGCTAATAAATCTACCACTTTAATCCCAGTTTCAAAAATAGATGGTTTAGTTTCTAAATCTGTAAAAGCAGGAGCAGATCGATGAATAGGTAAGCGTTCTTCTACTGTTGTAGCGTCTATATTATCTACAGTTTGACCTAAAACATTGAAGATACGACCTAATGTGGCTTTTCCTACAGGTACTAGAATAGGAGATTGAGTATCAATAACTTCTACACCTCTTTGTAAACCATCTGTTGCACTCATTGCAATTGCTCGAACCCGATTATCCCCTAATAATTGTTGTACTTCACAAATGATTGTTACATCTTTACTTTTAACTTCTAAAGCATTATAAATTTTTGGGAGTTGACCAGACGAAAAAACAGCATCTATCACAGGTCCAATTACCTGTGTGATGTATCCAATATTTCGTTTTTGATCATGTTTTGAATTTTCATTCATAAAAAGAGATAAACTTATTATAAAAATAAAGATAGGAAATCTAAAAAATATTAGATTGTACAAATTCGAAAAAAATAGTAAATTTCACAAGGTCATTTCTTTAAAATTATAAAATTTGTTATGAAAAATATCATAATAAATTTTATAATTTTCGTTATCTTAATCTTCCAGTTGTTCTTAGCCAATTTTCAGCTTCAATATAATTGTTAGGTGCCAAATTTATAGCTTGCTTCCAGTATTCCGCTGCTTTGTTAAAAAGAAATTTTGAAACATCTAGACTTTGTTTTTCTGAAGCTTTTGTTCCTTGATAATGATAAATTACTGCAATATTATTTAAAGCTTGAGGTAAATTTGGATTTAATTGTAATGATTCATGATAATACTCTAAAGCTTTTAAGTATTCCCCATTATTTGAATAGATTAAACCTATATTATATAGAATAAAACTACGATCATAAGGATCTTCTTCAAGTTGTAATGATTCATAATAACTTTCTAAAGCTTTAGCGTATTCCCCTTCTGATTGTGCGGACATTCCATCGCGATAATAGAAAAAAGCTTGTTTTTCTTCTTTACTCGCAGGAAAAACTTTTAATAAAATATCGGCTAAAATAGTAAATGTTTTATCTAAAAAATTATCATTTTTTTGAGAACGACTCATTTTTAATTTTTTATAAGATCAATAAAAAATAATATTATTTGAAAGTAATTCGAGTTTTAAGACCTTAAATTTTTATAAGATTATTTGTTTCAATTGATTTTATCAGATTAGTGTAGCTTTTTTTCTTTAAAAGATCTAGTAGGTCTAAGTATTTCAAAAGTTGTTTAATCTCTAAAATTTTTAGAGTTTTAATATCTTCCAGAAATTGATTAAGTTTTAATATTTTTAATATAAGTAAAATTGTTATTGTTTCTAATTTTTTTTCAAGATTTAAAAACTTTTTAGGTTTAATAGTCTTTTTTGCGTCAAATAATCTTAATATTCTTGCACGTTTAACTGCGCGAGAAAGTTGTCGTTGTTGTTTTAATGTTAATTTTGTTAAACGTCTAGGCTTAATTTTTTTATAGTCAGTTAAGAATGATTTTATAAGTTTAATGTTTCGATATCCAATAATTTGTTTTTTTTTTATTAAAGGTAGTAAGTGATTATTTTTGTTTTGTTCTTCGTTTATTATTTGGTTTAATTGTTTTTTACTATTCCAATTTTGTTTTTTAATATTTTTTAAAAGCTCTTTATTGAATAATATATTTTTATTTTGCTGAACTTTTTTGTTATACAAAAAGATATTTTGTTCCTTATTTTTTATCAGTCGTTTAGTTAATTTAGGCTTATTTTCCTTTTTCGAAAGAGCTTCGGTATTAAATTTCATAATTATTTCTTATTTTAATTCTCGTTGTAAGGTATGTGTGTTACAACTAGGACAAAATTTTTTTAGTTCTAAACGTTGAGAAGTATTTCGTCTATTTTTAGTAGTATGGTAACTTATTTGTTTTCTATTAGTCGTTTTCTTATTATTATTTTCTTTATTATTGCATTCGGTGCATTTTAATGTTATTTTTATTCTAATGTCTTTTGTTTTTGGCATAGTTGTTGATCATAGCTTGACTATCTCAAGTAACAAAAAAAATTCTTACCTTACATTTATTAAACAAAAAAGGAGAAAAGTTTATGTTTGAACGATTTACTGAAAATGCACTACAAGTTATTATGATGTCTCAAGAAGAATCAAGACGTTTAGGTCATAACTTTGTTGGTACAGAACAAATACTTTTAGGATTATTAGGAGAAGGAAATGGAATTGCTACTGATGCAGTGCGTGATTATGGAATTACACTTCGAAAGGTTCGAATGGAAGTAGAGCGACTTATTGGTAAAGGTACCGGATTTGTAGCACTAGAAATACCCTTTACTCCTAGGGCAAAAAAAGTTTTAGAAGCTGCAATACGACAATCAAAAGAGTTAAATCATAGTTATGTTAATACAGAGCATATATTTTTAGCATTATTGAACGATTTAGATGGAATTTGTGCAAAAGTTCTACAGAATCTTGGGGCAAATATTCCTCGTATTAAAGCTTATGTTTTAAACGAATTAAATGCTAATAATGAAGTAAACTCATCCAAAGTTTTAGCGACAATTGGACCTGATGATGAACAAAACCAAACTAAAGATTTATTTCTTTTTGATGATTTAGAGAAGGAACCTTTTGTTGCATATAACTTAACGGAATATACGACAGACTTGACAGAAGCTGCAGAAAAAGCAAAATTAGATCCGGTAGTTGGAAGACAAAATGAAATTGAACGAGTAATTCAAATTCTTGCACGACGTCGTAAAAATAATCCAATATTAATTGGTGAACCTGGTGTAGGTAAAACTGCTGTTGCTGAAGGGTTAGCTCAGCGTATTGTTCAACGTGAAGTCCCTAGTGAACTACACGAAATGCGGGTTTTTGTATTAGATATTACCTTATTACTTGCTGGTACAAAATATAGAGGAGAATTTGAAGAGCGACTAAAAAGAATCGTCGAAGAATTAAAAGAACAGAAAAATATTATTATTGTTATTGACGAAGTTCACACTTTAATAGGAGCTGGAGCTGCAGAAGGAGCTTTAGATGCAGCAAACATATTAAAACCTGCCTTGGCAAGAGGAGAATTACAATGTATTGGTGCAACAACAATTGATGAATACCGACAACATATTGAAAAAGACCCTGCTTTGGAACGTCGTTTTCAACCAGTTTGGGTAAATGAACCTAGCATTGAAGAAACAATTACTATTTTAAAAGGTTTACGTTTAAGATATGAACAGCATCATCGATTAGAGATAACTGATGAAGCATTAGAAGCTGCGGCTAATTTAGGAGCTCAATATATTGCTGATCGTTTTTTACCGGATAAAGCTATTGATCTTATTGATGAAGCGAGTGCTCGGGTTAGATTAGTAAATTATCGACTTCCTCGTGGAGTTTATATCTTAGAGAAAGAATTACGAAAAATTTTAGATGATAAAGATTTAGCTGTGCGGGAACAGCGATTTGAAAGAGCAACTGAAATTCGTGATGATGAATTAAGTTTACGTGCACAAATGGGCGCTTTAATTCAAGCTGTCCAACCGACAATGCCTAAAGGTGTACTTAAGAGATTAAAAGTAGGGGCTCAAGATATCGCTGCAATTGTAGCTCTATGGACTGGAGTTCCTGTAACTAAAATAACTAAAGATGAAAATACAAGATTATTAGAATTAGAAAATGTCCTTCATACCCGGGTGATCGGTCAGAAAGCTGCAGTTTCTGCTGTAGCTCGAGCTATTCGACGAGCTCGAGTAGGGATGCGAAATCTTAAACGTCCAATTGCTAGTTTCTTTTTCTCTGGGCCTACTGGAGTAGGAAAAACCGAATTAACTAAAACTCTTGCTTCTTTCTTTTTTGGAGCTGAAGATGTAATGGTACGATTAGATATGTCAGAATATATGGAAAGGCATACTGTTGCTAAATTAATAGGATCTCCTCCAGGGTATATTGGTTATAATGAAGGAGGTCAGCTTACAGAAGCTGTGCGTCGTAAACCGTATACTGTTGTTTTATTTGATGAAGTAGAAAAAGCTCATCCGGATGTTTTTAACTTATTACTTCAAATTTTAGAAGATGGACGTTTAACGGATTCAAAAGGTAGAATAATTGATTTCAAAAATACAATCTTAATTATGACATCAAATTTAGGTTCCAAAGCGATTCAAGAAAATGATAAAACATCACCGCAAGGTATAGGTTTTAGTGAAGAAACAGAAGATACAAAATTAACAAAATATGCTCAATTATGTCATACAGTTGGTGAAAGTTTAAAAACATTTTTCAAGCCTGAGTTTTTAAATCGTATTGATGAAATTATTGTCTTTGAACAACTAACAAAATCCGATATAAGAGAAATTGCAAATATTATGGTTAAAGATTTAGTTGATAGAGTCAAAGCTGAAAAAGATATTACTTTATCTTTAACTCCAAGAATGTTGGATTTGTTGATTGAAGAAGGATTTAACCCTGTTTATGGTGCACGACCTTTGCGTCGAGCACTTGTCAAATTGGTTGAAGATAAGGTTTCATTAGAGTACTTGCGTTATCAAAATGATCACGATGATCAAAGTACTCAAAAAGATAAATTAGATTTAGATAATGAAGCAGTAGATATTTTAGTTGATGTCGAATTTAATAAAGTAAAAGTATCAATTACGAAAACTCTCAAGAAAGAAGAACCAAAAAAACTTAAAGAAGAAACGCCTTCTCAAGAAAGGAAGAAATATAAAATCGTAGTTCCTTCACGTCAAAAGGCTGAGTCATCACCTTCTTAATGAATACTTTAATTTGGGTTACCTGGGACTTGAACCCAGAACTTTTCGGTTAAAAGCCGATTACTCTACCATTGAGTTAATAACCCTATATAAATATAATAGTTATAACAAATTAGACTTTATAAAGTCTAATTTGTTATAACTATTATATTTATATATTAATACTAATAAGCTAAACCCATACTACGTGTTGTTTCAACAGCTAAATAAACCCTTATACTTAAAAAATCTGTGGGACAAGCACTTTCACATCGTTTACAACCTACACAATCTTCTGTCCGTGGTGCTGAAGCAATTTGTGCCGCCTTACAACCATCCCATGGAACCATTTCTAAAACATCTGTTGGACAAGCTCTAACACATTGAGTACATCCAATACAAGTATCGTAAATATTTACTGAATGCGACATCTTTATTTTTAGAAAATTTTGATATTAAAGCAAAATAGTAAATAAAAGATTAATAAAATATTATAAGTTTGAACTCATAATTCTCAATTATTTTTATAACTTAAGTAAATATTAACTTTCTTGTCAAGACAAAAATAAACAAACTAAATTTATTTAATCTACCAACGTTATAAGAAATATATACATTACACAGATTTATATTTCTCATAGATAAGTATGAGACTTTCTTAAAGAAACTATAATTATATGTAACAGGTTTTAGTTCTACCTGGGAAGAATAAAATTTATCATATAACTAAAATCATGGTTGCAACTTTAGAAAGACGTGAAGAAAAAAGAGATTGGGGAACATTTGCTACATGGATTACTAGTACTGAAAACCGTTTATACATCGGTTGGTTTGGATGTTTAATGATCCCTACATTATTAACTGCTGCTTCTTGTTACATCATTGCTTTCATTGCAGCTCCTCCTGTAGACATTGATGGTATTCGTGAACCAGTTGCTGGATCTTTATTATATGGAAACAACATTATTAGTGGTGCTGTAATTCCTAGTTCTAATGCTATTGGTATTCATTTTTACCCTATTTGGGAAGCTGCTTCAGTAGAAGAATGGTTATATAATGGTGGACCTTACCAATTAATCGTATTACATTTCTTATTAGGTGTTGCTAGCTACATGGGTCGTGAATGGGAACTTAGCTACCGTTTAGGTATGCGTCCTTGGATCTTTGTAGCGTTTTCTGCTCCAGTAGCTGCTGCTTCAGCTGTATTCTTAGTATACCCTATCGGTCAAGGTAGCTTTTCAGATGGTATGCCATTAGGAATTTCAGGTACTTTCAACTTTATGATTGTATTCCAAGCTGAGCACAACATTTTAATGCACCCATTCCATATGGCTGGTGTAGCTGGTGTATTTGGTGGTTCTTTATTTAGTGCTATGCATGGTTCACTAGTAACTTCAAGTTTAATTCGTGAAACAAGTGAAAATGAATCTATAAACTACGGATACAAATTTGGACAAGAAGAAGAAACTTACAACATCGTAGCTGCACATGGTTACTTTGGTCGTTTAATTTTCCAATATGCTAGCTTCAACAACTCACGAGCTTTACATTTCTTCCTTGCAGCTTGGCCTGTAGTTGGAATTTGGTTAACAGCTCTAGGTATTAGTACTATGGCATTCAATTTAAATGGTTTTAACTTTAACCAATCTGTTGTGGATAGTGAAGGTCGTGTTATCAACACTTGGGCTGATATTATCAACCGTGCTGACTTAGGTATGGAAGTAATGCATGAACGTAATGCTCACAACTTCCCGTTAGATTTAGCGTCTAACGAGATGCTTCCAATCGCTATTTCAGCTCCTGCTATTATTGGTTAATCTTTAAATTAATATAAAATTAATATAAAATTAAATTTAAGCAAGTGTTTAAATTTAATTTTATATTTTATAATTAGAGAACTACAATTCCCCTCTCTTTTCTTAAGTTTTCCAGACCCTTATTTAATAGAACCTAATAGAACTTATAGAATAGAATATTACTTCCTATTTAAAATTTAATAAAACATGCTATATAATATGTTATAACTCTATTATATTGAATATAATGGTTCGATATTATTTTATACAATATTTAATATAGGTATGCTAACAATAATTATTAATAAATTACCTGAATTGTATGTAATCTTTAGCCCTCTTGTTGATATATTACCTGTTATTCCTGTTCTCTTTTTGTTATTAGCTTTTTTATGGCAAGCATCAGTTGGTTTTCGATAAAGACTAATTACCTCTATTGATACATTACTATTTATGATTGAACCACTTCTTTTTGGTATAGTGTTAGGAATTATTCCTGTTACACTTCTAGGTTTATTCGTTGCCGCTTTTTTACAGTATCGTCGTCAAAATACGTTTCGATTTTAATATTTTATTGTTATAGAAAAAGAAAGTTTTATGATTTCTTTTTCTATAATAATGCTTAATGAAATTCAATTTTACCAGCTAGCTTTTCGAACTCCAGGTAACATTCCATTATGAGCCATTTCTCGTAGCACATGACGACACACTCCAAAGTCTCGATAGGTTCCCCGACTACGCCCAGTTTTCCAGCATCGATTTCGTAATCTGATATCTGAACTATTTCGGGGTAATTTTTCAATTTGTTTATGTATTATTTGCTTATCTATGAAATTTTTAGCCTCTTTAAATTGTAGTAAAAGTATTTTACGTTTTTGATTATACTGTTTGACTAATTTCATTCGTTTTTTTTCTCTTTCAATCATAGATTGCTTAGCCATAATAAAAATTAAATGAGATTTGTTTAATTTAAAATTAATAATTACTAAATTTTGATTAACCAAATTTTCCAGCGGTTGAGGCAATGACAAATGCTGCATAGGTTAGAATATAGCCTACTGTAAAATGAACTAGGCCAACTAAACGTGCTTGAACAATAGATAAGGCAACAGGTTTATCACGCCAACGAACAAGATTTGCTAAAGGTGTTCGCTCATGTGCCCAAACTAATGTTTCTATTAATTCTTGCCAATATCCTCGCCAAGAGATTAAGAACATAAAACCAGTTGCCCAAATTAAATGGGCAAAAAGAAACATCCATGCCCAAACTGATAAACTATTCATTCCATAAGGATTATAAGCATTAATCAATGGGGATGAATTCAACCACAAATAATCACGTAGCCAACCCATAATGTAACTTGAAGATTCGTTAAATTGAGCAGCATTTCCTTGCCAAATTGTTACATGCTTCCAATGCCAATAAAATGTTACCCATCCAATTGTATTTAACATCCAAAACATTGCTAAATAAAAAGCATCCCATGCCGAAATATCACAAGTTCCGCCACGACCTGGTCCATCACAAGGAAAACTATAACCGAAGTCTTTCTTGTCTGGCATTAATTTAGAGCCACGAGCATCTAAGGCACCTTTTACTAGAATTAATGTTGTTGTATGTAATCCTAACGCAATTGCGTGATGAATTAAAAAATCTCCAGGTCCTATTGTTAAAAAGAGATCATTTTTATCATTATTTATAGCCTCTGTCCATCCAGGAATCCAAATTTCGCTTCCAGCAAGTGTTGCTGGACTCTGTTCCGAAGATAGTAAAAAATTAAAATCATATAGATTTTTTCCTGAAGAGGCTTGAATAAATTGAGCAAAAATAGGTTCAACAAGAATTTGTTTTTCAGGTTGGCCGAATGCTACAACGGTGTCATTATGAATATATAATCCTAATGTATGGAAACCTAAAAATAAACAAACCCAACTTAAATGTGAAATAATGGCTTCTTTATGTTCTAACATTCGAGCTAATACATTATTTTTATTTACTTCAGGATCATAATCTCGAACAAAAAATATAGCTCCATGAGCAAAAGCTCCTACCATTAAAAATCCCGCAATATATTGGTGATGCGTATATAGAGCAGCTTGTGTAGTAAAATCTTTTGACATAAAAGCATACGAAGGAATAGCATACATATGTTGAGCAACTAGAGATGTAATTACCCCTAGTGACGCTAATGCTAATCCAAGTTGCATATGTAACGAATTGGTTATAGTCTCAAATAAACCAAGATGACCCATACCTAGTCGTCCACTTGGTGGTCGATGAGCATCAAGGATTTCTTTCATATTATGACCAATCGCAAAGTTTGTTCTATACATGTGTCCAGCGATTAAAAATAGGATTGCAATAGCAAGATGGTGATGTGCAATATCTGTTAGCCATAAAGACTGCGATTGAGGATGAAATCCTCCTAAAAAGGTTAAGATAGCTGTCCCTGACCCAGTATTTGTACCAAAAATATGTTCAATTGTATCAGGATTTTGAGAATAAGCATTCCAATGACCATTAAAAAATGGTAATAAACCATCTGGATGCGGTATAGTTGTCAAAAAATTATCCCATCCAATGTGAACTCCACGAGATTCTGGTATTGCAACATGAATTAAATGGCCTGACCAAGCTAAAGAACTTACCCCAAAAAGTCCTGTTAAATGATGATTTAATCTAGATTCATTATTTTTAAACCAAAATAAACTTGGACGAAATCTTGGTTGAAGATGTAGCCAACCAGCAAATAGAAAAACACTTGCTAGAATTATCAAAAATATAGAACCACTATATAAATCGGTATTTGTTCGTAATCCGATTGTATACCACCAATGGTATAAACCAGAATAGGATATGTCCACAGGGTAAAATGCTCCTCCTTTAGTGTAAGCTTTCATGGCTAATTGACCAAAATGAGGATCCCAAATCGTGTGTGCTATTGGTTTTACTTTTAAAGGGTTTAATGCCCATTGTTCAAAATTTCCTTGCCATGCAATATGAAATAAATTTCCTGATGTCCAAAGAAAAATAATTGCTAAATGTCCAAAATGTGATGCAAATATTTTTTGATAGAGATTTTCTTCTGTAATCCCGTCATGTGTTTCAAAATCATGAGCGGTAGCAATTCCAAACCAAATTCTTCTTGTTGTAGGATCTTGCGCTAATGCTTGACTAAATTTCGGAAATTTTGTTACCATAAAATTTTTACCTCATTAAATTTATCCTACTGAAATAATTCTTGCTAAAAAGAAAGACCAAGTTGTACCAATACCTCCAAGTAAATAATGTGCTAATCCAACTGCACGACCTTGTGTGATACTTAACGCTCTAGGTTGGATCGCAGGAGCAACTTTAATTTTATTATGTGCCCAAACAATAGACTCGATCAATTCTTGCCAATACCCACGACCGCTAAATAAAAACATTAAGCTAAATGCCCAAATAAAATGGGCTCCTAAAAAGATTAAACCATAAGCTGATAATGCTGATCCATAAGATTGAATAACTTGAGAAGCTTGCGCCCATAAAAAATCACGTAACCATCCATTTATAGTTAAAGCGCTTTGGGTAAAATTTCCGCCTGTAATATGAGAAACAACTCCCGTAGAACTAATGGATCCCCAAACGTCAGATTGCATTTTCCAACTAAAATGAAATAGAACAACCGATAAACAATTATACATCCAAAAAAGACCTAAGAAAACGTGATCCCATGCGGAAACTTGGCATGTTCCTCCACGCCCAGGACCATCACATGGGAAGCGAAAGCCTAAATTTGCTTTATCTGGAATTAATTTTGAACTACGAGCATATAAAACTCCTTTTAATAAAATTAAAACTGTTACATGAATTGTAAATGCATGTATATGATGAACCATAAAATCAGCTGTTCCTAATTTCATAGGCATTATTGCAATTTTCGATCCAATAGCAACGATATCTCCACCAAAAATATAACTTGCTGTTGTTAAAGTATTTGGAGCTGTACTTGTCGGAGCAGTTAAATGTAAATTTTGAATAAATTGAGCAAATATTGGTCGTAATGGAATACCTGTATCAGAAAACATATCTGGAGCTCGCCCTAATGCTCTCATAGTATCATTATGAATATACAATCCGAAACTATGGAATCCTAAAAAAATACAAACCCAATTTAAGTGAGAAATAATTGCATCTCGGTGACGAATTACACGATCCAATAAATTATTGTAATTTATTGCTGGATTATAATCTCTAACCATAAAAATTGCTCCATGAGCAGCTCCACCAATAATACAAAATCCCCCTATCCACATATGATGTGTAAATAAAGAAAGTTGTGTTGCATAGTCAGTTGCAATATAGGGATAAGGTGGCATGGCATACATATGATGAGCAACTATAATACTTAAAGAGCCTAACATTGCCAAATTAATTGCAAGTTGTGCATGCCAAGAAGTCGTTAAAATTTCGTAAATTCCAGCGTGGCCTTCTCCAGTAAAAGGTCCTTTATGAGCTTCTAAAATATTTTTTAAACTATGACCAATCCCCCAATTTGTACGATACATATGACCGGCAACAATAAATAAAACAGCTAGAGCTAAATGATGATGAGCGATATCGCTTAACCATAAACCACCTGTTACTGGATTTAATCCACCTTTGAATGTTAAAAAATCAGAATATTCACCCCAATTAAAGGCAAAAAAAGGCACTAATCCCTTTTCAAAACTTGGATATAATTGTGAGATGAGTTCTCGATTAACTAAAAATTCATGAGGCAAAGGTATTTCTTGGGAAGTAACCCCGGCATCCAATAATTTATTAATAGGTAATGCAATATGAATTTGATGTCCCGACCAAGAAAGGCAACCTAATCCTAATAATCCTGCTAAATGATGATTTAACATTGATTCAGCATTCTGAAACCACTCTAACTTTGGAGCCGCACGATGATAATGAAACCAACCACCAAATAACATTAATCCTGACATGATTAAAGCTCCAATTGATGTGCAATATAGTTCATTTTCAGTAGTTATTCCTTCTGCTCTCCATAATTGGAAAAATCCGGATGTTATTTGGACACCTTGGAAGTTTCCTCCAACATCTCCGTTTAAAATTTCTTGTCCTACAATAGGCCAAACTATCTGGGCACTCGGTTTAATAGTCATGGGATTATTTAGCCAAGCTAAATAATTTGAGAAATAGGCCCCATGAAAATGCATACCACTGATCCATAAGAATATAATTGATAACTGTCCAAAGTGAGCACTAAAAATTTTTCTAGAAATTTCTTCTAATGAATTTGTTTGAATATCGAAATCATGAGCATCTGCATGTAAATTCCAAATCCAAGTTGTTGTCTTTGGACCTTTTGCTAAAGTCCGAGAAAAGTGACCTGGTTTAGCCCATTTTTCGAAACTGGTTGTAGTTAAATTTTGATCGACTAAAACTTTTACTTTTGTTATTTCTTTTTCAGGTTTAGAGATCATTTAATTTTTTCTTAAATCTGGACAAAAAAAAATGAAACGCTCAAAGATAGTAAAATAAAAATTAAAATTATTCCAAATTGAGTTTTCATTAACATATTATATGCAAAGATAAAAAAAAAGTAAACAATTTTTATAGGAATAATAATAACTAATAACATAGAATAAAAACGTTACCCCCAAGGGAAATCGAATCCCTGTTTTCTCCGTGAAAGGGAGATGTCCTAAGCCTCTAGACGATGGGGGCATTTTTTTTGTACGAACGGAGAGACTTGAACTCTCATAAGAAATCTCACTAGAACCTAAATCTAGCGCGTCTACCAGTTTCGCCACGTTCGCCAGTAGCGATTTTGTTCTGCTACGTGATAGCTTTTATTTATTATATAAAATTAGGATAAGTTGTCAAGAAATTATAATCTGCCCTAGTTTATCAATAAATTTTTAGATAACAGATAATTTTAATTATGAATACTCTTACGATTCAATTCTTAATTAAAGATACTACTTTGTCTAATGTCTTCATCGTTAATTGTTACTAAATCTAATTTAGTTAGTATTCGACCACCACTATCAAAATTACGATTAGCTTGTCGCATTCGAGCTCTATCTAAAGCATTTCTAACGCTTCGAGCATTAGCAAATAATGGTTGAGTACGACGTTTTTCAATATAATCGAAAAAAACTTTTTCCGCATTAGAAGAAAATTGATATTGTTGTTCTTCTAGCATCATTTTTGCAATAATAAGTAACTCGTCTGAAGTATAATCAGGAAAATCAACATGATTGGCAATTCGCGAGGATAAACCAGGATTTGAGGCGTAAAATTGTTCCATTCTGTCTTTATAACCAGCAAAAATAACAACTAAAGAATCTCGCTGATTTTCCATAACTTGAAGAAGAATTTCTATTGCTTCTGCACCATAATCTCTTTCATTATCAGGTTTATATAAGTAATAGGCTTCATCAATAAATAAAATACCGCCTAAAGCTTTTTTTAAAATCTCTTTAGTTTTAGGAGCAGTATGGCCAATATATTGGCCAACTAAATCATCTCTAGTTACTGTTAATAGATGACCTTTTTTTGAGTGTCCTAACTTAAATAAAATATCCGCCATACGAGTAGCAACTGTTGTTTTACCTGTTCCCGGACTACCTGTAAAAGACATATGTAAACCTGGATTCCCTGTTGTAAGTCCCAAATTTTTTCGTAGTTTATCGATAATAAGCAAAGCAGAAATTTCCTGAATTCGAGTTTTTACTGGAACTAATCCAACAAGTTCTTCATTTAAGATGTCAATAATATTTTTTATTTGTGTATCAAGGTACACTTGTTTCAAATTTAAAGTTTTTTCTGAGGCCAAGTTTTCTAAATTGGGTTTTTGCATTTTTTTTCTTTTTTTAATAGAAAATATTGTTCTAATTATAATATTCGTAAAATAATATAATTGGCTAAAATGATAACAAGTATGATTAAATTTAGACTATACTATTTTAGTAATAAAATATATTTTTAAGTTTTGTTGATTAAATATACTTTGAATTTTAAACTTTATAAGTTTCTTTTATGTTCTGATTAATCTTCTTATTATGTGTGAGCAATAAAGCATTATGAATTGGCAAGTTATTGGACAAGCAATTACAGCAACATTAATTCTTGTCTCTGGACCACTTATTATTTTTATTGTTAAACGAGCTAGTTTATAAATTTTCATAAATTATATTTATATCAATTTTCTGATTCGAAGATGAATATTCATCCTCAGAAGTCAGAAATAATTTACAATGACATTCTTTTCGCTCTCGCATTGCAATACACGGACAAATCCAATAATTTAAATCAATCTCTGCTTCTTCATGATAATAATTTCGGCAGGGACAAAGAGGGACACCATACTTTTCTTTATAATGAGCTAGTCCATTTATGACAATAGCACTAATAGATGGATCAAAACAGAAAAATGTGTTAGTTCGTTTGGTATAAAGTTCAGCAAATTTATGCATTGATTCAATTGAATTAGATGAAGGTGAGCGACTGTTAATTTTTTTTAAAGTCATAAATAAACCTCATATTTAAGATAAAATTAGTTTTTAGTATGTTTCTTCTTTACTACAAAATAATATAAATTTTTTACTTTTTCTTTACTAAAATGTTATTAAGTTATTTACCTCCTATTCTTGTACCTTTAGTTGGGTTAGTTTTTCCTGCCATTGCAATGGGTTTATTGTTTATTTATTTAGAAAAAGAAACGATCGAATAGATTTTTTATTTTCATCGAGAATTCTCGATGAAAATAAAAAATCTATTCGATCTAAATTTCACAATGATGAACCTAATCCTGAGTATGATCCAAAGATAAAAGTTCCAATTACAACAATAATTCCCATACCACCAACAAAAGCAACTAACCAAAGTGGTATTCTTCCTGTTCCTGCCATAAACTTGCTAACTCCTATATAATATATTAAAATAATCTTATAAAAGCTAAATCATTAATTAAAAAAATAACTTGAAAAAAGTACAGCTAGTACAAAAATTAGTAGTAGTCCCCAATAAAGTGAGGTACGATTTATTTCAACTTCTTGCTTATTAGGATTTGGACCTGTCATTAACTAAACTCCTATCTTTGAATAAATTGCATTGATGTTATAGCTCCAAGAAAAAAAATTGTTGGAACAGCTAAACCATGAATTGCTAACCATCGAAAAGTAAAAATTGGATAAGCTACAGGTTGATTTGTATTTCTAGTCACGATTTTCTCCTTAATTTATAAACCTCTTGTTAAATCTTCTAACTCTTGCTTAGCACTAAATCGATCATTTACTAAAGGTACTTGTTGACGATCTTGTGTAAAATACTCATTTGGTCTTGGAGTACCAAACACGTCATAAGCTAATCCAGTACTAATAAATAACCATCCTGAAATAAATAACGAAGGAATAGTAATACTATGAATAATCCAATAACGAATACTTGTTATAATATCTGAAAAAGGACGTTCCCCTGTTGAACCACCAGACATTCGAAAGATCCTCGCTTTGAAAATAATAAATAATTTATTACTTTATTTACTATAGAATATATGCGCTATGTCTATATAATATATAAAATAAGTAATTCTTAGGAAAATATTTCTCATTCCATAATAAGGAAATACAATTATTCTAATTAAGCGGGCAGCGAGAATCGAACTCGCATTAATAGCTTGGAAGGCTATAGTTTTACCACTAAACTATGCTCGCCTTAAGTTTAAATTAAGTATATAAAAGTAAACCTGCAATAACAAAAGTAATTGTTTGCTCTACTTAATAAATATAAAACTTAAGTATTCACTATTTTAATTATTAAATACTAAATAAAATAATTTATGAAAACAAAAATTACTTAAAGACCTTCTAGCTTAACATTTAAGAATCGAGCTAGATTTGAAGCTTCATTTTCCAAAATTTCTAATGAACAAGGTTGTTCTACAGGTGTTAATGGTATTTCTCGTTCGTCTTTTGTACAAAGATAAATAGTACGTTTTGGATTAATACCTTCTTGTATTTTTAGTTTAATACTTTTTAAACTATCAAATGAATAAACTAATAAAATTAGTCGGTTTTTTCCAGGAAATCCTTGTCGAACAATTCGAACTAGTTCTGTTTCTTTATTAAATTCATTGTACCCTCCACCAATATTCCAGAATATTGTCAAACCAATATAGAGACTTAAGCTTAAACCTACAACCCCATAAAATGTCATAATTAATCCTTGAGGAAGAAAAACTAAATTATTAAAGTTTATAAAAGGTGTTAAATTTTTTTGGTAATAACTTGAAATTCCTGTTAAAAAAAATCCCAAACCACCTATGAATAGTATTATTGCCCAGAAAAAATTACTAAATCTTCTTGACCCGATTATAATATCTCGTTTTATTAAGTTTTCATTAATGGTAGTATTATTCCTATTATTATTTTCCATGAATTAAACAAAAAAATTTTATCTTTTTATTTAAATTAATTTAATACCTTTCAAACTGAGGAATAAACTTGAAGCTAAAGCAAATGCTAAACAAAGTAGTAAGATATAATCAATTAAAATATTCACCTTTTTATTTTCTAAAAAATTATGTATATATATATTATAATATATATACATATTATATATATCGGAAAGTAAAAATATAAAGTAATTGATTAAGTTGTAAGTATTTATTAATTAAGAATTGAGAACTTTGACAAGTTTTAAGCTTTTTATTTTCTATTAAAACACTTTGAAGACTAAATATCTTATTTAAGATTTTCAATATGACAAGTTTTATTAAACCTTTTAATGATGATCCATCAGTCGGTCATCTAGCAACGCCTATTACTTCTTCATCAGCAATAAAAGCTTATCTAAGTAATTTACCGGCATATAGAAAAGGATTATCCCCTTTACTACGAGGATTAGAAATTGGTATGGCCCATGGGTATCTTTTACTAGGACCTTTTGCCAAATTAGGTCCGTTAAGAGAATCAGAAATTGCACTATTAGTAGGATTTCTTTCTGCAAGTGCATTAATTACAATTTTAACTGTTTGTTTAGCTATGTATGGAAAAGCTACTTTCCAAGATCCATTAAAGGATCTTTCATCAAAAGATCTTTTAACATCAACAAATTGGAATCGTTTTACTTCAGGATTCTTTATAGGAGCGTTCGGTGGGATTAGCTTTGCTTACTTGATTCTTCTTAATTTAGAAGTGTAAAGCAAAAATTTTCTTTTTAGTAAGAATAAAAAATTGACATATCTATTATGTCAATTTTTTATTTTAGATTTAATAATCTTTATACCTTAGACATTTTAAATTTCTACTTAACCTAATAATCAAAGGTTAAATTTTAAGAGTTTTCTATATAAACTAAAGATTATATATTATAAAAAATATTTTTAAAATATGGATTTACGTCTTATTTTTGTTTTTTTTCCAGTGTTAGCTGCAGCCTCATGGGCTTTATACAATATTGGTCGTCTTGCTTTACAGCAATTTAATAAGTTAGCATCAAATTAATAAAATAAAAATTATTAACCAGAAGATACTGTTAAAATCTTAAAGGTAATGTTTAATTAGATAGACCTAAAATTATCCGTTATCTGGACCTGAAAAAAAAATTTTTAAATTAGGCAAAACTTGACAATTTGTTTATAGATAGGCTATATTAATCCGTACCGTGAAAATAAAAATTTTCAAAAAATCTTACCAAAGATTTGATACTCAGGAACTTATTGAGAGTTTGATCCTGGCTCAGGATGAACGCTGGCGGTATGCTTTACACATGCAAGTTGAACGAAAGTTTTTTTTTAACTTTAGTGGCGGACGGGTGAGTAACGCGTGAGAATTTACCTTTAGGAAGGGAATAACAGTTAGAAATGACTGCTAATGCCCCATAACATTAGTTTTATGAATTTCATAAAACTGATCAAAGAAAAAATTCGCCTAAAGAAAAGCTCGCGTCTGATTAGCTAGTTGGTAGGGTAAAGGCTTACCAAGGCGACGATCAGTAGCTGGTTTGAGAGGATGATCAGCCACACTGGAACTGAGATACGGTCCAGACTCCTACGGGAGGCAGCAGTGGGGAATTTTCTGCAATGGGCGAAAGCCTGACAGAGCAATACCGCGTGAGGGAACAAAGAAAGCCCATCGGGTTGTAAACCTCTTTTGTCAAGGAAGAAGATCTGACGTTACTTGACGAATAAGCATCGGCTAACTCCGTGCCAGCAGCCGCGGTAAGACGGGGGATGCAAGTGTTATCCGGAATTATTGGGCGTAAAGCGTTTGTAGGTGGTTTAGTCAGTCTGTTATTAAAGCTTGAAGCTCAACTTCAAAAGTGTAATTGAAACTACTAAACTAGAGAATCGGAGGGGTAAAGGGAATTTCCAGTGGAGCGGTGAAATGCGTAGAGATTGGAAGGACCACCAAAGGCGAAGGCACTTTACTGGGCTATTTCTGACACTTAGAGACGAAAGCTAGGGGAGCAAATGGGATTAGATACCCCAGTAGTCCTAGCTGTAAACGATGGATACTAGATGTTGCATATACCGATCCATGCAGTATTGTAGCTAACGCGTTAAGTATCCCGCCTGGGAATTATGCTCGCAAGAGTGAAACTCAAAGGAATTGACGGGGACCCGCACAAGCGGTGGAGCATGTGGTTTAATTCGATGCAACGCGAAGAACCTTACCAGGATTTGACATTATATGAATTTATCTGAAAAGATAAAGTGTCTTCGGAAACATATAAACAGGTGGTGCATGGCTGTCGTCAGCTCGTGTCGTGAGATGTTGGGTTAAGTCCCGCAACGAGCGCAACCCTCGTTTTTAGTTGCTTGAAAAAGATATCTTAAAAGACTGCCGGTTATAAATCGGAGGAAGGTGAGGATGACGTCAAGTCATCATGCCCCTTACATCCTGGGCTACACACGTGCTACATTGGACAAGACAAAAAGTTGCGAATTTGTAAAAATAAGCTAATCATTAAACTTGTTCTAAGTTCGAATTGAAGGCTGCAACTCGCCTTCATGAAGATGGAATCGCTAGTAATCGCTGGTCAGCTATACAGCGGTGAATCCGTTCTCGGGTCTTGTACACACCGCCCGTCACACCATGGAAGCTGATTATACCCGAAGTCGTTATTTTAACCTTTCTTGGAGAAAGGCGCCTAAGGTAAAGTTAGTGACTGGGGTGAAGTCGTAACAAGGTAGCCGTACGGGAACGTGCGGCTGGATCACCTCCTTTATTGGACACTTCTAGTGATAGATCGGTAATAAATTTTGCGGTAATTAATAACTTTATTGGAAAATATTTTAGCTTTTTAGGTTGATATTTTTGACTGTTGTTTTAGAAAGTTTTCTCTAAAACAAGGGCTATTAGCTCAGTTGGTTAGAGCGCACCCCTGATAAGGGTGAGGACCCTGGTTCAAGTCCAGGATGGCCCATTGGGGGTATAGCTCAGTTGGTAGAGCGTTGCCTTTGCAAGGCAAATGTCAGCAGTTCGAATCTGCTTATCTCCATGTTTCCACGAGTTGGAGTTTATTTTTAAAGCTAAGAAAAACAACTTTTAAGGTCAAGGAAATAAAAGCTTACGGGGGATACCTAGGTATTCAGAGGCGATGAAGGACGCGGTTACCGGCGAAACGCTTCGGGGAGTTGGAAACAAGCTATGATCCGGAGATGTCCGAATGAGGAAACTTGATAGACTATTTACTTACTAAAAAGAAATAGAGCGAACCTGGTGAATTGAAACATCTTAGTAACCAGAGGAAAAAAAAGTAAACACGATTCCCTTAGTAGCGGCGAGCGAAATGGGATAAGCCTAAACATTTTAATCGAACTTAATTATTAAAATGGGTCGTGGGAGAATTAATAGAGTTTTTTTATTTGGTTTAGTTAGATGAATTAGTTGGAATACTAAATCCTAGAAAGTGAAAATCTTGTAGTCGAAAACTTTATCCATTTAATAAATTAATTCTTTCCCAAGTAGCATGGGGCACGTGGAATCCCGTGTGAATCAACGAGGACCACCTCGTAAGGCTAAATACTACTGAATAACCGATAGTGAAAAAGTACCGTGAGGGAAAGGTGAAAAGAACCCCGAAAGGGGAGTGAAAAAGAACATGAAACCGTAAGCTTACAAACAGCAGAAGAACGACTTTTAACGTTTGCCTGCGTGCCTGTTGAAGAATGAGCCAGCGACTTATAATTAGTGGCACGGTTAAAGTAGAAACTGGAGCCATAGTGAAAGCGAGTCTTAATAGGGCAATTGTCACTAATTATAGACCCGAACCCGAATGATCTAACCATGGCCAGGATGAAGCTTCGGTAATACTAAGTGAAGGTCCGAACTGACTGATGTTGAAAAATCAGCAGATGAGCTGTGGTTAGGGGTGAAATGCCAATCGAATTCGGAGCTAGCTGGTTCTCCCCGAAATGTGTTTAGGCGCAGCGGTTAATTCAAAACAATTAGGGGTAAAGCACTGTTTCGGTGCGGGCTGGTAACTCGGTACCAAATCGATGCAAACTCTGAATACTAATTGTATTTTAACTAGTAAGACTATGGGGGATAAGCTCCATTGTCAAAAGGGAAACAGCCCAGATCACCAGCTAAGGCCCCTAAATAATTGCTAAGTGGTAAAGGAGGTGGGAAGACGGAAACAACCAGGAGGTTTGCTTAGAAGCAGCAATCCTTTAAAGAGTGCGTAATAGCTCACTGGTCTAGTAATCCTGCGCCGAAAATGTACGGGACTAAGTAATTTGCCGAAGCTGTGAGATAGACAAAAAAATACTGTATTATCGGTAGGGGAGCGTTCTGTATTAGGTTGAAGCATTAGCGTTAGCGGGTGTGGACAAAACAGAAGTGAGAATGCTGGCTTGAGTAGCGAAAACATCAGTGAGAATCTGATGCCCTGAAAACCTAAGGTTTCCTCCGGAAGGCTCGTCCGCGGAGGGTGAGTCAGGACCTAAGGCGAGGCTGAAAAGCGTAGTCGATGGACAATAGGTGTTATTCCTATACTATTAGTTATCGATAACGAGGGACGAAGGCAGCTAGACTAGCCAAATACTGGTTTATTGGTTTAAATGTACGAGGCGTTAACAAAGTAGAGAAAATACTTTAAGCTAAGGCATGATGACGGAATATCTTACGGGATATGAAAGTAGTTAATGTTATACTTCCAAGAAAAGCTCGATATTATCTAGTTAACGAATACCTGTACCCTAAACCGACACAGGTGGGTTGGTAGAGTATACCAAAGGGCGCGAGATAACTCTCTCTAAGGAACTCGGCAAAATAACTCCGTAACTTCGGGAGAAGGAGTACCTTTTAGGTTGCAATAACAAGGTCCAAGCGACTGTTTACCAAAAACACAGGTCTCCGCTAAGTTGAAAAACAATGTATGGGGGCTGACGCCTGCCCAGTGCCGGAAGGTTAAAGAAGTTGGTTAGTCTTTGACAACGCTAATAACTGAAGCCCCGGTGAACGGCGGCCGTAACTATAACGGTCCTAAGGTAGCGAAATTCCTTGTCGGGTAAGTTCCGACCCGCACGAAAGGCGTAACGATTTGGACACTGTCTCAGAGAGAGACTCGGCGAAATAGACTTGTCTGTGAAGATGCGGACTACCTGCACCAGGACAGAAAGACCCTATGAAGCTTTACTGTAACTTGAAATTGACTTTGGGTTTTGTTTGCGCAGTATAAGTGGGAGACAAAGAAATTTATCTTTTGGGATAAATTGAGTTATCAGTGAGATACCACTCTAATAAAACTAAAATTCTAACCTTGTATTGATATCAGATCATGGGACAGTTTTAGGCGGGCAGTTTGACTGGGGCGGTCGCCTCCTAAAAAGTAACGGAGGCGTACAAAGGTTTTCTCAGATCGGTCAGAAATCGATCGGAGAGTGTAAAGGCATAAGAAAGCTTGACTGTGAGACTTACAAGTCGAACAGAGACGAAAGTCGGTCTTAGTGATCCGGCGATATTGAGTGGAAAGGTCGTCGCTCAACGGATAAAAGGTACTCCGGGGATAACAGGCTGATCTCCCCCAAGAGTTCACATCGACGGGGAGGTTTGGCACCTCGATGTCGGCTCATCGCATCCTGGGGCGGTAGTAGGTCCCAAGGGTTGGGCTGTTCGCCCATGAAAGCGGTACGTGAGCTGGGTTCAGAACGTCGTGAGACAGTTCGGTCCATATCCGGTGTAGGCGTTAGAATATTGAGAGGATTCTTTTCTAGTACGAGAGGACCGAGAAGAACATACCGCTGGTGTACCAGTTATTATTCCAATAGTAAACGCTGGGTAGCTAAGTATGGTAAGGATAACCGCTGAAAGCATCTAAGTGGGAAGCCCACCTCAAGATGAGTATTCTCATAGCATTTGCAAGGAAGATCACGGTAAGACTAACCGTTAAAATGTTTTTTTTTATCTTAGTCTTAATAAAAAAAACTTTGATAAAAAACTAACTAAACTTAATTTTATTACAGAATTAAGAAAAAAATAGGCATTAAGTAAAAGTATAGTAATATATTTAGCTGAGATGTACTAATAGATCGAGAACTTGACCTTTTTCTTAGTTTTAAAATTTTTATCTTGGTGTTTAAAGTATAATGGAACCACATTGATCCATCTCGAACTCAAAAGTGAAACATTATAACAGCAACAATACTAGAGAGGGGGCTCTTTGGAAAGATAGCTTATGCCAAGATCTTTTTTACTAGTAACCAGAAATTTGAAATAAAAAAATTATTATTTAATCATATGTGATGGATTATGCTATTATTGAAGCAAGTGGCCGTCAATTTTGGATTGAACCCAAAAAATTTATTGAGTTAAATAGATTATTAAGTCAAATTGGAAGTACAATTTTATTCAAACGAATTCTGTTTGCAAAAAAGACAGTTATTCAAGAAGTCCCTCAATCTGAAGCGGAAGAAACTTTTATTAAACAAAGAAAACAAAATTCTACATTTGTCGGTCAACCTTATATTACTAGTATTTTAGTAAAGGGAATAGTTAGTAAGCATTTTTTTGGACCAAAAATTTTGGTTTTCAAAATGAAACCAAAGAAAAAATATCGAAAAAAATTTGGGCATAGACAAAAATTAACACGATTATATATCAATCAAATTGAATAAAGATTTTTTCTATCTGAGCCTAATTTTTTATATTTTATCATTAAAGAGGAGCATAAAGTATTATGGGCATTGGCCTATTAGGAAATAAATTAGGAATGACACAAATCTTCAATGAAGAAGGTTTTGTTTTCCCGGTTACTGTAATTCGTGTTGGACCTTGCTTAATTACACAAATTAAGAATCTTCAAAAGGATGGTTATCGCGCGATACAAATTGGATATTCAAGGATAAACTTTAGTCGTTTAAAAAAAATACAATCAATCGATTGCAAAAAAATAAAGTTACCAATTTTCAAATTCAAATGTGAATATAAAAATTTAGATACTCAAGATTATTTTTTAGGTCAAGAACTAAACGTTAATATTTTTAAAATTGGAGAATTCGTAAATATTACAGGTAAATCCATAGGGAAAGGGTATAGTGGAAATCAAAAACGCCATAAATTTAAGCGAGGTCCTATGACTCATGGCTCAAAAAATCACCGTGCGCCAGGTTCTATTGGACCCGGAACAACACCAGGAAGAGTATTTCCTGGTAAGCGGATGTCTGGTCAATTAGGAAATAAGCAAGTCACTGTATTGAAATTAAAAATTGTAGGAATCAATATAAACCAAAATTTATTAATTGTAAAAGGTAATATACCAGGTAAACCTGGTAATATAGTAAAAATTCAATCATCAAAATATTAATTTTTGAAAGATTTTCTCTTCAAAGTATTTTTTGTAGGTTCATACCAATAGAAAAAATTGAATCTATTTTCGTTTTTTAATACTAAAAAGTAGATCTACTTTTTTTTACCAATATTATTATGAGTGTTGTTTTAATACAAAAAACAAATTTAAATACCAAATCAAACATTGTACTCCCTTTGACAGTTTGCTCTTTTCCAATAGAAAAAAATGCTAGTATTATTGAGTTGAATTTAACTTTAAAAAATTTGTCTAATTTATCTCTTACAAATTATATAATTCATAAAGCATATATTACACAAAGACGGACTGAACGACAAGGAAATGCAAATAGTTTAACTCGGGGAGAAGTTAGAGGAGGAGGTAGAAAACCTTGGCGTCAAAAAGGAACTGGGCGAGCTCGAGCTGGATCTAATCGCTCCCCATTATGGCGTGGGGGAGGCGTATCTTTTGGCCCAAAATCTAAAGTTTATTCAAGTAAAATTAATAAAAAAGAATGGCGTCTTGCTCTTCGAAGTTTATTAATCCAAAAATCTAAAACTATTACTATTTTGGATAATTTTGAGAAAACGTATGAAAGCCATAAAACAAATATATTTAAACAGAATTTAAAAAAACTAGGAATTAACTTGACAGAAAAGATCTTAATCATTGTATCGACTAATATAGATCCTATTTGTCAAGTGACGCGTAATATTAAAACAGTAAAAGTATTGAAAGCAAATAAACTAAATTTAAAGGAAATTATTTACGCAAAAAAACTATTTATTACTAAAGATAGTTTGAAGATAATCGAGAATACATATAATGAATAAAATTCACTTTAGTATAAGTCTTGACTTAATTAAACAACCTCTTACTACATTTAAAACTTCACAACTGTTTGAAAGAAATCAATATACATTTTTAGTTGATCCTAAATTGACAAAAACAAGCATCAAAAAGGCAATTGAGTTTTTATTTAATGTAAAAATAGTTAAAATCAATACATGTAACCTGCCAAAAAAAACAAGGCGTGTTGGACAATTTCGTGGAATTTGTCCTCGTTATAAGAAAGTGATTGTGACGTTGGCAAAGGAATATAGTATTGATTTTTTTTCTAGTGATTCAATTGATATCAAATAAACTTTAAGTATTAGTAAAATTTATGAATATTCGTATTTGTAAGGTTTATACACCCGGAACTCGTAATACTGTTTTTTCATCATTTCAAGAAATTACTAAAACTTCTCCCGAAAAAAAGTTGACGTCAAAAAACCATAGAAAAAAAGGAAGAAATAACCAAGGTGTTATTACAAGTCGTCATCATGGAGGTGGTCATAAACGAAAATATAGAGTAATTGACTTTAAACGAAAACACCATAATATTAGCGGATCTGTAATCGCTATAGAATATGATCCGAATCGGAATGCTCGAATTGCTTTAATCTTTTATAAAGATGGAAAAAAAAGTTATATTCTTTGCCCGGAAAATATACATGTTGGGGATAAAGTTATGTCTGGTTTAAATGCCCCGATTCAGGTTGGAAATGCTTTGCCATTAGAAAAAATACCTTTAGGTACATCTGTTCATAATATAGAACTTTCTTATAATAAAGGTGGGCAGATTGTTCGTTCTGCGGGAGGTTCTGCTCGTATTCTAGCAAAAGAGAATAATTATGTGACATTACGGCTTCCTTCCAAGGAAATTAGACTTGTACGAAAAACATATTATGCAACAATAGGAAGTGTAAGTAATAAAGATTTTAACAATATTAAATTGGGAAAAGCTGGCCGTAAGCGTTGGCTTGGAATTCGGCCAACTGTACGAGGTTCAGTTATGAATCCTTGTGATCATCCCCATGGAGGAGGAGAAGGTCGAGCAACAATTGGTCGACCAAAGGCCTACACACCATGGGGAAAACCGGCACTTGGTGTTAAAACACGAAAACGCGATCGGTATAGTGATATTTTTATAGTTCGGTCTAGGGTTTAAAATCAAATTATTTAAATTTAATTTTTAATTGATTTCTTTTATGTCACGATCTATTCATAAAGGTCCTTTTGTTGCGTATCATTTATTGCAAAAAATTGAGAGCTTAAATAAAAAAAAAAAAAAAACTATTATTAAAACTTGGTCACGAGCGTCGACAATTATTCCAATAATGATAGGTCATACAATTGCTGTTTATAATGGAAAACAACATTTCCCTATTTTTATATCTGAACAAATTATTGGGCATAAATTAGGTGAATTTGTTCCTACTCGAAATTTTCGCTCTCATATAAAGAATAGCGATCGTCGAATAAAAAAATCCAAAGGATAAGCTAAAAAGTTTAAAGTCTACTTTTTTTATGGTAAAAGCTATTAATAAATATATCAGAATATCTTCAACAAAAGTACGTCGAGTTTTAAATCAAATTCGTGGTCGCTCCTATTTAGAAGCATTGACTTTATTAAAATTCCTGCCTTATAGAGCCTGTGGACCGGTTTGGCAAGTCTTAAACTCCGCTGCCGCAAATGCAGAAAAAAATAATGGCTTTAGTAGAGATAATTTAAAAATCAAAGAAGTTTTTGCAAATCAAGGACCTGTATTAAAAAGATTTAGACCTAGAGCTCAAGGAAGAGGCTTTCAAATTCGCAAGCCAACTTGCCATATTACTATAATCTTAGAACCAATTCTTTAAGTAAAAATTATGGGACACAAAACGCATCCTTTAGGCTTTCGACTAGGTATTTTACATCACGATCAATCTTTATGGTTTGGTCAAGCAAACAATTATGTTTTCAATCTGAAAGAAGATTATGAAATTAGAAAATTAATCCTAAAGTGTATTCTTTCCTATAATTCTACTTCTTCAGGAGTAACTCGAATTATTATTAAACGTAGCGAAAGAAAGAAAAAAATTTATATTGAAATTAAATCAGTTGCTCCTGAACAAATTGTTGGTGAATCTGGTTCCAGGTTACGAACTCTAGATAAAAGAATAAGTTATATTGTTAAGCCTAAAAGAATATTACTTAATATTATTAAAATTACAAAACCTTATACAGAAGCAACTTTATTAGCTGATGTTTTAATATTCAATCTGCAAAAACGAATCTCGTTTCGTAAGTGTATGAGAAAAATTTTGGAAAGATATAGAATAGAGAATGCGTTAAATGGTATTAAAATACAAATATCTGGTCGCTTAAATGGTGCCGAAATCGCTAGAACTGAGTGGGTTCGAGAAGGTCGAGTTCCACTTCAAACGATAAGAGCTGATATTGACTATTGTTATAAAACTGCTCAAACAAGTTATGGTATTTTAGGGATTAAAATTTGGATTTTCAAAACCGAGATTTTAACTCGAAGTTTCTTATAAAAAGAGTTAGGTGTAAAAATGCTTAGTCCTAGAAAAACAAAATTCAAAAAACAACAGCGGGGACGATTAAAGGGAAAAGCTTCAAGGGGAAGTAGTATAAATTTTGGAGAATACGGAATTCAAGCCTTAGAACCTACATGGGTAACCTCACGTCAAATTGAAGCTACTAGACGGACAATTACAAGATATACGAAACGAGGAGGAAAATTATGGATTAGGATTTTCCCTGATAAGCCAATAACAGCAAGAGCAACAGAATCAAGAATGGGATCAGGAAAAGGGGCATTAGATTATTGGGTTGCTAAAGTTAAACCTGGTACAATCTTATTTGAATTAAGTGGAGTAAGTGAACTACTTGCAAAAGAAGCTATGGAAATTGCTTCTTATAAGTTACCTATTAAAACTAAATTTATTACCAAATGATATTACCAAAAATTGAACACATTCAAAATTTAAGTTCACTTGAAATAGAAAATGAAATTTTGACTATTAAAAAACAATTGTTTAAATTACGGTTTTGTCGGTCAACAAAAGAAACATTTAAATCTCATGAATTTAAGCATAAAAAACATCGGTTAGCTCAACTTTTGTTAAAAAAAAAGCGAATTAGAAAAAAAAGAAAATAATTTAATTTACCTATGAAAAAACAACAAAGAATTGGCATTGTTTTAAGTAATAAAATGCAAAAGAGTGTTGTTGTTGCTATTGAATATCGGTATAAACACAAAATTTACTCAAAAATTTTTGTTAAAACAAAACGTTATTTAGCTCATGATGAATTAAATTCTTGTAAAATTGGAGATGAAGTATTGTTAGAAACAAGTCGGCCCCTTAGTAAAAAGAAGCGTTGGATAATTAGAGAAATTTTAAATAAGGCAGAAACAAAAAACTCATCCTTATTATAAATAAACTTAACTCAAGAATTTTAGTAATATGATACAAGCTCAAACACTTTTGACTGTAGCTGATAATACAGGAGCAAAAAAAATTATGTGTATTCGTATATTAGGAGGAAGACGACAATATGCAACATTAGGTGATATAATTATTGCTGTTGTTAAAGAAGCAATACCTAATATGGGAACTAAACGGTCTGAAATTGTTAAAGCAGTTATTATACGCACAGCGAAAACTGTTTCACGTAAGGATGGAACAAATATTCGATTTGATGACAATGCTGCTGTAATAATAAATAATGATAAAAATCCTCGAGGAACGAGAATATTTGGTCCGATTGCACGAGAAATTCGTGACAAAAATTTCACTAAAATTGTTTCATTAGCTCCAGAGGTTCTTTAAATGAAAAATAAGAATAACAAAAAAAAGATACATGTTAAAGTAGGAGACGAAGTTAAAATGGTTGCCGGTCAAGAGAAAGGAAAAATAGGTTTAATAAAAAAAATTTACTATTCAAAGAGTAAAGTTATTGTTGAAGGCATTAATTTTGGTTTTAAACATAGTAAAAGTACTCGACCGGGACAAAGCGGTGAAATTAAGCGAATGGAATTTCCAATTCATAGCTCAAATGTAGCAAAATGTAAGGAGTAGGTTACAATGCAAAATATTCAGGAAGTAAAAATTGGAAATTTGAAACATCTTTACAAAGTATTCATAATCCCCAATTTAAAAAATCAGTTTGATTATGGGAATATTCACCAAGTCCCTAAGCTCATAAAGATTCAAATAAATCGGGGTTTAGGTATAGACGGTCAAAACAATAAATTATTACAGAAATCAGTTGAAGAAATTCGTTTAATTACAGGTCAACAGCCTATTCTTACAAAAGCAAGAAAGTCTATTTCGGGATTTAAAGTTCGAGAGAACATGACATTAGGACTTACTGTTACTCTTCGTAAAAACAAGATGTATACTTTTTTAGAAAAACTAATTCATCTTGTTTTGCCCCGGATTAGAGACTTTCGTGGCTTAAGTGTAGAAAATTTTGATAGAAATGGGAATTATAATTTTGGCTTACAAGAGCAGTTAGTTTTTCCGGAAATTAATTATGAAAATATTGATCAAATTAGGGGACTAAACATTTCGATCGTAACAACAGCAAAAACAAGAGATGAAGGAATTGCTCTTTTAAAAGGGTTTGGCTTTCCATTAATAGATTAATATAAATAGATTTTTTTTAAAATGACAACAGATAGTATTTCCGATATGTTAACAAGAATTCGAAATGCTAATTTAGTTCGACATCGAGTTGTTCAGATAAACAAAACAAAGTTAACATTATCAATTGCAGAAATCTTAAAAGATGAAGGATATATTTCAAACTTTGAAGAAATTGAACTTTCAAAAAAATATTATTTACTTTTATCGTTAAAATATTATACTCAAAAACGACGACCTTTAATAATTGGACTTAAGCGAATTAGTAAACCTGGGTTGAGGATTTATGTCAATAAGAGAAATTTGCCAATCGTAATAAATAATTTAGGAATCGCAATATTATCTACATCAAAAGGTATTCTAACAAATAATAAAGCAAAGAAATTAGGGGTTGGTGGTGAAGTTTTATGTTATATTTGGTGATAAACGAGGGAATGTCTATGTCACGAATCGGAAAACTACCTATAACTGTACCAGAAAGTGTTAAAGTCAAAATTAATAACCAAACAGTTAGTATTATTGGTCCACATGGAGAGCTTATAAAAGAAATTTCAAATTTAGTTTCAATTAAACTTAGTCAAAATTCAATTTTTGTAATAAAAAAAATTAATACGAGAGCCTCTAATCAGGTCTATGGATTAACCCGAACATTAATTAATAATATGGTAATTGGTGTTTCAGAAAAATTTGAAAAAAGGCTAATTTTAGAAGGGGTTGGTTATCGAGCTCAGGTCCTAAAGAAAGACCTCGTTTTAAATTTAGGTTATAGTCATACAATAAATTTATCAATTCCTCTTGGGATTGACGTTGAAATTGAAAAAAATGGAACTTTAATAATTAGAGGATTTGATAAAGAATTAGTCGGTCAATTTAGTGCTACTATAAAAAGTAAACGTCCACCCGAACCTTATAAAGGGAAAGGTATTCTTTACCAAGGTGAAATTCTTAACCGTAAAATAGGAAAGTCAGGTAAATAAGAAATTCGAAAAATATGGCAAAACGAGAGAAAAAAAAAATTAAAGGGACCAGAATGAGACCACGTTTATCTGTTCATAAATCAAATAATCATATTTATGCTCAAGTTATTGATGATTCATCTGCAAAAACTATTCTTAGTTGCTCCACTTTAGATTTAGACATTAAGTCGAAGTGTGAGAAAACCTCAACAAAGCTCGCTTCTAAGTTAGTGGGTCAAATTCTGGGTACAAAATTATTATCCTTAAATATCAAAAAAATTGTATTTGATAGAAGAGAAAAGCCTTATCATGGACGAATTAAAGAACTGGCTGACGGTGCTCGATTTGTTGGAGTTATTTTCTAAAGGATTTCTAGACTATTAAAATTGAAAGATTATTATTATTATTATGTTACCAAGTAAGACCTATCGTCCATGGGAAAAACGAGTTGTAAAAATATCGAGAGTTTCAAAAGTTGTAAAAGGAGGAAAAAAAATAAGTTTCCGTGCTATAGTTGTTATTGGAGATAAGAAAAATAAAGTTGGTGTTGGTATGGGTAAAGCAATCGAGGTGAGTAATGCAATAAAAAAAGCAGAAACAAATGCAAAAAAAAGTATCCTAACCATTTCAGTAGAAGAAGGTCAAACTATTTCTCATCCAATATTAGGAATTACGGGTGGTTCAAAAGTTTTTATTCGACCAGCTGTTCCAGGTACGGGAGTAATTGCTGGAGGTTCTGTGAGAAGTGTATTAGAACTAGCTGGGATTAAAAATATATTATCTAAACAATTAGGCTCAAATAATGCATTAAATAATGCAAGAGCTACAATTAAGGCATTAAGTCTGTTAAGTACAAAAGAAGGTATAATAAAAAAACGTCAGGTTTCACTTGAACATTTAAGCATTTAATTAATAAATAATAATAATGTGGTTATTTAAAGAAAAAATTTTATTCTATGAATTTGCAAGCAAAACTTAGAAATAAGTTGTCGTTTCGACAACGTGTTTTATTAACCTTAAGTTTGCTCACTTTAGTTAGAATCGGAAGTTTTATTCCATTACCTTATCTAGATTTGAAAACTATTTCTACTCCTTCTGATAATTCAACAACAACAATAACAACAATTCTTAATACTTTTTCTGGTGGGGAGACTTCTTCTATTAGTGTTTTAAGTCTTGGTATTTTACCAAATATAAATGCATCAATTATTCTTCAGCTTTTAACAACAATTAATCCAACTCTCTTAAAACTTCAAAAAGAAGAAGGTGAATATGGTAGACGTAAACTTACAGATTACACAAGGTACCTAACATTCTTTTGTGCTTTAATTGAAAGTATTTTCACTACTTATAGCTTTCGAGAGTTAGTATTCGACTGGAACATACTAGTAATTTTACAAATAAGTTTATGCTTGCTCACAGGTTCGATGATTATTTTGTGGTTTAGTGAATTAATAACGAAAGACGGTATTGGAAACGGATCATCTATACTTATTTGTTTTAATATTGTTTCAAATCTCCCAGACCAACTTAAAATAGTAGGTTTAAATTTAATAGATCAAAATTTTTTCTTTGTTATTCTTATTGTAGGTTTATTTTTATTAACAACAATTGGTTGTATTTATATTAATGAAGCTATCGTTAAAATCCCATTAATTTCGGCAACTCAATTATTAAGAAAGGTTAGTAAAACCTCATTATGGAATAGAAGTTATTTACCCTTACGAGTTAATCAAGCCGGAGTGATGCCTTTGGTATTTACTTCATCTATTATGATACTTCTTTCTTCGTTTATTAGATTTCTTTTTATTGAATTATCTAACATCAAGTATTTTTGGTTTTTAAAGATAATTTCCGAAAATTCAAACTTGTTAATAGAAAAATGCTTTTATTGGTTGTCTTATGGATTTTTAGTTTTTTTCTTTACAACATTTTACTCAAAAATTCTATTAGATCCAAAAGATATCGCTGAAGAATTTCGTAAAAATTCCGTTTCCATAAAAGGAGTAAACCCTGGTATTTCTACTCGTAATTATTTATCAGAAACTATTAAAAGATTAACATTAATCAATGCTATTTTTCTTATTTTTATTTTAATTTTACTCAATGGATCAGAGTCTCTACTACCAATTAGTAATTTTAGGTTAAAAGGATTTGGATTGACATCCCAGCTTATTCTAGTTAATGTGTTAATTGATACTTTTAGAAAAATACAGAGTCTTTTAAAAGCAGAAGATATTTTATAAACGAAAGAAAAAAATTGAAATTTCCAAAATATGAAAGTTAGACCCTCTATAAAAAGAATGTGTAAAAACTGTCGAGTTATTCGGCGTCACGGACGTATCCAAATTGTTTGTAATAATTTAAAACATAAACAACGACAAGGTTAAATGAAATACGGAGCTTAAAAATGATTAGATTAATTGGTGTTGACTTACCGAAAGAGAAAAAAGTTAACTATGCATTAACAGCCATTTATGGAATTGGTTTATCACGAGCGAAAGAAATTTTACACAAAGCTGGTTTAAGTCATAGCGAAGCTCAAGGATTACGAATAAAAGATTTATCCGATGAAAATATCAGTAATCTTAGGAAAATTGTTGAGAAAGAATATGAACTAGAATCTGATTTATTTCGCCTTCATCAACTAAATTTAAAAAGGCTAATGGAAAACGGCTGTATTAAAGGACGACGACATCGCGTAAATCTTCCTGTTCGTGGTCAACGTACAAGGACTAATTCAAGAACGAAAAGAAAAGGATTGAAACTTAATCCAACTAGAAAAAAATAAAAGAAATAAAAGGTTAAGAACTAAAATAAGTGATGAAGAAAAAAAAAAAAAAGCCAAAAATTTTAAAAGGGTTTGTTGGTACAATGCATGTTCACGCAACATTTAATAATACAATTATAACAATAAGTGACACAAATGGAGATACTATTTCTTGGGCTTCAGCAGGAACAGTTAATTTTAAAGGATCTAGAAAAGGTACTCCATTCGCAGCACAAAAAGCAGCAGAGCAAGCTGTTTTGAAAGCTTGCGAGGATTATAATATCAAGAAAGTAAATGTTATTATGAAAGGCTCTGGTCCAGGTCGAGAACCTTGTATCCGAGCAGTACATCAAAAAGGTATTCGTGTTCTTTCGATCGAAGATATCACGGCTGTACCCCACAATGGGTGTCGTCCACCCAAACGTAGACGTATTTAAAAAAAGCTTATTGCTGACTTTAAACTTTTACTGTAATACTCTTTATGAAAAGATGGATTTGTCGAGAATTAAGCCTTCAAAACGCAATTGAGTTTTATGGACATTTTATTTTTACTTCTTTAGAACCAGGAGAGGGTATTACGCTAGCAAATATGGTTCGTCGAACATTACTCTCAAGTTTGCCAGGTTCAAAAATTGTTGGTGTTAAAATTTCAAACGCTAGTCACGAATTTTGTGATGTCATTGGGATTCGAGAAGATATTCTTGAAATTCTTTTAAATTTAAAAGAGGTAATTATTAAAAATCCTTTAAACTGTGATGTCTGTTTTGGAAAGATGAAAATTGAAGGCCCTGTAATAGTAACAGCTGGTTTAATAAAATTACCAAAGGAATTAAGTATTCTTAATCCTCAGCATTATTTATTTACAATTTCTGAACAAATTTTTGTAGAACTAGAAGTAAAAATTGAACATGGAAAATCTTATGTTTTAGCAACCGATCGAAAACTCGATGAATTTTTACCAATTGATGCTAATTTTACACCTATCCTAAATGTTGAATATCATATTCAACCCATGGTGGAATATTTTGAAAAAAGTCATGAAGAATTACACATGATGATATCCACTAATGGAACACTTTTACCTCAAGAAGCACTTTTATTAGCAACAAATAATTTGTCTGAATTAATTTTAGGATGTAGAAATATAGAACCTATTCATTCACAAAAAAAAGTAGTTAAAGGATTAAAAGAAAATACAAAAAATCATTTGGTTAAGAATAGATTAAATACTAGCAAATTTAATAATTTTTCAGTATCTGAAAAAAAAAATGATCCAGAGGATGGATCTAAAAACTATGAAGAAAGTTTTTTAATGCCAAATGATTTAAAAAAAGCATATTCTAATATAATACATACTCCAACGAAAACTCTTGATTTACGAACAATAGATATAGAAATAACTTGTTTACCTACTCGTATATTGAGTACATTACGAAAAGCCGGAATTAATGTAATGTCAGAGTTATTGAAGTATTCTTCACATGATTTACAAAAATTAAAAGGACTAGGACCAGTTTCTGTAAAAAAAATTAAAATTCAAGTTGAGTTATTTTTTGAAGCAATATCTTTAAGATAAAAAACTTTTAAATTTTTTCGATGTTGATAGTTGAAATCTATCATTAAATTAAAATTTGTATGAAAAACACGTTTATTCCTTCAGATAAGTTATTAAAACCAAAAATTAAAGAAAAGTGGTATATCATTGATGCAAAAGATAAATGCTTAGGTAGAATATCAACGCAAGTTTCTAATTTATTACGGGGGAAAAATAAAAATATTTTTACTCCCTGGCAAACTATTGGTGATTACATAATCATTATAAATGCCAATCAAGTAAAGGTCACTGGGAATAAATCCACACAAAAGCTCTATTTTCGTCATTCAAGGTTTCCTGGGGGTGAAAAGTATGAAAGTTTCCATGCTCTACAATCTCGATTCCCAGAACGAATTTTTGAAAAAGCAGTCAAAGGAATGTTACCTAAAAATCGATTAGGACGAAAATTGTTTCGTAGGTTAAAAATATACTGTGGCGCTAGCCACCCACATTTGGCTCAAAAGCCAGAGCTTCTCCACTTAGAGTAGATTTTCTTGATAATAAGTAAAACTAACGAAGACATGAATACTAAAAATACACAGTTAAGTCATTTTTCAATTTCTGCAATTGGAAAACGTAAAGAATCAATCGCTCGTGTTTCTTTAATACCCTTTTCTACAATTAATCCCAATGTAAAAGTTGAAATTAATGGTCGGTTAGGAGAAGAATATTTTCAACAAAATTTTACATATTTAACAACAATTCTAGCTCCGTTTAAAGCTATTCAATTAAAAACAAAATATAATATTGTTGCAAAAGTAAAAGGCGGAGGATTAACAGGTCAAGCAGAATCAATGAGATTAGCAATTGCAAGAGCTCTTTGTAAAGTAGATCGAACTAGTTTTCGACCCCCATTAAAAAGTAATGGTCTTTTAACCCGGGATGCTCGTGCTAAAGAACGTCGTAAATATGGTTTTAAAAAAGCTCGAAAGTCTTCTCAATATTCTAAACGATAATCAAAAATTTAGTATGCCTAAAAAAGATTTACATCCAAAATGGTTTGAACAAAGTAAAGTTTATTATGATGGTCAGTTAATAATGATTGTAGGTTCAACAAAACCTGAGTTAAATGTTGATATTTGGTCAGGCAATCATCCATTTTACACCGGTTCGCAACGAATAATTGATACTGAAGGACGAGTAGAAAGATTTATTAAAAAATACGGGATAAAAAGTTAAAAAATCTATTTTAAGTATGCCCACTATACAACAATTAATACGAATAAAGCGAAAAAAACTGCAGGTTCGAGGAAAATCACCTGCATTAAAAAATTGTCCACAACGTCGAGGTGTTTGCACTCGGGTTCATACTATTACTCCCAAAAAACCGAATTCAGCTATAAGGAAAGTTGCGAGGGTTAGATTAACTTCGGGTTTTGAAGTTACAGCCTATATTCCAGGAATTGGTCATAATTTACAAGAGCACTCAGTAGTTTTACTTCGTGGAGGAAGAGTAAAAGATTTGCCTGGAGTTCGTTATCATATTATTCGAGGAACACTGGATACTATTGGAGTAAAAGATCGACGACAAGGTCGATCAAAATATGGAGTTAAAAAACCTGTCAAATAAAATTTAATTTAAGTTATGTCACGTCGAATAAAAAAAAAAAGAAAATTCCCAATAGTAGATCCTCTTTATGAGAGTTATTTAGTTAATTTAATGATTTTGAAAATTTTAAAAAATGGTAAAAAAAGATTAGCTCAAAATATTATCTATGAAGCTTTTAATCTTATTAAAAAAAAGGCAAACACTAATCCTCTTAAAGTTTTTGAAAAAGCCATAAAAAATGTTAGTCCATCCGTAAAGATTCAAGCTAAACGAGTAGGTGGATCAACCTACCAAGTTCCAAGTGAGGTAAAAAAATTTCGGGGTGTTAACTTAGGTCTATCTTGGATTTTAAAATATGCTAAAGATCGTTCTGGTAAAACTATTGCGATAAGATTAGCAAATGAAATACTTGAAGCATCTAGAGGAGTTGGCAATTCTATTCGAAAAAAAGAAGAAACACATCGGATAGCAAGATCAAATAAAGCATTTGCTCATTTTCGAAAATAATTAAAAAATCGCCAAAAGTAAACAAATGAAACATATTCTATAAAAATTTATGGCACGTGAAAAGTTTGACCGTACAAAGCCACATCTAAATATTGGAACAATTGGGCACGTTGATCATGGTAAAACAACATTAACAGCTGCAATTACTGCGGTATTATCTTTAACAGGCGATTCTGCTGCGAAAAAGTATGAAGATATCGACGCGGCTCCAGAAGAACGTGCTCGTGGTATTACTATAAATACTGCGCACGTAGAGTATGAAACAGCAGAACGTCATTATGCTCATGTCGACTGTCCAGGCCATGCTGATTATGTTAAAAATATGATTACTGGGGCAGCACAAATGGATGGAGCCATTTTAGTTGTTTCTGCTGCAGACGGACCAATGCCCCAAACTCGTGAACATATTTTATTGTCTAAACAAGTAGGAGTTCCTCATATTGTAGTCTTTTTAAATAAGGAAGATCAGGTTGATGATGATGAATTAATAGAATTAGTAGAATTAGAGGTTAGAGAATTATTATCTAATTATGATTTTCCTGGGGATATTATTCCAATTGTGGCTGGCTCTGCATTACAAGCTTTGGATGCAATTTCTAATGATCCTAATATAAAAAAAGGCGATAATAAATGGGTCGATAAAATATACAATTTAATGGAGTCAGTGGATAATTATATTCCTACGCCAATTCGTGATATTGATAAAACATTTTTAATGGCTATTGAAGATGTATTTTCTATTACAGGACGTGGTACTGTCGCTACAGGTAAAATTGATCGAGGATCTATAAAAGTTGGTGAAACAGTAGAAATAGTAGGCTTAGGTGATACAAAATCTACAACAGTTACAGGAGTAGAAATGTTTCAGAAAACATTAGAAGAAGGGGTAGCAGGTGATAATGTAGGTTTGTTATTAAGGGGCTTACAGAAAAATGAAATTCAAAGAGGTATGGTCTTAGCAAAACCTGGTACTATTACCCCTCATGATAAGTTTGAATCTGAAGTCTATATTTTGACTAAAGAAGAAGGTGGTAGACATACCCCATTCTTTACAGGTTATCGACCTCAGTTTTATGTACGGACTACAGATGTTACTGGACAAATTTTAAAGTTTACTGCTGATGACGGTTCAAAATCTGTAATGGTTATGCCAGGTGATCGTATTAAAATGACAGCAGGTTTAATTTCATTAATCGCTATTGAAGAAGGAATGCGATTTGCTATTCGAGAAGGTGGACGTACTATTGGTGCTGGTGTTGTTTCAAAAATTATCGAGTAATAAATATGTCACAAAAAAAATTACGTATTATTTTACAGTCTTTTAGTTGTCAAACTTTAAATGAATCTTGTTCAAAAATCAGAAATTCTTTGTTAAGTAAAAATACTAATATTCTGTTCGCAGGTCCAATATCTTTGCCAACAAAAAAAAGATCTTATTGTGTTTTGCGTTCTCCTCATGTAAACAAAGATTCACGTGAGCAATTTGAAATCCGTCGATATAAAAAAATTATCGATATTTTTCCTTCCTCTCAAGAAGTCGTAAAAACTTTACTAATGTTAGATCTTTCTGCAGGAGTTTCTAGTAAACTATTTCAAGACAAATAATATATGATATATAGATATCTATATATCATATATTATGGTGTTGTTAATTCTTCCACTTTAAAATTAGCAGTATTAGTTCCGCTGTAATTTACTTTAGTAAATCTAACTAAAACGGGATAGGTTGACGTTTTTTGCTCAACAACCACAATAGTTCCAACTTCATTAAACCAATATGATTCTTTTCTTAATATACGTACTTTTTCTCCTTTCTGTGCCATAGAGGTATTTTTTAGTTCCTTTTTTTAAAAATAATTATAGCTTAATATAGTAATCTGCTAGCTAATTTATTATCAGAAAACTTTTTTCGATCTTAAGAAGTTGGTTTGGCCCTATAAATAATGTTATTAAAAAAGTAGTATTGTACATTAGTAATATATAACATATATAATTTGAAATTAAGTTCTATGGAAAATAATTTTTGGCGAATTTTTTTCGTTCGATTAATGCTCATTTTAGTTCCAACCTCAGGTTTCATTTTCCTTAAATGGGATGCCTTTGTAGATTTAGCAAAAAACCTTATTAAGTATAGAGATAGTCATCCTCTTCAAACAATTTCATTCGAAAGACTTTTAGGAGCCTTAGAAAAAAAAGAAGTTATTAAAGCCGATTTTTATGAAAATACTGAACTTGTTATTTTTGATCTTTTTGATTCAGTAGATCAGAAATTAAAACATGTAGGTGTAAAAATTCCGATTAGAAATTCTGCCTTAATTTTAAAATTAAAAGAATTTCAAGTTGATTTTACATCGCATTCCAGTGTAGCATTTGATTCAATTTGGTCAATTTTAAGTGCTTTAATAATTCCTATTATAATATTAATTATAGTAGCGCTTTTATTTTCAGATAATAATAATTATGATGTATTTGGAAATTTACGAAAAGCACGTGCTACAATTCAGTTAGATGCAAACACTGGAGTCTGTTTTGATGACGTTGCCGGTATTGATGATGCTAAACAAGAATTAGAAGAATTTGTTTCTTTTCTTAAAATGCCACAACTCTTTACAGCTGTTGGTGCCAATCCACCAAAAGGAGTAATAATAGTTGGTCCGCCAGGAACAGGAAAGACATTATTGGCAAAAGCAATTGCTGGTGAAGCTGGGGTACCTTTTATAAGTATTTCTGGTTCTGAATTTATTGAAATGTTTGTAGGAATTGGGGCTTCTCGAGTTCGTGATTTATTCCAAACCGCCGAACGAAATTCTCCATGTATCTTATTTATTGATGAGATTGATGCTATTGGGCGACAACGAGGAACAGGAGTCGGAGGTACAAACGATGAACGAGAACAAGCTTTAAATCAGATTTTAACAGAGATGGATGGGTTTAATCCAACAAGTGGTATCATTGTTATTGCAGCAACCAATAGAGCCGATATATTAGATTCTGCTTTACTACGTTCTGGTCGTTTTGATAGACAAGTAACAGTTTCCTTACCAGATATTTATGGCCGTATTGAAATTTTAAAAGTTCATAGTCGAAACAAAAATATCGATTCAAAGACCTCTCTTCGATATATAGCACAACGTACCGCAGGTTTTTCTGGTGCAGACTTGGCTAATATTCTTAATGAGGCTGCTATTTTAACGGCTCGTGAGAATTGCGAAACAATTACGATAAAACAAATTTCAGCAGCAATTGAAAGAATAATTACAGGATTAGAAGGAATAATTTTAACAGATTCTAGAAGTAAAAAATTAGTGGCCTATCATGAAGTGGGACATGCTCTAGCGGGAACATTGTTAAAAAATCATGATGATGTCCAAAAAGTTACACTAATTCCGCGAGGTCGGGCTCAAGGTCTAACCTGGTTTACTCCAGAAGAGCAACCTTTGATGACCCGAGGACAGTTATCTTCAAGATTAATTGGAATCCTTGCCGGTCGAGCAGCAGAGAAAGTTATTTTTGGTAATATGGAAGTGACGAATGGAGCAAGTAATGACTTTTTTAATGTTAATTCATTAGCAAGACAAATGGTAACTAGATTTGGTATGTCCAGTTTGGCGCCTATGGCATTGGATTTACCAAAACCAACAATTTTTTTTGGTCGTCGTTTACAAACTAGACCTGATTGCTTTTTAGATATTGCTGATCAAATTGATTTACAAATCATTGAAATTATAGAGGATGGTTTTGAAAAAGCTTTAACTTTACTTCAAAGAAATAGATTATTGTTAGATCAACTAGCAGCTTTATTAACTCAAGTTGAGACAATTGATGGGGAAACATTCCAGAATTGTGTTAGTAATTATACAAGTTTACCTCAGAAATCAAAATTACAACCAGTTTCTTTCAGTATTGAATCCTGAATTGTAAATATTACAATTCAGGATTCAATACTGAAAGAAACTTTAATTACCTAAACTTTGCCAATCAACATCAACATTATTTAAAATTAAAGAAGAATTATATATTTGTAATATAATCAGTAAAAAAACTAAAAATAATAACATCGCAATACCCATAAGTAAAGTTGTAGCCCAGCCTGGGGCTACTTTTCCGTACTCTGAATTTAATGGTCTTAAGACATCTCCTAATTTTGTTTTAAAAGTCATATTTATTTATATTTAATAAAAAAAACAACATCTCATTTTTTAATGACATAATATGGAAACTTCTACAATTTTTGTTATTTTTGTATCCAGTTTGTTAATAGGAATAACAGCTTATTCGACGTATACAGCTTTTGGACCCGGTTCGAAATCTTTACGAGATCCTTTCGAAGAACATGAGGATTAACTTTTTTTTCAGAACTGTTTCTTTCTTATAAGAAAGAAACAGTTCTGACTTTTATTGTTTAATTACTCGAGGAGGATCACGAAAGAAGACTGCAAAGAATAAAACCATTAATGTACCTATTAATAATACTGAATAAACTAATGCGGGTTCAGAAAATTGTGATAAATCTAAACTCATATTTTTGGATATATAAATAATAAATAAAATTAAAATTAAACAATACCTTGTTTACGTGTTGTTTCATCTCCTAGTTTTTGAAACGCTCCAAATTCGACTTGTTCTGTAACTTCAGAACCAATTCCAGTGAAAACGTCACGGAATATAGTACGTGCACCATGCCATAAATGGCCTAAAAAGAATAATAGAGCTAAATTTAAATGACCAAAAGTATACCAACCACGTGGACTACTTCGAAATACACCATCAGATTCTAAACTTGTTCTATCAAATTCAAACACTTCTCCAAGTTGTGCTTTACGAGCAAACTTTTTAACTGTGGGTGCATCTTTAAACGATTGACCATTTAATTTTCCACCATAAAAACTAACATTTACACCAACTTGTTCAATACTATATTTTGATTCGGCTCTTCGAAATGGAATGTCAGCGCGAATAATACCATCTTTATCAATTAAGATAACCGGAAATGTTTCAAAAAAGGCAGGCATACGTCTAACCGTTAATTCTCTCCCTTCACGATCTCTAAAAACAGGGTGTCCTAACCAAGCTTCTGCAATACCATCACCTTTGTCCATCGGACCTGATCGGAAAAGCCCTCCTTTCGCTGGATTGTTCCCAATATAATCATAAAATGCTAATTTATCGGGTAAATTTGACCACGCATCGCTTTCAGAAAGACCCTCATTTAGCGATGCTTCTACACGTCGCTCAATCTCTTGTTGAAAATATCCACTATCCCATTGATAGCGTGTAGGACCGAATAATTCTATTGGTGTAGTTGCTGAACCATACCACATTGTCCCAGATGTAACAAAAGCAGCAAAAAATACAGCAGCGATACTACTTGATAGAACTGTTTCAATATTTCCCATTCTTAATGCACGATAGAGACGTTGTGGAGGACGTAAAGTTAAGTGAAATCCACCAGCTAAAACACCTAAACTTCCCGCAGCTATATGATGTGCAGCAATACCGCCTGGATTAAATGGATTAAAACCTTCTGGACCCCATGATGGTGCAACAGGTTGGACTTGACCTGTTAGTCCATAAGCATCAGAAACCCAAATTCCAGGACCAAAAAATCCAGTGACATGAAAAGCACCAAATCCAAAGCAAAGTAAACTAGCTAAGAAAAGGTGAATACCAAAAATTTTTGGTAAGTCTAATGATGGTTCACCTGTTCGTGGATCACGAAATAATTCAAGATCCCAATAGACCCAATGCCAAACAGCTGCTAAAAAACAAAGACCAGAAAGAATAATATGAGTATAAGCTACACCTTCATAACACCAAAGAGAAGCGATTGCTTCTGATTTTTCACCTGCAATATCCCAACCTGTCCATGAATCTGTTATACCAATTCGAGTCATAAAGGGCATCACAAACATACCTTGACGCCACATAGGATTTAGAATAGGATCAGAAAAATCAAAAACAGATAATTCGTATAAAGCCATAGAACCTGCCCATCCAGCTACTAAGCCTGTGTGCATTAAATGAACAGCAATTAATCGACCCGGATCATTAAGAACTACAGTATGAACACGATACCAAGGTAATGCCATATAGATATAAAGCTCCTAAATTTACTGAACAAAATTTTGACTTTCTTACCTTTCACTATTTCATTCTCTTAAAATTTATCTTGACAAACAATTAAATTCTATATATTATATATTAAGTTATTATTTGTATTAAAATAAATTTTGCTTGTTAATATATATATTATATTCTCTAATTTCCTGTAATTATTATGACTGTCTATAAAATTAAAATTGTAAATACTGAACACAATATTGATAAAACTATTGAGTGTGCTGATGACCAATATATTTTAGAAGCAACTGAAGAACAAGAATTAAACCTACCATATTCATGTCGAGCAGGAGCCTGTTCTTCTTGTACTGGAAAATTACTTGAGGGAGAAGTGGACCAACGTGAACAAGCTTTTTTAGATGACGAAAAAATTGAAGAAGGTTTTGTGCTTACGTGTGTTGCCTATCCAAAATCAGATTGTGTTATATCTTCGCACGCAGAGGAGGAACTTTTTTAAAGTGATTCTTCAATAGACTACTCGTTTAAATCGACATATAGTTTGAAGCTCTGAGTAAACAGAGCTTCAAACTATATGTCGATTTAAACGAGTAGTCTATTGAAGAGTCACTTTGGCTCCTGCTTCTTCTAATATTTTCTTGGCATCTTCAGCAACAACCTTTGTTAAGCCTTTTTTTAAAATTTGTGGTGTATTTTCTACCACTTCTTTAGCTTCTTTTAAACCTAAGTCTGTTATTGTTCGAACCACTTTTAAAATAGCTATTTTTTTATCTTTTGGTACTTCCTCTAAACTTAGATCAAACTCAGTTTTTTCTTCAATTATAGCTGCTTCTTCTGATACAGCTGGAGTAGCAGAATTCATCATCATCATTGATCCACTGATAGAGGCATCAACTTTGAAAACTTCTTCAATTTGGCTTACTAACTCTGCTGCTTCTAATAAAGTTAATGTTTTTAACTCTTGAATTAGTGTTGAAATTTTTTCACTCATAAGATATATAAATTAATTTTTTTGTGTAAATTATTTTTTCAACTTTCATTTAAAAGTTGAAATATCTAACTCAATAGATGGACCCATAGTAGTACAAATATGAAAAGTTTTAAAATAGCGACCTTTAACTCCAGATGGTCGATTATTTTCTATTGACAAATAGATTGCCGTAAGATTTTCCAAAAGATCGGAGTTAGTAAAATTACTTTTCCCAATAATTAAATGAACAACCCCTGTTTTATCAGCACGATATTCTAATTTGCCTTTTTTAAATTCTTCTAAAGTTAATTTTATATCATTTGTAACTGTTCCTGCTTTTGGAGAAGGCATTAATCCTTTAGGGCCTAAAATTCGACCAACTTTAGCTAATTTTGGCATCATATCAGGTGTTGCTAATAAAATATCAAAGTTTAAAGTTCCTTGACGAATTAATTCGATTAAATCTTCGGAACCAATCACATCTGCTAAAGCCATATGGTCTGGAGTAATAAGTTCTAATGGCATCAATACAGCAATTCGTTTTATTTTACCAGTACCTTTAGGTAAAATTAATGTACTTCGTAATTGTTGATCACTATATTTAGGATCAATTGTTAAAGCAATATGAGCTTCTATCGATTCAATAAATTTTGCATTCGCTGTTTCTTTCAAAAGGATTAGAGCTTCTTCTTTTTGATATAAACGATTCTCTATTTTTTGTTGATTCTCTGTCACACGTTTGCTTAACTTTTTCATTACTTTTTAATAATTATAATTCCCATATTTCTTGCTGTTCCTTCAACGATTTTCATAGCACTTTGAATACTCTTTGTGTTCAAATCAGGAAGTTTAATCTCAGCGATTTTTCTTAAATCGGTTTCATTTATTTCTCCAATAGTTTGTTTATTTGGTTCAGCAGCACCTTTTGTTTTATTTAGTACCTTAGTTAATAAAAAAGATACTGGGGGTGTTTTTAAAATAAATGTATAAGAACGATCTTCATAAACAAATATTTCAACTGGAATTATTACCCCGGTTTGATCTGCAGTTCTTCCATTATATTCTTTGCAAAAAGATGAAATATTGACACCATGCTGGCTAAGAGCAGGACCAACGGGGGGAGCTGGAACTGCCTTCCCAGCAGGTAAGGCAAGTTTTATTATGTTGGTTACTTTTTTTCCCATATAAAATAAAGCTATGGCTTTTGAAGGTTTTAAAATTTTAATATACACAAAAATTTCTAGTATTTTCTTAAAAAGAGAAATTTGGAACGCGCTTTGAAGGACTTGAACCCTCGACACTAGGTTTTGGAGACCTATGTTCTACCATCTGAACTAAAAGCGCTTTAACCAATTACAAGTATAATTAAGGACAGCAAATCATATTTATGATAAGAATAAATTCATTAATATGACTTTTTGTCAATTTGTATTACATATTACATTAAAGTAAAAATAATTTAAGAATTATACTAAATTAAAAAACCTAAGATATCTTGGGTCAAAAATTAGTTTAGTTGTTCCTATAGGACCATTTCTATGTTTTGATACAATAACTTCAATAATATTTTTATTTGTAATATGGTTGTTATAATACTCATCGCGATATAGCATAATTACCATATCAGCGTCTTGTTCAATAGAATTATGTACAAGTATATTATGCGATAAAAAATTGGAGAATTTCAAAACTTTTAAATCCCAAACAGGTAAAAGCCTATTATAATTAAGTTTAAGAACTCGATCCCAAGTCAACGAATAATTATTTTTTTGTATCTTTGAAGACTTTAAAGGTACTAACAGTTGCATTGCAATAAGATCTGTAGCTTTTAACTGTTCAATTTTTTTCCAACCCTTATGCGTTAAAATTTTATGATTTCCACTAATAAACAAAGAATAACCTAATAATGTTTCTAATATGTAGGTTGGTTTGTGACCTGTTAATTTTATTTTGGAAAACTTTTGTTCACAAAAAATACGTTCTATCCAGGAAAAAATAGAAGTAGAAGTTACAGTATTATTTGGAAAACTTTTGAAGTTTATACAACCACTCTCTCTTAAATCAGCTAAAATTGGACGTTTATTGACACGACTTTCCACGTTTCTACTTAATTGAGAGAGAGTAATAATTGGGATGTTTAAATCTCGTGCTAATTTTTTCAAAGTTCGAGTAATTTTGGCAAGTTCTTGAACTCGGTTTTCATTCCGGTCAACTCCCTGTAAGAGTTGCAAATAATCAATAAATATTACCCCTACATTTTTAGAGAGTTCAAAGTTTATACTTTTTATTTTCAATTTTATTTCAGAGACAGATAAATTTGGACTATCATCAATAAATAACTTTAGTTGTGATAATTTATTTATTGTATTTTTTATGCTAATCCATTCAGTCTTCTTAATTCGAGCTGATCTTAAACGGCTATTTGTTATTCTAACTTCAGAAGCTAATAAACGATAAAGTAATTGGTGCCGAGTCATTTCTAAACTAAAAAAAACAACAGGAATATTATGATTAATTGCAATATTTTTTGCTAGATTAAAAGCAAAAGCTGTTTTTCCCATAGAAGGTCTACCAGCAATAATAATAAGTTCAGCATTTTGAAAGCCTTGAGTTATTAAATCAAGTTCAAAGAAAGTCGTTTTTAATCCTGGTCTTTGATTTATTCGTAAGCCTTTCTCAATTTCCATTAGGATCTGTTGTAAACCTTGTTCAACACTAATTAACTTGTGAATAGATTGATTTTCAATAATTTGAGAAAAGTTTTGTTCAATATCGCGAAATATAATTTCTAAAGGTAATTCTGTTAAATAACCCGCTTCAATAATATGTTCTCCAAATTGTATTAGTGACCTTCTTAAATATTTTTCAAATATTAAGGCTATGTATTCCTCTAAATTGCTTAATTTATTTATTTGGCTTAATAAATTTAAAAGTACTTGTGAACCACCAATTTTTCCTAAAAACCCATTATCTTGTAGCCATGTCACTAAATTGATATAATCAATTGTTTTTCCTTCAGCATAAAGAACTAAAAGACCTCGATATATAATTTGATGATTCTCTAAATAAAAAGCCTCTACTGGTAATTTTTCAATTACTAACAAAATTGCTTCTGGAATTGTTAATATACCTCCTAATACGAGTTTTTCAGCTAATAAATTATAAGGAAGAATCACAGACAAATTAGATGAGTTAGCTTTAATCAT